CCTAATCTTCTTTGCATACTTCCCATAGTTTTCTTTCTCCAACTGTTACATAAGCTATACCGACCAGCGAGGGAACTAAAACCAAAACAACTTCAACATATAATAGATAAAATAGAAATAAATTTTTTCATGGATTTACTTTTATTTTTTATATTTATAATTAAATTTTAAATTATATTTATATTTATATTTATATTTATTTATTTATATTTATAATACCTCTAATCAGTAATAAACCAGCTAGAAGGCAATGATTGATTAGAAGAGACCACCACCTCCATTAGGAGGGGGAGGGGGGGGCTTGTTTAGTTTTTATAAATTATCCATTAAATATACCTTTTATCATGCATTGTCGTCATGCATTAAAAACCTTTAAATAACCAGATATAAACACAGAGTATAAGAAGTGATAGTTGAATTTGATTGACTATCCCTCCCACTCTAACAATTCAATTCCTCCTCCTCCTAACTTTAACAAACAAAAGTAAGTAAGTAAGTAAGTAAGTATACAAGCTCACCACTCCTCTAACAATTCAATTCCCAACTACCCTCCCTCACAGTAATATCGATCATTCATTGTTAGAATTTATAGTTAGATAGCTAGCTAAACAGTACCTATCACAGCCTTCACTGAGTACTACTTAACTAAGATAGGTACAGTATGATAGATTACTACTGTTACACCTTCTGCTGAGTTATAAAATATGACAAACTATTGTTACACATATTTATATAGAAATATGACACACAATCAACCCAGAACTACTAGATGTATTTACCAGGAGTTACATATCTATTCAAAAAGTTTAAGAACCTCAGTAATATACCGCTATGTAAAGTTGGGTCGCAGACCAGCACCGTGAGCTCTCTTTCGAGGCCTGGCAACCAGAACGCTCCCACCGAACCGTACGTGCAAGTTTCCCCGCATACGGCTCTCCACGCTTCTATTATGGATTGTTCCGTCTTCGTTTCGCTAAGTCCTTTATGCTCATACCGTCGTACTCCCCATTGTGTATCTTAATATGACATTCTTGACACACGGGGACTTGTTTACGGTTTAGCCTGGACATTATCTTCGTGAAGCCGGTCACTTTCTGACCTTCTTTCCTGATGTGTTTCACGTGGTGCATTTCCACCTTCTCATCTGACCCGCATATTATACATGCATCTCAGACTTTTCATTGTGTACGAAGGCTTCAATTCAGAACATCAAAGGGTGTTTTGTTCACCTCTTGGATGATCTTGGTTGGGTTCCATTTGTAGTTAGGTTCTGAGTAGAAACTAACCACCGGTTCCTCTTTAGTTGCCAAGTCGTTCCCGAATTTGTCAAATGCCCTACTTCTCGCCCCTAATTTGTATTTCAGCGCGAGAGTTTTAGCACATGAATGTCTCAGGATGTAGTTAATTATCAGGTGAAAGTACCATCTATTGTTTGCTATTCCGTAGTAGTTACATAGACCTCTGCTGATTCAGTTATATCTATTCAGGATACTTCTGTGATCTAATTGAGTCCAAGGAGCTTTCGCTAGTGGTATGTACTTAGATTTTCCCTCTCTTTCTTCGATTCGTACGAATCCCCCATCAATTAATTTCTTGATGATTTTGTCATGAGGGATCTCCAGCAACATTACCACATGCGGACTTCTAACTTTTCTTTTATGACCGTATTTCTCTATCGTTAATTTCCGTTGTTCGCTGGGTTTATTTATTCTTAGGTAGTATCCTAAGAAGGCGGCTTTGTCATGGTACAGATCAGTAATTTTGGTCTTTTCCAGACTCAGCTCTAGCTTCAATTCGTTTTGAAGGAATTGTGCTACCATATCCCTGATTTCAACGGCAAGGTTGACTGGACCGAATACCCCTATCATTCAGTCGTCCGCATACCTCACGTATTTAACTCTATTGTTTTTGGGTATAGTTGCAGGTACCTCGGCTCTCTCTTTAAGAAGTCTTTCTATTTCTTTTTGAACGTCTTTAGGACGCTCTGATACTTTAGGATATTTGTCTCTCAGATATTGTATTCTTCGAGTTTTCCTATCGTATTCGGGGTTTCTAGAATAGTTTTTCTTCTCTTTGGTGCTGTACTTGTCAATTAGGTCTAACACGAACTTATCAAATTCGTGTAAGTAAATGTTAGATAGGATTGGGCTTATTATCCCTCCCTGTGGTACTCCTAATAGAGAGTCCCTTTTCACTCCTTCTTCTACGTATCCGGCTTTTATTAGCTTTCTTACTAGTCTTAGGAAAGACTGGTCGCTGATTTTCTTTTCTAGGAGTTTCATAAGGATTTCATGGTCGACGTTGTCGAAGAATCCTTTAATATCTCCCTCAATCGCTCAACGTATTCCTTTCCATTGGTTCAGCTGGGCTAGGGCTGTATGACAGCCTCTTCCCGGTCTGAAACCATGACTCTCATTCACGAATTCTTGTTCGTAAATTATTTCTAATAAAATTGCCATGGCCTTTTGTACGATCTTATCTCTGGGTGAGGGTATTCCTAGTGGTCTCATCTTACCATTTGCTTTGGGTATTCATTCCCTCCGCACCGGCTTGAATTTGAAACTGGAATCTTTTATTTCTCTGGAGATTTGTCTCAATAGTTCTTGGGACACACCATCCAGCGTTTCCTCATCACTACCTGGAGTCATATTTCCTGGTTTGGATTTGATCTCTCAATAGGCTGCAAACAATAATTCTTCCCTATAAACTAGCTTATGAAGTCCGGAGTACTTTCCGTCAAGTACTTCCAATTTCGACAGCAAATCCCTAGCACTAAAACTAGCGGTAGTGGCAGATGTCGAATAAAAGCGCTGCCCCCCTTCGTTCTTTGGCTGAACTCTCACACCTCGAACTACTATGAGGGCTCCGTCCCCATAGGAATTGCTTCCCTTAGGCGATCCCGCAGTTGATTCTTTGACGGCTTTCTCTATTTTAGGTCTACTCTCTACAATTTGTCTGCCCCTAGCAACGATATCGTGAGTATCCCCGGCTCCCGATATTAGAAGCACATATCCGATGGATAAGAGGTTGTGATGCGCCCGACAGAGAGTGACGAAAAGACCATGATAGATTTTCCTTGCAATGCACCCTATGATTTGTATCACGTTCATTGCTTTTATGGCATGCTCTGGTCCCTCCCTCATTTCGAGTTTTGGTAAGCCATATGGATTACAAGGTTTCGTTGCAACCTTGGTGTCTTCCCCTATAATAGAACTGCACCGAGTTAGTGCATGAGTTGTTCTGTTATAGGATGCTACACGGCCATCAAATATCCACAACGGCGCACGGAATAGTCACACTACATCAACGAAGTGTCAGTACAAGATACCCCCTTCTAATCCAACATGATGGTTGTCTGTAAGGTGGTAATCAAATACTCTTCACAGTGCTACTGATAAGAAAATTGTTCCGATTATAACGTGGACAAAAAAAAATTTGTTAACGGATTTAATGCGCAGCACTAAATCAATCCTTCAATAATTTTCATTATTGTTCAGACTATGTCACTTGTATAATATTTAATATATTATACAACAAAATTTGCAAGATAGGAAATCTATCTTTTTAGTCGTTGAACCTAAATTATTAGAAATTATTTTAATGTTCTAATAATATTTGGCTGCATATTGTCTCTTATTAAAGAAAGTTCTATGCATTTAACTTTGTTTGCTATTAAATTATTAATATTAACATTTAATTAATATTAATAATTAAAAGGGCCTCCACATCATAATCGATGTTGTAATTAATCGCGCATTCTACATTCTTCCTCTATTCATACCAGATTTTAAAGATTTTATTTTCTTGAAACCGTCAAGAGTTAAATGTGATTTGTTTTCCATAAGTTTAGCTATTTCACAGAAATCTCTAAAATCCTTAGACTTCATTCCATGTAAAGGGTAATTTTGGAAAAAAGGAATTATTTTGTCTCTAATATCACTAAATTTATATACAATAAATTTAACTCCATCAGGTCTTGTTGACACTTTTTCTATATTACCACAATTTAAGTAATCTATAAACTTTCTTAATAAAAGCTCATCTCTTACATGTTGAGATATAGAGAATGTCATGATAACCTGATAACCAGTTATATAACCTTTAGCTTTTTTTGTGTTAATATAGAAACAACCCTCTCCGTCCACGAAACCTGCTAGTCAATTTGGATCAGGTATTCTTTCAAAATTAATTGTAGGACGTTCGGCGGGGATAACATTTCAACAAAACTCAGAATTTAATTTATCAGACAATCCTTTATTCATTGCTGCTTTTAGACTTAAGATATCTTGAACTCCCCTAATATCTGATTGCGCATTTAAACATAACATCTCAACAGCCTGTTTAAATAAAAAGTAATCCGCCTTTTTTTGAGTTATTAAAGGATATTGATCAAAATGAGGTATAATTGCATTAGTTAAATCTCGACGCGATTGTACACTATAAACTACCTTATTTTTATTTTCAATCTCTGTGATAATACCTACCCCAAAAAAGGCATGTATTTCTCTTAATAGATATGAATCTCTATTATGTAACTCTATCCTAAATTCAGGAATAATATGTCATCCTGATCTAGATGTACTTTTTTTAGATACCTTTAGACTAAAACTTGATTCAGCATCCGCAAATCCTGTTACCCAATAAGGAGATAGTATTTTACGCTCAACAGACATAGTAGAATAAAATCTTTTGTTACTGTAGAGTTGAGAAGAAGAAGAACGATTAATTACATTGTTAAAAATATAACAATTGAAGCCATGGAATCCTGTACCGAAGAAGAAACATGTACCAAAAGCACCATCACTTATAGTAAATGATGATACATTATATTCAATACCTTGGAAAACTGTGAATATAATAGCTAATAATACAGTAGCTATTGTCCCGTATAAAGCCCCTTTTCTATCTCCATGAATTAAGCTATGATGACCGTAGGTAATTGTAGCTCCACTTGATAAAAGTATTACTGTATTAAGAAGAGGTAGCTCGAATGGATTCACAGGTTCTATCCCCAAAGGTGGTCATTGTCCACCTAATTCTACGCTTGGAGCCATCGCACTATGGAAAAACGCTCAGAATATGGCTAAGAAAAATAGGGCTTCAGATACTATAAATAGTATAATTCCTATATTCAATCCTTTTTGCACTGCCAAGGTATGGTTTCCTAAGAAAGTCAAAATATAAATATATTACTATATTGTTGGACTATATCTTAGTTAATAGGTTCTCGTTTATCACAAGCAACGTATTAACTTTCCACATCTAGTCTCTGAAGGTAACAGGGAGATATTTATCCGTCTCCCGGTCCCCTGCTGATTGTCCTAATACTATAAATAGATAGGATTTTCCAGCAATTTGTGGAATTTAATGAAGGCACTTATTTTTTTTTTATCGTTTATTAAATTTATTACTTTTAATCTTCCCTCAGCAGTAAGATGTTCTTTAGATTTGATCATATTATATACAATTTCTCACTTTTTAAAATCATTAAGTTTATTACCCATTAACGGATATTTGTTAAAATAATCGACAATTAACTTAAGATTATCTATAGCTGATACGTGTAAAGATAAAACTTCCTTATTTTGAGCATTAGTATAACTGTTTACATTACAAGATAAAAATGAAGCTAGATCATTCATAAATGGTTTCATACAGGTTGATGTAGATTCATCATAAGCACGTTGATCTAATCTGAATAAAAGTGAAATACTTTCACTTCTAGATCTTTTACGTGTATCTGACTTCTCTAATCTTTCCCTGTATTTAATTCCGAAATGTCCGTCTGCCTCTGTAAACCCTGTAAATCAGCTGTTATCCATAAAACTCGATTTATCTAACAAACTTTGAGGGATATTTAAAGAATATTTAGCATTAAGGAATTCTATTACATCATTTAATCTTTTATTCTTAGGAGTTCTTAATTTCCCATGTATTAAATCTATAAAATATAAAATACCTTTAATATCTCCTATAATATAACGAACTGTATTACCTGAGATTTGAAAACGTCCTATATTTCCTAATTCTGATTGTATAAAGGCATACATACCAAAATTATTAACATGAGAAGTAAAAACGATCCTAGGATTAAGTATTCTATTAAGAGTAGTATTACCTATAGAAGGAAGAGACAAATGTCCATCCCCTTCTAAAAGACCAGCTAAATAATAACCTAAATATTCTTTGTTTGTATATAATGCGATATTATTTGTATTTTTATAATCAATCAAGACTTTATTTATTTCTTCGCTGGGGATTGCTTTTGCAATATTTAAACGATAAAATGACTTGGCAATGGCAATACCTTCAGATATTACATCTCTAAATCAAAAAGACATAGATGAAATAACTAATATTAAAGATAATATAGTTAATATATAACCATTATTAAAATTATGCATAGATAATGCAGCACTAGTAGCTAAATTTAACAAACTTATACTTGTAAATAAAGGTCAAGGAGATGGAGATACTAAATGAAAAGGATGATCCTGAAAATTACTTCTAATTAGATTAGTCATTTGAATCTTTTTGTTAATAACAAATATTTTAATTTACATTCTCCATAATACTTACAAGATTAATTTAACGTACGTGTTTTAGATTCGTATGTCTAGTATGTATAGTGAACAAAAAAAAAGAAATATAACAGTGTAATAACGGTTATAGCCTCTAAGATGAATCGAACATCTATCCTAATATTAACAGTATTATGCTCTACCGTTGAGCTATAGAAGCTTTTTATTTTAGAATTTAGTGCTGCTACTGTGACATCTGCTGATGTCGCATTAAATTAAAGAACCTACCCTAGATACCTAAGCTAATAAGATTATAACTGATTATTAATAACAATTCTAAATATATATATATATAGTTAGGAGAGAAAGGAATTGAACCTTCGATGATTAATTAATCATTAAGTTTACAGCTTAACCCGTCATACCAACAAACGGAACTCTCCTTTATGTATGTGTATACATAATATATATGTATACACATACATAAGTAATAAAAATACAAGAGTACTCATATTTTTTCCTGCTTGTATTTTATTAATAAAAAATTTTTTTTAAGATTGTTTAGAATCATAAGTCCCGTGCAACTTCCACTACACGAACCGTATTTCGACTTTACACTAATCATAGCCACACATACGAAGATTACTGTTCTAACATCTAAATACTTATATATTTACTTACTTAGTACAGTAAAGCAAACTTATTGTGTAGACTAATTTCAGCATGTGACGAGTGGTTAGTACCAATCCGAAGAACTATTCACCGTGTCATGGTGATCCACGATTACTAGCAATTTCTTATTCATGCAGTCGAGTTTCAGACTACAATCCATATCTAATTTTATCCTATTTTGTGAGATTCGCTAAAATTCGCACTTTCGCATCTCTTTGTATCATAGCGGTCAAATTTATCATGCAAACTATCAATTATTACATTATTATTCTAACATTGAAGATTTAGCTCTACCTCTATTCATACCCGCTTTTATTTTTAAAATTTTATTAAGTCCTTCCTCAGTAAGATGGCCTTGATTTTTCATTATTTCTGCCGCAATACTTCAATCTTTAAAATTTTCATTTTTTATACCTATTACAGGATACTGGTTAAAAAACGGTAAAACTTTATCGATTATATCTGAGAATTTACTTACTATAAAATTAACTCTAGAATAGTTAAGATCTTGTACTATTCTACCACATCCAAAAAAAGTAACTAAACTTTCCATTAATTCAATGTCACGAATATGTTGAGTTAATTGAAATATTAATTGTACTCCATAACCTAATTTAGAACCCTTAGACTTACTTACCTTAGTTGGGTCGCAGACCAGCACCGTGAGCTCTCTCTCGAGGCCTGGCAACCAGAACGCTCCCACCGAACCGTACGTGCGAGTTTCCCAGCATACGGCTCTCCATCGACTTTTTGGAGTGTTCCCGAGGGGTGATATTACTCTCGGGGCAAGGTTTAGATGTCCTGCTCCCCATGATGTTAGCCGTCCATAGCGCCGCAGACATGCAACGGTATTGGTGTATAACATCTCAGCCGACTGCCCCACTTCATCTTCAGACTGGCTCTTCACATCCTGGACTACTATTGGGACTCCGTCACCATAGGAATTGCTTCCCTTAGGCAATCCCGCAGTTGATTCTCAAATGGTTTGTATCTATTTTAGGTCTTCCCTCGCATATTCCTGAAAACACCAACCATGACGTGTTACAGGGTATGGTCCCTTCATGTAGGTTATGCACTAGCTTTAATCGGACTATTGCATATGAAGGCTGGGGCGTAGCGGAGTCGAGCCTCAGGGTTGTGTTTGCGACCGACAGAGGGATCTAAACAGACCATGATAGATTTACCTGGCGTAGGATCATAGAGTGTTCCGCCACTCAGGCCCCGCTTTGCTGGCATGCTGTGGTCCCGCCACCTTTCGGTTTCCTATCGGATATATCATCCTACGAAGCTCGCGGCTTTAGGTAAGCCAACAGGTTTACGGTACGTTACCTACAGTACCGGCGACTATTCCATTCTTTAATTCGTTATGAGAGCAGCATAACTTTTGAATTAAAGTACGACATGACGCTACCATTTGATATCCACAACGGCGCACATTAAAAAAACACCCTTCTCCACAAGTAAAACCTTGTAATCAATGAGGATTAGAGATTTCTTGATTTATAACTAAAGGTCTTGATACTACCATAGTATCAGGAAAAGCTGTCTTTAATTCGTCAGATAAGCCTAAGTTTAAAGATGCCTTAAGTCCTACAATTTTTCTTAATCCTTCATCAGTTAAATGTTTTTTATTTCTAATTAACTCTACAGCCTCTCTAAATAGTAAATAATCTGCTAATTTTTGTGTTTTTAACGGGTATTTATCAAAATGAGGTATTACTACATCAAAAATTTCTTTTGTAGATGTTATAACATATAGAAAACTTTCTTTTCCATGTTTAATTATACTACCTTTTCCTTCGAAATGCGCTTGAATTCGTTGTAAAACTTCTAAATCATTCTTATGAAGACTAATTTCAAATTTTGGTTCGCAATATCAAGAAGAGGATTTTTTTCTAACTGAAATACAAAAACATCCTTCTGCGTCGACAAAACCTGTTACGAATCAATTTTCTAATTTACTACTTTCAAGCATCATATCCAAAGTATTTAAGATAGATTTATCACTACTTCTAGTAGAATAATAACGTTTTAATTGAATAATTTGTTTAGAAGGGATTTTGACTTGATAATCTCTTTCGAGACCCATTAGAGTATACCTTAACATTGGATCACCAGCTGTTATTTTAAAATATCCAATGCAACTACCGTCTACTCGTTGCTCTTTTACAGTAGAAGACAATTGGCTTACTGTGGGACATGCATAGTCCTCTACTGACTTAGATCCGCGATATTCCATTTCTCTTTCGATCATCTTATGGCTTGTTACTATACCTGAGTAATTACTTCAGCCACTCAAGTACTTTCGTACTTGGCTTAGTACCATAAGCTTTAGGAAGTCCCCGGAGTTTGATAGTTTGTCCCACACATGTGATTTCCCAGATCACAAAGCAGGAAAATGTGGCACGTCTATAGCCCACAACATTAAGGCCATGATGACTTGTCTTACTCCCCTTTTTCACACCCGCGAATTGCAGGCTAATTACTTTATTTTATTTTTATAAATAAAGTCAGGGCTTACGCTAATTCCCTATGGAGTTTCACCACAGTTTCACAACATTAACTGAAGACAGCCGTGCAACTCCTGTATTTATAGCATATATGTATATATATGGACTATAAATATTCAAGTTGTGGTAAGGTTTTTCGTGTGTTGACGAATTAAATAACATACTTCACTGCTTGGGTCAGAAACGGTCTAGTGATTTCAGTTCCTGCGTTGCCACATTACTCTTGAGGTGAAATGCTTACACTTTCATTTATAGGCCAGATAACATTCATATATATATACTAATATGCCACAACGTGGCAGTAGTAGCAGTATTATAGTTAATACTTTACAATATTGTACCGCACCGCTGGGTGCGGTACCATACTGTTCTTTAGTACAACCATAAACTGAATCTGTGTAATGTAATTTACATTACTTACATCAGATATATCTACTACATAATCTAACCTATGGCATTCATCATTGACTGCTAAGACTACTGGGGTATCTAATCCTGTTTGCTTCCTAAGCCTTCGTCCTTCGACGTCAGTTTTTACATAAAAGATTGCCTTCGCCTTTACCAGTCCCCTAGGTATCAACGAATTTTATCTCTACACTCTAGAGTACGATCTTCTTACATAAAACTCTAGGAAAATTGTCCCTTTTTGAGGCGAATTCTCCCGTCTGAGTACCCTTTAAACCTATTAAAGATGATTAACACTAGTCTCTTACGTATTGCCGCGACTGCTGGCACGTAATTGGTCAAGACATTTGTACATATTGTCATTATCAATATGCATACAGAACTATATTCGATTTCATCAATATAATCGCCCTCTACCTTCATTGAGAAGTTCGAGGACCTCCGTTCCTCCAAGTTACCAGTTCAGCCGTTAGGCCATTGACCAATATTCCTCACTGCTGTACGTATTTGCCTTGGGATTTTTTCATCCCCAATGTGGTCGATCGACCTTTTAAGCCTCGACTAAGAGAATTAAGGCTTGTTAAGCCATTACCTTAACAACTACCTATCCCTGTGATTTTTATTTTCCTCTTAAAGCGGACTGATGGCAATAAGATTTACCATCACTATATCCCTTTTGGTATATAAAGTATTTAACTTTTCTTTAAGGTAGGCCAAAAAATCTAATACTCACCTGTACACCACTTTTAATTTAGGTTTAGAGCAAATCTAAACCCCCTTCCTTAGGTCTAGCGGCAGATAGCCAACTAGTCCTAGCTAGAAGCTAAAATTAAACGTTCGATTAGCATGTGTCAAGTACTTGGACAGCGTTCAATCAGAGCCATCACCAAACTCATTTATGTATTTTTTTGATGTAATAAATTTTTCAACATCACTATTCATTACATCACTTATTAATTTTTAATTTTTTAATAAATAAATAAATCATTTTAGGATTAAATATAAGCTATATTATGTTGTAATTCCTAAATAAAAGAAGATTTTATAACCTAGCTTGAAAGTCCGCAACTTTTTAGTTAACTATTTAATATTAAATTATTTATTACCTGTTTATTTTTTCTATGAATAACTTAAAATTTATATTTTAAAATATATTTATAACTTTCCATTTAATCACTACACTACACTACACTACTAAATTTAATTTTTTTTTTATTAAAAATGATTGATATATTACCTGATTTTAATCAGAAATATATCACTCACTAAGTATATAAAGTGAGAATTAGTTATTTCAACTAAGGATTAATTAATCCGATGAGTGTTGATCGTCAGAGGTAGTATCTACTATATCACCTACTCCTGTTCCTCCGGTATCAGCTGTACCTAGTACAGCTCCAGTTGCGTACTACTACTACTACTACCACTACCACTGCTAATAATTAAAGTAGTATTACTGTCTATTCCCTGTATTAATAATAATATATTAATAATTGTATTTATTATAATAACTGCTAGATAAACATAGAATATAGCAGCAGCAGCAGCAGCAGCAGCAGCAGCAGCAGCAGCAGCAGCAGCAGCAGCAGCAGCAGCAGCAGCAGCAGCAGCAGCAGCAGCTGCTGCAGTCAAAACTTCTTACTGAGAATATCAGAATGCCTCTGCTTTCTTATTTATTCTTAACAAAACATTCACTGCGCTATAGCTACAAAATACTTGTGGTGTAGGTACAGATTGTTTTTATTTTTTTTTTTTCAATTAATGTAGGTCCAATCCATCTTTTATATAAGAAGAAGTTAGTACCACAAATACCTGTGCTTGAATTACAGCAATAGCTAACTCTAAACCTGAAAAGGCAACAATGAAACTTAAAGGTATTAAACCTAGTAAAAAGAATACAAATCCTGAACTCATTATAGTATAAGTAAAACCACTTAATATGTGTAATAACATATGACCAGCAGTTATATTAGCTGCTAATCTTAATCCTAGAGAAATATTACGTGCAAGATATGATCGACTGCACTCTTGGCCATTTAATACTTTAATTTAAAATCATATATCATATATAATCCCTTTAGAAAGTATCTTAATCCTTCGTGGAAATACAGACAAGGTAAAACAACTATTAAACTAACTTTAACATATATTTTTTTTTCTAAAAGGTTTAGTACGATTTTTTTGCAAAATACCCTGATAAACTTGATGGAGCTACACCAAGAGCTTTACCAGCTAAAGTAAACGAAGGATATATAGTTACTTCATTAGCCTCAAGATTCGTAACCTCTATCTTCTTTGTTCTTTTTAGGCTATTTTTTTTTGAACAGAATCGATCTTAGAAATTGTATATCCCTTTAGGGTTGCATTATCGGACTTCGCAGCAGTTTTATTCAAAAATATCATAAGCGTCCTCTAGATATACCTAGATATTTAGCTGCCTCTTTAGCAGTAGAAAATTCTTTTGTATCTCCTGATTCCTTGTTAGTTAATAGGAGAGATTGTTGTGAGATTTTTTCACATGGAGATACTTCAGAATTTTCCTTATCTAAAGGAGTATTTGCAGAAATTATATATTGTTTGTTTGTTTGGAATATTCTTTTATAAATAATTTCTTACAGAAACCCTAGATATACCTAAATATTTCCCCGCTTCAGTCATAGAAGGAAATTCAAGTGTCTCCTTTGTTTCCGTGTTAGTAACTATAACAGATTTTCTAAAGGTATTACTTAGACGCATTTTTTCTATACGTTCCTCATCAAAAGTTCTACCTATTTTCTCCTAAGATCACGAGTAGATTCAGAAACTGTTCTATTTTTAGACGATATACTTATTAATTTTTTAGCTGCTTCACTGTGTCTATATCCTAAGGGAGATCCTGCTAATTTTAATATATTATATTCAGGATTTAACAAATCAAAATAGAATTGTTCTCTTTCAAGTAATGACTCTGGAGAACAATATTCTAGTATTTCTAATCTAAATCCCCCGTAACCATATTTTAATAGCGCCTTATATATAGCCATGTTACGTTTAGGGTATGATATATGATTATAATTAAAGTATTGTTTAAATCTTACATCTAATTTTGCAGATGACCCTATATAACTCTTACCTGACTCTAGATGAACTCATCTGTAAATACCTGTTCGTCCTTTATTTTCATTAACAATTGATTCTTTTTCCTTGTCAGGATTAAGATAAACTCTAGCAGGTGATACAGGTTTAGAAGATGTAGACATAGTTCTTTTACTATTAAAGACTAAAATAACTGAACTATAAGGTCTACTTCCTTTAAATAAGGTACCTATAATTTGAGACTCAGCTGTCTCAGTAGCCGTAGAGTTATAGTTAGGTGTACTGCAGTACATTAAAGTACAAATAATAAAAATAAGAGGTAGGCCACTTAATACCTGTAAAATTCGACATACGTATGTCAGACAAATGTATGAATACATATAAACAATTTATATTAATGGCCAAGACTATACAGAAACTTTAATTTGAGTTACTTGATTCTGCTCAAAACTGGTTTCCCAGCGACTAGAGTACACCTTACAGAAGAAGGATTTGACCTTACAAACTTCTGAAGAACCGTCTACTCGTTGCTCTTTTACAATTATAATTTCATTAAACATTATAATTGATTTAGATCCGCGATATTCCATTTCTCTTTCGATCATCTTATGACTTGTTACCATACCTGAGTAATTACTTCAGCCACTCGTATATTTTCATATACGGCTTGGTATCATAAGCTTTAGGAAGTCCCCGGAGTTTGGCTCTTTTTCACAATTTAAGGTATGCCTACCTTACTATCATGAATTCTATTAATACTAATAGAGGTAATAATCCTAAAGGACAACCAGCTGGTACTAATAGAGAAAAGAATTTTAATCCATGTTTTTGGAAACCTAAAATAGTTGCTCCTATAACTATAGTAAAACTAAGGGCAAATGTTAATACGAAATGGCTTGTTGATGCAAAACTATAAGGGACCATTCCAATTAGATTATTTATTAAAATAAAAATAAATAAAGTATAAATAAAAGGAAAGTATATTTGACCGTTCTTAGGATTTATTTGATTTGTAACTATACTATGTATTGTAGCATACAAAGATTCCATACTTATTGATCAATTATTGCTTACTAGTTTATTATAATTTGTACTTAGAAGATTTACAACTAATAAAAAAAAAGCACCAATTGTTAAATAAAATCCTATGTTAGTTATAGAAATATGTAAATTTAATAAAACTGGTGTATCAATATTTATTAAATCTCTTACTTCAAATTGACTTAGTGGACTTAAATTATCCATACATCCTGCTGCTGAAAAATTAGTATACATTGATCGACAATATAATTAATATATCTTAATAAGATACCATACTCAAATACATACAATACAATACAATACAATACTATACAATACTACTACTACTACTACTACTACTACTACTACTACTACTAGTAGTAGTACAAAACATGTACGTACGTACGTATGTATGTTAAATCCAACCTCTACCTCCACCCTGAGTACATCCTATATCCCTGTGTATACTTTACGTACGTACCGTACGTACGTACGTACGTACGGTACGTTGATGTAATACACATAGATACTACATATATTTTAATAATCTAATCTATTATTGTAATATTATATAATATTACATACAAAGTATAAACTTTATTTTTTTTTCTTAGCTACCACCCATCCCTATTGCATATTATGCTGATGATGCACGGGTACGTACGTACGTACCTTGTTATTTATTGTTTGGGTACGGGCTTCATAAAAGCTATTACCTTTATCTCTTATTCCTATTTGTTTATAGAATTATCCAAAAGTTTTGAAATAAAAGTACGAGATAAAAATAAACGAACAAATCTAGGTAAAATATATTTAGATAAAATATAAACATTTATAGCAATTATTGCAAAAGTAAAAGTTATTTCATTTACAAAATAAAATGGAACTAATTGAGGCATTATTAGAGTTAAATTTAAAAGATAATATATTTTATATTAGCGTTAAATAAATAACGAATTGGTGGTATAGAGTTATATAATATTAGATAAAATATCCTAATATTCAGCAGATTTTAATTTTTTTTTTATTGCTCCAGCACTGTTTTGTTTTATTAGTACTAATAATAATAATAATAATAAAACACAACAAAACTAATATTTACTTAGTATTTACCCAGATATTACTAGTCTTTAGGGTATCTTCCTTTATTCATACCATTTTTATAGTATAAATTGCATCTATACCTTCAGCCGTTAAGTGACCTTTAGTTGATGAAATGATCTGAGCTGCTGATTTAAAACTTTCAAAATCTAATCTTTTATCTCCATACATAGGGTATTTTTCAAAATACATATAATACAATACTACTACTAGTACAAAAAGGTATAATTTTTGACTCTATATCCGAAAATTTACTTACTATAAATTCCCCGTAAGATTTTGAATCTTTTTCATATCAACCTCCGCAAGATAAGTAATTAACTAGGTTAGACATTAATTCCCTATCTCGCTTATCTTGACTGATAGAAAAGAAAAGTCTTACAATAAAACCTGAAGTAGAAGATTTAGATTTACTAACAGATACTACAAAGCTACCATCTCCGCAAGCAAATCCGGATAATCAATAAGGATTAGGAATTTTTTTTTTCATTAGATATAACAGGTCTAGGTGCAGGAATAACATTAAATTAAGTTTTTAAGTTTTCTTCAGTAGGCTACGCACTAAATTAACTGAAGCTTTAATCCCTATAATTTTGTTTAAACCTTCTAGACTTAAATGCTCTTTGTTACAAACACTAAGATATGCTTGTTTAAACAATAAAAAAAAATCAGCTTTCTTTTGAGTTATTAAGGGTAGGTATCAAAGTGATTAATTATAACATTTAGGTCTTTGACCGATGTGACTCGATATTGTGAAGATCCTTCCCTTTGTAATATTACCTATTCCCCAAAATAAGCTTTAATTGATTTTAATAAGTTTAAATCTTTATTGTGTAAACCTATAGTAAAACCTAAATCTACACGATATCCTAAAGCTGAAGCGGGATTTTTTCGAACATTTAGTCAAAAATGTCCTTATCGTCTGAGAACCCTGTCAAGAATCAAGGATCTAATTTTTCATTATTTTCTCCTGCGTGATTCGCAGCAAGCACTCGTTTGAATTACTTTCTATTTCTTCGTTATTATTTATCACTCTTGAGGACGATTTTGTGCTATAGTAACGCAAACCGTTAGAGATTCCCCCCTTGAGTTAGGTACGAAGCATTCGGTTCAATTCCGTAAACTACACTAGATATATTATAATGTAGGCCATCTAATACAAAGCTTGGATATATACCTAGTATTACTGTGAAGGATACTAAAGTAAATAAGATGAAAAATTCTCTTTTTGTAAGATCTCTAAAACAGTCAATAAAGTATAGACTAACTGATCCTCCAAAAGCGATTCTATTATACATATAAATAGAATACGCAGCAGAGAATATAATAGAAGTACTAGCTAGCATACCTGCAATAGGTAATCTTTCTAAAGTTCCATAAAGAGACATAAATTCTCCTACAAAATTTAAAGTTAAAGGAGTACCTGCATTACCTAAACAAAGAATAAAGAAGAATAAAGAAAATAATGGCATAATTTGAGTTAGACCTCTAAAGAAGTAAATTAACCTTGTTCCAGTTCTATCATATAAAATACCACCCGCGCAAATAAATAGACCGCTTGATACAAAACCATGAGCTAGCCCTAAAAGTATAGCACCTTCTAAACCTTGGATTGTGTTACTAAAAACACCCATAAGATATATAGCGGCATGAGCTACAGAAGAATAAGCAATTAACTCTTTAACATCTACAGTTCTTAATGTACTAAAACTAGCATAAAGAACTGTTATAGCCCCTATAGCATAAACTATATAAGTTAAGTTTAAAGAAGCTTGGGGTAGTATAGGAAGTATTAATCTAAATACACCATATAGGCTTAATTTCAGCACAATAGCAGCTAAAACAATACTACCTCCTAGGGGAGATTCCACGTGTGCCCTTAATAGTCAAGAATTAAGGCCCCAAACCGGAGTTTTTACTGCAAAAGCAATAAATATACCAAAAAATAAAAATAATTGAGTAGTATATTCAAAACTACTTTTTAATAAAACATCAAAATAAGTCGTACCCACTATTGAAGACATTGTTAATATAGATAATAATAAAAATAAAGATCCTAATACGCTGTTGACATGACATAATAAATGTATTTTTTTCTTTAATTTAGAGTTACTTTAATTCATTCAATCTCACCCCAAAACATTAACATTACATTACATTAATTACAAAAGTTTAGTGCGTAGCCTACAAAATAAAAATAAAATAAACATCCTTCAGATAATATTCAAATCAAGTGTCTAAAATAGACTAAACTAGACAACTTGTTGGAATGTATGAATTTGTGTTACTCTGTTGGCAGCAGCTGCTTCCTATTTTATTATAATCCTCTTTCACTAGTTTCATCAAACATGCTGCTGGTCGGACATCTGCTGCGCAAGCTAGATGTCAAGATGTCAGTCAGTAGGCAAGACCGCCGGACTAGGACAATCCGATCATGAATTTTTCTCCCTAAAACTGGTTTCCCAGCGACTAGAGTACACCTTACGAATTCTAAATCATTAGAACCGAAGAACCGTCTACTCGTTGCTCTTTTACACCTTGTTGTTACATTCATATCGCTAGCTGCTGCTAGCAAGCAAGGATGATTTAGAACCGTGATTACCCATATATCTTCTAGTGATTTTACCTTCCCTAAACAGGCCAGCTGTTAAATTTACTTAACAACCTTGGTTACTAGAGCTTTAGGGTTTCCCCGGTATTTGGCTCTTTTACACTTAATAGGTATTAAATGTATATAAAAATATATAGAAACTAGCTCTTACTTTATTACTTGATCCAAATAAACCTATCAATATAAATAATGGAGGTAATATACTTTCAAAAAAAATATAAAATAATAACACATCTAATACTAAAAATACTGCTAATAACAGAGTCTCTAATAATAACATGATTATTAAATATGATTTTATGTTATTTGTTATCGAGTTTCAATTAGATACTAATGCTATAGGCATTATTATTGTTGTTAATAAAACAAAGTAGATTGAAACACCATCCACCCCTAAATATATATCATAAAAACTTAAATCTAAATTTTCTTGTATAAATTGAAATTGATTATTGCTAAAATCAAACAAGATATATATTATTAATGATACAATTAGATTTAATATAGTAGTTATAAGAGCTATTTTCTTATAATAACTTACATTAAAAAAAGAATCTTCTTTATTTTCTATATTAAAACTCTCTCCCTCTGAAAAATATAGATACTTTATAGGCTGACGGGCATCATTAAATCCTCTAAAAAATTTTTTATTTAAGACTATATTCGTATTCGTTACGGGATAAAAACTATCTATCGTAGATATCAAAAATATACCTATAATAGGTATAATTAACAAAACATATAATAAAGACACCCTGACGGAGCGTGACTTTAATTTTACACTTACTTAACCGAAGTAAAAATTCACACCAACAAAACTTCTTGCTGAGAATATCAGAATGCTTCTGCTTTCTTATTTACTCATTGCTAGTGACTGACCACTACTACTACTACTACTACTACTACTACTACTACAGGTTAACAGTACTTTTTAATGATAGTAAAAAGCTCGCTCTATATAGTCAAACAACATAAAAGTCACTACACTAAATAACTATAGAGGGATCATATGATTAACAGTAGTAGTATTACCTACTGTTAATAGGAGAGCTTATAATAAAAGATTAATAGTAATAGCAAAACTAGTAGTACTAGTTCTAATACTAGAAGTAGAAATTGTACCGTACGTACCGTACGTACGTACGTACGTACAATTAGTAAAATTCTTATAATAACACCATCATCATCATCATCATCAAAGTGCTTGTATGCGAATATACGTCTCTGCTGCTGCGTCACTCCCTACCTCCTACACTGAAGGAGAATATTTACTATAGTAAAGATATATTTACAGGGAATATATTAAAACTATATAATATACAAGGGACTAAAACTATTAAAGCGAATAGTATAGGTAATAAAACAGTTCAACAGAAAGACATTAATTGATCAAAACGTATTCTAGGGAATGAGGCTCTCGTTCAGATGAACACAAATATTAATATAGAAGTTTTCACTCCTAAACTTAATCCATAGAATGATCCTTCTACAGTTGGAGCATTATAAAGATAACTAATTATTTCATAAAGACCTAGATCTATAAACACAGGACCCCAGAATGGGAATATAAATATAATATATTTTCCTATTACTATTCAACTTAATAGATTGTTATATATTATGTCTAAAAGACTTATCAATAAATAACCTCCTAAAAACAAAATACTTGTAAGTATACACATTAAAACTATACTTCCATATTCAGCTAAGAAAAAGAATACAAAAATTACTGCAGCATGTTCTGTCATAAACCCACTAACAAGTTCTGATTCAGCCTCAGCTAAATCGAATGGAGCACGGTTTGTTTCAGCTACAGATCCTATAAAAAATATAATAAATACTGGTAATAAAGGTAATATATATCAAATAGCCCTTTGAGATTCAACAATTACAGTAAGACTCAAGCTACCTGATAACATAATTACTAAAAGTATTGAAGAACTTAATACCAATTCATAACTGATTAATTGAGCTGTACTTCTTAAGGAACCTAAAAAAGCATATTTACTATTAGCACTTCCAATTATTGTTATCGTAAAACTTTTTATGTTTTACCTCCAGTTCTTCCGAGCTGGTTCAGACTATGTCTTAACCTTAAATTACATCTATAAATTATACTTAAATAAGTATAATTTAATTTTAAGGAAGGCCTAAAACGCTAACATAAAAACCTAATAAGGAACTAATGACTAATTTAATATTTTTAATTATTTAGTTATCACTATTCTGTGCTGTACTATATAAAAGTAACCCTTTATATTCTATGCATATCTGTATCTATGTATTTACTTATTACAGTATTATGTATATGCAGTTTACTAAAGCTTCTCGTTTAGTTTTAAAGGGTTGATTAGGTAATAATTTTTTTTTTACCTTCTTCTAATTTATATGCTCAAATTTCACCACGAGCATAATGAAATTTCTTTGCCTGCTTCATTAACTCCATTTTTAAATCTGAATTTATTTCCATTTTAAAAAAATATACGCTCATTTTATTTTGTTTCGTCGCAACTTTAGTATCCAAATGACGCTTTATTGTTCTATAATTAACCTTAAAATAATCCGCTGCATCAGATATACTAGGAAAAGGTTCATTGTTTATCAAATCCAAAGTTGTAGCATCATAAGCTCATACTTTTATTTTATTACCTAATCTAATATCTTCTGAAAGTTTTTTTAAACTTTGGATTTCTGACTCCTCTAACGGTTTACTAAACAAATAAGTCCCTTTAACCCCTTCAGGTTTATTAGTATCTATAAAATAACTAATAACATACCGACTAATACCTAATGTATTAGATGCTTGAGTTTTGGACTCGAAAGGGCTACCTTTTATTAAATTTAATGTTTTGGCATCATACGCTCATACTTTTTGAGCAATGTTGCTTGTTATTTTTACATCTTTTAATATACTATTAACTTGGTCTAATGTAGAATTAAAATCTATTATAGGTTTAGTATAGTATAATTTATTTCTGAATGGTACATTAGTATCTCTAAATAATAAAACAGTCCCGTAAGCAATTTTCTCTTTTCTACTTGCTTCACCTATACTATTATATTTAATATAAGTAGGGTTTATCCCTTTATCTTTACATAGTGTGTATGTAAATATAGGAATAGGTTGGTTACTTTTTTGTGTTAATGTTGTAGGTTTTAAACTAGTTAATTTATCCCTTAAACTCATATAAATAGCGGACTCCGTAAAAGAAGAGGAAAAAGTTGAATTCAATAAAGGTAAAAATTTCTGTAAATAATAATTTTCTCTTTTTCCTTGTTCAGATGGAGAACAAATTTCTACTATAGAAAACTTAAAATGCTCTAATCCAATTAGTCTTAAAAAAACATGAAATTTACTATTGGTTTCAGCGTTAATGTGGTTATTTATTCTTCTTTTAAAAAGAGTAGTTCTACCTATATAATATACAAGTGGGTTATATTTATATTCTATCAAATATATACCCCCTTTCGATCCTCATTCTTTTAAGAATTCTGATCTTTCTTTACTATCTGATAAATTAAAAGAAGCTAAAATTAAATTAGAGTCAAAAGGAATTACTGGAGCTACTCTATCTTTAAATAAATCCTTTATGTACAAAGAATGTAAAGCTTTTAAATCTTCTTCTTCTTCTTCAAAATTAAAATCTTTATTGCTATTATATAAACTTGCTTTATCTAAACTAAACTCGTCATTACTTAAAAGATCTGGGTTGCTGCTTCGTAGTAACCCGGATCCAGGACCCAGAGAGAGCCCCGGATCTCCAGAATAATTTGATTTAGTGGAATAAAAACGTTTAAATTTGTTATTACAATTTAAACTCTCGTTGATATTTACAAATATTGAAGTATTAAGTTTTACTTCTGATAATTTGGATCTAATATTTCAAGGATTACAAATCCTTGATTTATTTGTATGCGTGCTTCGCACGAAACTCAAAACCTGATTAATGAGGATACAGACAAATGTTAACGTTAATGAAGTGAAATAGGCAAAATAGTATAAAAATAATAAATAAATATTGTGAAATTTTAGTCAGGCCTTAATAGGTCATATGTATATTGTTATTAAGAACGGAACTCTTAAAAAAGAATTTAAGACCCCGATTACTCTTGGTAGAATTATTAATTCTTTTAATAATTTACTAGTCGTTGAACGTTCATACTTTAAACACGAATTTGTGAATAAAGTAGGCTTCGCTTCAAGTTGTCTTATATTAAGATTTTCTTGAAATTCAATCGGATTGTATTTCAGCATTCGTATGCTGAATGGACTTTTGAAAAAATAAAATCCAGCCAACAGTATACCATATGTAGCTAAAGAAGATACAGCTAACATATATAATATCCCTGTACTCAGATCATTAACAGCTAATCCAGGACCATAAGGAATAACTGCATATCCTAAAAGAGAGAAAATTAATGTAATAACTGGCCCTAAAAAGAATAATACGAGGTTAGCTTGCGTAGGACCTACATATTCTTTTAATAAAAGTTTTAATGCATCAGCAAATGCTTGTAATAAACCATAAATTCCTACAGCATTCGGACCTAATCTTCTTTGCATACTTCCCATAGTTTTTCTTTCTCCAACTGTTACATAAGCTATACCGACCAGCGAGGGAACTAAAACCAAAACAACTTCAACTAATGAATTAATCGTTTGCGAATAAGACATAAATAAAAAATTTTTTTTTTAATTTATAAATATAAGAATAATAGAATGAACTATGAAGAATTAACTTAACTTAATTACTATTAAACAAGGAGGAAGCCATGTATCATTAAATAACTATCTAACAACTAAACTACTATCATCCAACACCACTTCTCCCATATATATATATATATATATATTTTTAATTATATTTGGACGGCTTAATGTCCTCACTTGTAATGTAATGTCATGTTAATGTAATTCTTACCACCTAAAAACCTTTAAATAACCAGATATAATCACACAGGGTAAGAAGAATAGAATAGAATAAAAACTTTTTTTTTATTTATCCTACTATCATTAAATTTTCAAATATTCTTCTTTCCTGTAACAGTAGTTGGGTTTATATACCCATGCATGCATGCATGCAATATCATGGGGCTTTAACTAAGAGGAACTACCTCTTAATTCTTCTCCCATTTCTTTCCTCTATCGACGTACGTACGTACGTACGTACGTACGTACGTACGTACGTACGTACGTACGTGCGTGGTGACATAGAGGGATTAAATATTGGGTGGTAGTCCCGCAGGTACTACCCCCCCTATTTAGTAGCCAACTTGGCTGCTAGCAATGCAATGCAATGAAAAGTCAAAAAAAAAACAAAAGTATCAAACAAACCACTCCTCTTTCTCTTAACCAATCACTCACCTCTTGCTAGCTATGATGCCTTATCGTATAAAGTATGATGTCAAATGCTTATAAAGGATCATCACTAATTATTATTATTATTTCCATTAATATTATTATTATTATTTTCTGATCCACTATTTACATTAATATTCCTCATCATATATTTCCATTTGACATCATCACTAATTTCTACTGAAATTTCAGTAGTTACTAGTATTTCCCTCCTCCTCCTCCTTCTCCATTTTGTAATTGTAATGGAGTAAGTTCTTCAAGGATTAAATCATTCGGATCTATTCTATCTATCCTATCTATAGAGATATTATTAATGCTATCCTAGGATTAGGAACTCTGAATAATCCAGTTATTCTTTCACCAGCATCAGGACCACTATCTAATGTTGATAATGGTAAATAATTATTAATAATGAATTCGATACGGTAGTTATCCAGGTAATTTATATCTAGATTATCTTCTTCGAATACTGGATATCCAGTAAATTTTTCCTCCTTGAATTAGCCTCATCAAACATCATAATAAAAAACTAAGAACCAAACACGTGAATAGAAGTACCTAAACTACTTTGTACAGGTAAACTATCAAATGAATGAGGTTTAGGAGGACTATTTACAGCTCACTCTAAACTAGGATAACTTCTATTTAATAGGGCATGTCTATTATCAAAGTTGTATTGAACTCTTAATCATGGGAATCTTGATGCAATGATTTCTTCTATTAACTGTTTATAAACAATATACAAGAATACTCCTGTTGCAATTACACTTATCAGAGATCCAAAGCTACTGATTAAATTTCAGCCTGCAAAGGCATCAGGATAATCGCTTATTCTTCTAGGCATTCCTTGTAATCCTAAGAAATGTTGCTTTTTAATAGGCGTACGCATTATTAAATTTTATCTTTATAACTATATATTTTACCGTTATAAGAGTTTCCTTTTTCAATTAAACTTTTTAATGTATAAAAATTAACTTTAGCATATTTTAAAGCTTTTGACACACCATCAAACTTAGCAATAATTTCTTTAGTGTTACTATCAAATACATAAATTGTCTTTCTAAAGGAAACATCTTTAGATACCAGTAAAAAGTCCTCATACTCACCTTTAGCTATAGCTGCCCTAGCTACTTTTCCATCAATTTGGAAAAATCTAGCCATTTCTCTACCAGATTTAAATTCCGCTACTATTTCATTATCTTGATTGTAGACAATAACGTGTTTACGAACTTGATTATCCCCTGCGGGTTTTTCTTTATATTCCCCAAAATCTTTTTCATCTAGAGATTCAAAAGATAAAGCAAATTTAGACTTAAAAAGATATTTATTATTAATATAATCTAATAAAGTACTATGACTAATCTGTAATCCTTTTAAGGCTTTATTAATTGAAGAATAAACAATAGGACGTTCGTGAGGTGAAGTAATATCATATACAAAAACTAAAAAGCAATAATATTTATTATCGGCATCTTCAGGTCTATAATCTAAACTATTAGCTAATTTAAAAGTATTAAGGAATACATTTATTCTATTATATCCTTCGGAACCTACAGGGAATAATGATAATAATTTTTCAATAGTTGCAATAGTACTATTAAAATTATTACCTCACTGAGGATTTATTCGAGGGATTACCTTTAAACTGCTATTAATAGTAGGTTTAAATTTAAGTATTGCATATTGTTCATAAACTAAGGAAGTTTGAGGTGTAGTAAGATATAAAAACTCTAATTCTCAATTTAAAGCTGAAGTTTTAGAGATTTCTAATTCTGAAGAAGAGTGAGGTTTACGTAAACCTTTAGTTAATTTATTATATTCCTCTATTCTTCTAGCTAAATTGTTAGAACTACCAATATAAAAAAGGTTAGGATCATTTTTATTTGTTAACTTATAAACACCAGAAACTCCTAAATATTTGAACTTAATTTCTTCACATCCTTGTTCAAGAGAATCAAATTTAATAGATTCAATGGTATCAAGGTTATCCACGTCAAGTTTATTTTTGTCAAATGAACTGGTAGAATAGAAACGCCTAGATAAGCTTAATCTAAGTATTTTAGGACTCAAGTTATATGTACTAGATTGTTTAGATTTAGGTGAATCTAGTAAAGATAAAATAATGCTTATTAGTCACTATTTTACTTAGATCATATCACTACCCTTAAAGGTACCTGGCGTTTGATCGTTGAAGCTACCTCTCCATGAAGGAGGATTGCCTGCTGATTAGATGTAAAGGGATTGGATTGATTACTGGGCAAGCTACTAACATCTTTCCAGCAATTTGCCAAGTTTTTCATGGGGCGGCTTTTATAATTTAATTTAAACATAAATTAAAAATAGCCAGCCAGCCAGCCAGCCAGCCAGCCAGCCAGCCAGAGGGCCTAAGCCAAGCTTAAGTTAAAGCTACCGCCTCATTTTGCACTACAAAATTTCTATTGTAGGCCCCCAACACGAGGGAAGAATGTTAGATTACACATTGTGTGGACTATATCTTGATATATTTAATTAAAACACGTAGTACGTACGTACGTACGTACGTACGTAAAACGCTTGCTTTTTTTTACGTAGCTACGTCTAAACTAGCTCTGTCTTAATTAAATAACCTCCTTCGTATAGTCTCTGAGGATCCTACTCATAACGTGGCTTGTTATTTTGGTTTCCTGCTGATTGTCTAGATATACTTAAGATTTTTACTTGTCCTTTCGGTTGATTTTACAGACTAGATCGCTTAATAAACCTAGTCCTATGATTTTTTTTTCTTAATTTAATCATACCATGGATCTGGAATAATTGAATAAGTAAAAATCCTCGAAAGGTTAACAAGTACTTAAGCCTTATGAGACTTCCCAGCATATAGAAGGATTGAGAGGGGCTAATCTAACTATTTTTGTCTAGGTACAGATTGTATTATTCAATCCTCACCTTGAAGAGTTACTCATTTTTTGCTATCAATATTTTTTTTTATATATGTTCATCGAACTTTAAAATGTTGTCTTGCTGCATTTATAGAAGGGAAAACTAATTCCTCGTTAGCTCTATTATAACAGAAAACAAAATCACCTCCTATACCATACTGTGCAGATAATTTACCTTTTAATCCTTTTCTAGGATTACCATGCTTTGCATAGAAATTTTTTATTCCTTCACTTATAGCTTTTTTGGTTTCAGAAGAAGTTTTATACCCAGGATGATTTTCTTTTCTTAACATTTCTTTTAATTTAGTTATAGTTTCAATACTATGTTCGAAACCTAAAGAATTACCTGCAACCTTCAAAACATTATAATTAGGTTTATAATAATCCAATCATTTTTGCTCTAAACTAAGACAAACTTTGGGATCTTGTTTGCAAAATTCTAATATACCCAAAGAGAAATTATCTAAACCATATTTTTTCATCGCTCTTATTATTACTAATTTAGAATTTCTATCTGAATTAGTATAATAATAATAATTTGCCATTCTTCTGGTTAGATTAAGACTACTACCTATATAAATTTCCTTATTAATTTTATTAATAAGCATATAAACACCAGATTTTTTTCTTAATTCTCTATATATATCTCTTTTTTCTTCCTTTAAATTATCAAAAAAAATAACAAACTCTTCAGGATTGAAAGGTGAACCACCCTTAGGAGATCCACTATACAATCTCTTACCTATTTCAAAAACTCTTCCCTTTAGAATAACCCCTATAAATAGTATTCAGAATTGAACTTTTGACATAGTCATATTATAATTTAAACCTATTAATTTAGGTATTCAGAAGTATCATCCACTAAACATTGCAAATACTGCACCCATACTTAATACGTAGTGGAAATGCTTTTAAAATATCTCTAAGATATTTCAAAGTGGACTATATCATTATCTGATTTTTTGTACAAAAGGTACTCTATGTCATAAAGGATTTTTATACTGAATTCAATCTATCATAAATTCAGAATATTTTTTATATTCTAAACTATCTTTAGGACTATTTTTAAAGTCTCTAATTATAATGAATTCTTTTATTTTTGTTACTCTATAAAATTTAAAATCTGAATATAATCTATTTTTCATAAAATATTCATATAAAAATCCCATATTTTTTGCACTTTGATATTTAAATGCTATAGAGTTATGAGAGTCTCTAAATAAAACAGTTGGTTTATAGCAAGGTATTACATTATCTAAATTAAGTTTTCTACTTTGTTCGTTATTTTCAAATTCTAAATTACATTCAATTCTATTACCAGCATAGTTATACACAATACTTCCATCTGTATCTACTAACCCTGCAAAATAAGGATCGTAAGGTGCAATATTATAATTGGCTTCTTTATATTTTATACCTAAATAAGTACAAGCTTTTTGTAATCCATCTGTTTTTAGTCTAATTAAACCATTAATATTATTAATTAAAAATAACATTTCTTCTTTTTTACTAACAATTCACATTGAGTGAGGTTTATTTTTATCAGATCTAATTCTCAAGGCCATCAAATTTATCATACAAATAAATATAATCATAGATTAAAATTTTCTACCTGTATTCATTCTAGCTTTAATAATACGAATCTGATTTACTCCTTCCAGAGTAAGATGAGCTTTACTGTTAATTAATTCACATACAAGACAGAAATCATGAAAATCCTTTGATTTAACACCATAAAGAGGGTGTTGTTTATAAAAGGTATGGAATTATAATATTCTTTATATCCGAAAATTTCGTTACTTTAAACGTTACTGCGTTTTCGGAATGTCTATATACATTACCACAATTGAAAAAATCTACAAAGCTTTGTAACAATAGAACATCTCTAACGTGTTGAATAATATCAAATTGTAAATAAACTTGGTATCCTATTTTATTCGAAGAAGAATGTTTTATATTTACACCAAAAGAACCATCTCCCTCAGTAAATCCTGCTAATCAATTAGGATTTGATATTGTTTGATTGGTTACTAAAGGTTTATATATAGGAGGAGTAAACGACATATCGCCATCACTATAAAAAGCTGTTTTTAAATCTTCAGTAGGCTACGCGCTACGCACCAAATTTAAAGAAGCTTTAAGTGCTACAATCTTTCGTAAACCTTCCTCAGTTAAATGCTCCTTCTTTGAAATTATTAAAAAGGCTTGTTTAAATAACTCAAAATCTGCTTGTTTTTGTGAAATAAGAGGATATTTATCAAAATGAGAAATTATTACTGAAATATCTTTAATAGATAAAACATAATATTTAACACTTTGTGCAATATCCTTATTTACGGTACCAACACCAAAATAATTTTTAATTTGTTCTAATAAAGCTCTATCCTTTTCATGTAAAGTAATTTGAAATCTTAATTCTACATTTCAACCTATTTTCAAATTCTTATTCTTACGTATTAGAATTAAAAAACTACCTTCTGACATCATCTACAAACCCTGTTACAAATCAAGGATTTAAAGTAGGTACCATCGACTCTGTATTATGTAAATTTCTACTAGAATGAAAACCTCTATGTATATTTATCTGCTTAGAAGGGACTTTGATTCGATAATTTCTTTCGAAATCCATTAGAGTACACCTTAAGCTTCCAGGATTAGCTAAATCATTGAAAAGCCAACTACCGTCTACTCGTTGCTCTTTTACAGATATTTTATTATCTGACTTAGATCCGCGATAACCCATTTCTCTTTCGATCATCTTCTGACTTATTACCTTACCTGAGTGATTAGTTCAGCCACTCACGTACTTTCGTACGTGGTTTGGTATCAGAAGCTTTAGGGTGTCCCCGGAGTTTGATAGTTTTACCAGGCACAATAGTGATATCCCACATCACACAGCACCCATATGTAAAGTATTTTGAATGTAAGTTAAAATTCTTATATCTCTATTATGTAATTTTATTCTAATTGCTTTTAAAACTAATTTAGAATTAACATATCTAACGTCAAAGTTTCCATCTCCATCTATAACACCTGCTAACCAACTAAAAAATTTATCTAGTCCCCTCCGGGAACTTGCCCAGGAGCGGGACCAGCCCGCCAGGGCTAGATTTTTACCTTTTAAATCAGATATTTGGCGTGTAGTCTCTGAGAATCCTTTACAGTTTTCTGCTGATTGTGTGTCCGTATTATTTAAAATAGCAGGTCTATTGTCATTTTTACTATATAAACTTAGAAAATTTAAAATTTTCTGGTCATCTATTTTAAAAAGATAATAATAATATTTATATAGTAGACAATGACCTAAAGACACAGTTCCCAGCATATAGCCAAATGCGAAATAATCTTTTAGATTATTAAGGCCCAATTGAGCAACTACGTAATATGTTAACATTAACATATATTAATATTGGACTATATCTTCATCACATTGATAAAAATCAATGTGACGCACAACGTCTAGTCTCTACATAATAGAAATATACATTATTAATGTATATAACTACGTACACGGTATTATTCTTTATACCCGTAGTTACGATCCCTTTCAAGGATCAGCATAAAGACCTTCACCGTTAGCCCCATATCCTCAAAGGATAGAGTAGAGAAATGGGACCGATATTTATATATACATATATAAATATCTTTGAAGTGTGACCGCACGACACATGTACTTGTAAATTAAATTAAATAAAGCTTTGCCTGGAAGGTATATGTATATAGATAAATAAATCCTAATGGTTATTAACTCATTCTTGATATTTAGTATTTTTATGCCCTAATAAAGGGTAAGAATTAAAATGTGAAGCCAATAAATTACGAACTTCTAAACCTCCTAGATGTATTTTATAATAAATAACTCCTTCTTTAGAAGTAGTATAACTTATATTATTATTTTCTTTGTTAAAATAAGTAAGGATAGCTTTTAAAAGGTGTTTTTCATTATTTTGTCCAATAATAAATTGAGAAACGTGAATAGAATTATTAGCCCTTTTAACTAATTTAAAATGACCTTCAGCTTCAATAAACCCAGATAATCAAGCAGGGAAATAACGAGGAATAACAAAATTTTTATCGTAATAATCTAACATTGTTTTTTGGTTTTTATATTTTTCATTTCTCAATTTTATAAACTCTTCTTCAGATATATCTAAACTAGAATCAATGAAATCTTTAGCAAAATCTAATTGACACTGTTTTTTAGTAGACAGTAAAGGATATTTAGCAAGAATAGCAAAGACTTTAGCTATATCTGTCCTACTAGTAGCATACCAAGTTACATATCTATTATTACGTTCAATAGCAACTCTTCCACCAACATATTTTACAATTAGATTAAGCATAAATCTATTATCTTCTAAATTATTTAGAGCAATAAATATTCTAACACGTTTCTTACGATTATTAATAAAATCAACTGTTATTGTACCATCACCTTCTAGCAATCCAACAAAGAATTGTTCAATATAGTTTTTTATATCTGTTTCACTTTTTCCTGCGTAGCCTAAAACCTTAATGTTATTACGAGAACTTAATAAGCTATTTTCTTTTGTATTTTCAGATAGTGAAAACAAATAAAACATAAATCATATAGGATAAGTTAATAAACCAAAGGAATACTCCAAAGTATATTTATCTATAACATTCCAAAACAAATATTTATAGTAAGTATCGTGGAAAGCAATATCTAAAGAGGCATTAGCCAGCATAACTCCACTTACAAATAATAATTTATTAATCTTCGGGTGGTAGCTTGATGTCGCACCACCCCACGTCGGCCGTCCCAGAAAGACGGCCGGGTAATCTTTCATAACTAAATATATAATCCTTATAACTACCACCTAATTTTGCGTATTTTTTAATTGTGCAATGATTTATATTTAAAGCTTTTTGAGCTTCTGTTACTCCGTTATATTTACATATGAAATTTCTATTCTTATCATATACAAACACTGCCTTCTTAATATGACTACTATTATTCATATCTGTTATTAATTGATCACGTTCTTTAGATAACCAACTAGTTATAACAGGAGAGTCTGAAATATTATAAGGTAAATTTGTCAAATATCATTCCCCTCTAAATAAAGTTTGTTTTTTTATTACATCAACGATTGTAGAGTGATTAGCTTTTATTAGTTTAGCTAATGTTAAAACAGAAGGAAAAATAATCAATAATTTTTTATATGAATTATATACATATACAGGATAAGAGCTTTGAGCCTCTATCATTCTAACTAAACTTTCAGTAGAATGACTTTTATTATAAAAAGGATTATTTTCTCCTGTTAAAGCTCTAGCAATTAAACCTTTAGTTTTATCACTATGTACTCTATTTTTAGCTAATTCAGATAACAATTTTTTAGTTTCTTCTGTAAGTTTATAACCTAAAGAAGAATAACCTTGTTTTAATATGTTATAGTAAGGCATTACTTTTGTTATATAATAAGTCTCTCTAGTAGTTAAATTTTCAGCTTCTACCAATTCTAAAATTAATAGAGAAAAATTAGATTGACCATATTTAAGTAAAGCTTTTACAATGGGCATATTTATATTTTGTTTACTTTTTAAGAAACTATTATTAAGATAATTTTTCATTCTAGAAGCTAAGTTAATTGAACTTCCTACATAAGAATGACCATTAATATTATTGATTAAACAGTAAACACCCGATTTATCTTTTTGTTCTTTTAATATATCAAATCTATCTTCTTTAAAGTTATTATATACTTTTAAAGGGTTCAGAATTTTTGTGTTATCTTGTGTTTCTGTGGTAGTAGTAGAGTAATTCCGAATAGAATTTAGATTAGAGATTAATAAATTTTTATTTCATGGACTATATCTTCCCTCCCTTTTTAAAGGGAGAGGATCACGTTTAGTCTCTGAGGTTCCTACTCAGATAATTTTATTTATCCTTTGGTTACCTGCTGATTGTTCAAAATTATACATTTTCACTAAATTAGACATTTTCGGGCCCTTGCGGCCAGCTTCGCACCCGGGCGTCCCTAACAGACGCCCGGGGACTAAATTTAGTAGTATAATTGTCAGAACTTCCCAGCATATAGTGATCTTTAAAGGGAGAGCTAAGTGGATTATTAACCCTCCAATTGTGAACATAAATACAAAACCTATAGCAAATAACATAGAAGGAGTTAATATAATAGAACCTCCGTAACAAGTAGCTCAGGGTAAGGCCTTCGACCATTTCAGGTCTAGTTGGCTTTAGTGTCTCATAAAAAACAGGGATAGATACTAATCTATATGTTTTTTACTTAAATGCTTGTTTAAGGCACTCTCTATCTCTAGCGACCCGGACTATTCCTTCATATTTCATATAATAAAATCTACTGATTTTATTACTTAGAAATAGTATGGCGTCTAGCCTCTACGCTTTTAGACAAAATAAACAAGTTAGTTATAATAAATTGTTTATTTTGCTCAATATACTTTTAATATATTGAATTATACTTTCGTATAACCACTTAGTTCGACGATAATCTCAAATTAATTACTATTCTTAATTCGAGATGTCCCTCGAGTTTGCCATATCAACAATAATATCTATCCAATAGTAGTATACTTAGATTTTAACTTATACTTAGGACCCAAAAACTTATAAAGCATGGTAGGATGAATGTAAGGTAGCATATTGTGTAAATTCTTTTTAATAGATTTACTTCTAATATATATAACAGAATAATTATCTTGTTTATGAATGTTACATTCTAAACCGAATTTAATAATTAATATATTAACAATGAATACTAATTCTTCTATTGTAAAACATTGAGTTTGCAATGTTATTCCTGAATTATAAGTACCATCTCCACAGATCCAATGAACTAAAGCTTCTCATGTTAATAAATGAAATAAATTTTTAGGGACAACTTTTTTTCCTTCAACATAAAATAAATTATATAATTCTGTTATACATGGTAGACTTCTGGTAGTAAAAGCTAAACCATAATGTACCTTTTTATGTAGAACAGTCTTGGTTACATAAGGACCTTTAGAACAATAATGACTTAATTGAAAAAAAACGGAATAAAAATATTCAAATTGACTGTATTTTTGTTTAAATTGCAATCTAGCATCCCCTTTTCCTTTTTGAAGAGAAGCATCCGAAAGAAGAATACCTATAAATACAGACATTTTATTTACAGGTATTCTTATTGAAGCTCGTTCAATAGAAGTTAGTCTAGATCTTACAGTTGAAGAAAGGTTTGAACCGTATAATACTAAACTAAGCTTTTCTCGTTGCACCTCCTGAGGGGTAAACGCTGCCGCGTTACTTATATTTCGTTTAATTTCTTTTATTTCATTCAATCCTTCAAGAGTCAAGTCAGCACCCTGGCTTTTTAAATATGCTACTCTTTTTCAAGATTCAAAAACTGCAAGCTTTCTTCCTTGCAAACAACATTTATTAAAAAAAGGAATGATTTTCTCATTAATACTTAAGAAGTCTTGCACTCTAAAGATAAAGGAATCATTTCTTTTTAATGTTTGTCCACAACCACCTAAAGCTAGATATAACCTTTCTATTAGTTTTTCATCTTTTGAACTAATATAAAAACCTAAAGTTACACCTTCACCCAATTTATGCTTATTACTTTTATAAATTGAAATAAAAAAACAATCAAAGTCATACTCATTTACTACCTTAGTTACCCAGTCTAGATCTACTTGGCTGTAACCTGTAGTATAATTTCGAGTCCCCTGGACGAAAGACACCCTCTGCTGCTTTGCAGCAGCAGCGCCGACCAAGAGGCTAAAATTTGTTCCTCCTTCGATCCTAGCAGCTTGCGCGAACATGGTATTGAATCTGGGTTGAAGTATAAGTTTAAATTCAGGAGATAATACTAAAGCTCTCTTATTTCGAGTATTAAGAAGGTCTTTAGAACTACTATTGTTTAGATTACCCTTGATGAAACGGGTAAAGGTAACAGGAAAATTACCTTTATTATTGTATTTGGTCATATGTCTCTTACTAAAGGAGACCGACAACCAGCTAAATATTTTAATACCTGTAGGTACTGCAATGATTAATGTGGCAGCTGTAAAGTATGCTCTTGTCATAGAATATGATATAAATAATAAATTATAATATTCAATTATAATTTATATTTATATTTTGGACTATATCTTAATATAACATAGTAAATGTACTACATTATATTTCTTGCGTATTAGTCTCTGAGGATCCTTTGGTTGCAATACTTTTAATTTTCTTTATACCTTCGTTTTCTAAATGTTTACCTTCTGTTATCATAATATAAACTTTTCTAAATTTTAGGTAATCTACATATTTACCTCCAAATAGTCTATAATTATCAAAGTAATTAATTATATGGAATGCTGTTTTAAACCCTGTACTTTTATAACATCATATTCCTGAACTATATTGAGAAAGATTCCCCATTTTTAAGTTATTATATAATAGTTTTAAAGGTATATCGTCATTCTGTTTTAAAGAATATTCTAGTCTAACACTATAACCTGTTTTATGTGTTTTACTTTTGACAATACTTATATGAAAACAACCATCAGCTTGAGTAAACCCAGCCAATCAATAATTATCTAAAGATAATGTATAACTAGGAGGTAAAATATTTAAATTAAATTCTTCAGCATAGTTATGTTTAATCAATTGATCATATTTAGAATTACTTACAAATTTACCATTTATTAAAGATAATATAATTGATAAACCTGTTTTATTTTTACAAACATATCTTACTGCTTTTTTATTCTTAATTTTGTATACATTACCGTAACCAATTTGTTTTTTAATATAATAAGCCAAAGATATATCACTTTCAGCAAAGATGATATGTAATTCATTTTTACCGAATCAACCATCACCTTCAATTAAACCGGCTAAAAAATAACCTAATTCATCCTGATTAAGATATTTATTGACCTTCCGGATATGTTCAGATAGTTTTGATAAACTAGTATATTTATTATAAGTATTCTCAGTACTAGCCGTAGCTTTTGTACTAAAACCAAAGTTTCCTGCTGATCTCCCCTCTTTATTCAATAAGTAAATTTTTCCGATCGTAAATAAAACGAGTGGATTACTTATTAAGGGATTCCCAGCATATAGCAAGATTTTTTCCGTGAACACAAGTTTATCCACGTCCAGACCTACAGTATACATGTGCAAACTTAGATAGGTGTTTATATCTGATTTTTTTTTTTTAAAGCTATAATATATATCTTATTAGTTTTCATACTTCATACGAAATGAAACCATGAGCTTGGCTTAATCAGCAGGATAAGCTAGCTCAAAAAAATATGCAAGTATGCTGCTTTAAAAAAAAAATTTAATACACCTAGGCGCTTTTTTAATGTCCTGATCATTTAGATATAAGTCGTAATGAATTATATCAATCCCTTTTCACCAATCCATTATTAATTAATGAATTACTAAGTTCCGACTGTACATTCGCGAGCGTTTCAGCTCTACGTAGGTGAACCAGTCTGTAGCGATGATCCCAGTCACCGACGGTCTTCAACCAAGGGCATTGTTAACCGTTTTCACCATGTCCGGTTATTATTTATAACATATTGATAAATATGTTATGCATCGTGTTCCTCCGGGAAGTTGCCCACGAATAATAATAACTAGGTGGGATTTTAACCCACAGCACCAAATCAGGATATTAATGACTTCACACGATAAATCCTAAAATTCCAATAGACATCATGGCGTAAACCCAAACTTAGTTATCTGAAGCAGACTTGCTCTGCAAGTGTTTCTTAGTACCCGGCAGTACCTACCCAAGGGAGCCTTGCGCCCCATTTGGGACTTTCACACTAATAACCTTTAATGGTTATTCTAAGTTCCGACTGTACATTCGCGAGCGTTTCAGCTCTACGTAGGTGAACCAGTCTGTAGCGATGTACTTAACCACCGACGGTCTTCAACCAAGTAGTCGTTAACCGTTTTCACCATGTCCAATTGCTATTTACTGTTAACTATAATATTTATGCCTTCTTCAAAGGCTTTAAATTAATTGAAGATTATTATAGTAACAATAAACTTGTAATTCCGTTAAGTCGTTAAATTAAGTATAATAGCAATTAAGTAGGATTCGCACCTACGGTACACACTGGCCGATGATTACTGTATAATATTTTTGTACATTTTTTTTTTTGCTAAACACTCAGGACTAATAAGTACGTATAAAGATACAAATACTAGGTATACTTTATTATATTAGTTAGTAACACTAAATATCTAAGCTCCGCCTTAGCCTTAATCGTAAATTACTAAGATTAATTATTTATAGATTTAGCTAACTCTTTAATTAATTCTATTCCACCTTCATTTAAATGTTTTTTTTCTAATAGCATATCACGAATAGATTTTCACTTAATAAATGCGGATAATTTTTTCCCTTTAGGTGGATAAGCTAAAAGGTAATCTACTACCACAGCATTTGACTTAATAGATCCAATAGTTAATCTAAACATACCTATATCTGGAGTTTTTTGAATACTACCTACACCAAAAAGGTTTTTAATATATAATAGGATTGATTCATCCTTTTGCTCTATAGTAAAACGAACACGAACTAATTGCTGTATGACTTCTTTTAATCCTATATTCCCTTCGCTATCGATAATATTTTTTTTAGTCTTCTGATTTACAACTCCTACCATAAAACAACCTTCAGCTGTAATAAAACCAGATAATCAACTATCATTTAAAGTAGGTCTAAAAGGATTAGGATTAAAGATCAGCTTTACTGAATCCGCATTTAAAACATCTATTCATGATTTTAATTGATTTATTTTATTTTTAGTAGCAAATTTACCGTTAAATAAAATAGCTAATTTTAAAATATCCTCTTTAGAAGTAACACGGTATCTGTAAGCATTAGAAGAAGAATCAAAATAAACCCTACCAAAACCTAATGTAGATTGAATTTCTAGTAAAATATCTTCTTCTTTTTGAGTTATACCAAAAAAACAATTTTTATTATAAGTATGTAGCCCTCCATCTCCTTCAGTAAACCCAATAAACCATGTTAATCAATCAGGATCTATATATTTATGTGCAGAATAGAAATCATTAAATTGAGTTTGCGGCTGCGTACTAAAGAAATATTTCGTGCGCAAGCTAGCCCGCTTCGCAGGGCCAGCTTCGCACCCGGCGGTCGTCCGAGAAACGCCGCATATCAGACGACCGGGGTGTTTAAACCCCTGAGTAACATTTAATAATCCTGTCGATAAAGCAATAAAATAAAAAATATTATAACAGTAATATAAAAATTTTATACCAATATACTTCCCATCCTTAGGATGGGATTGGACCATCTCTTTGCCAACGTACGAAATATATATATAATACTCTATAACTTTGAAGATTTACTCTTCATCGCTATCATTATCCTCTAAAGGCGGAGTCACTATATCCTTGTCTAAGAAACTATTTCACTTAACCAAATAATGTTTTCAAGCTTTACCTAAATCTGAATTAGGTGAAGCTGAATGAGCACGTAATCCTCGAAGTTCATAGAATCTATTAACCATATTTAATCTTGTTAATTTTTCAGATCTACAAGGATTAACTCTAAAATAATCATTAACTAGGGATAAAACTTCTTTTTTTTTAAAACAGATTCATTTAAATGCATCTTGTTTTACCAAAGGATAGATAGTACCACCATATAATTGAACCAAGGCATCTAAAATATATCTATTTTTTTGAGAAGCAGTTATCAAAATTTGACCTGCCTTCTCATTTAAATAGATACTTCCATCGGTATCAAAAAATCCGGCTAATCATCCACTATAATATGTCAATGGTTCAGGATCTTTTAACTTTATGTCATATATTTCACAAATTTTTCCTAATTGAAGGATTCTTATAGGATTTCGAATTAAACCATTAACATCGTTTATTAACTTTAATAAACCAGCTTTATGATGTAATCTATATCTTAAGAAATTATCACCACCTCTAAGCTTCACTGATCCGCCATATTTTTGTTTTATTGCGTATAAAATACGTCTATCCCTTAGTTGTGTAATTATTTCTAGACTTGCATAACCTTTTTTAGATACTAGAAAACAACCATCTCCATCGATAATTCCAGCCACTCACTCTTTAAATCTATCCTCTTTTTCTTTAATACCTCCTTTAGGCTGAGGATGTAATATTACAGAGGGCCCCTTCGCAGTCGCAGAAAAACTATTTTTATTAAAAGTATTTTCTGCTGAATTATTTTCTGAAGAGTCGATTGTTAAAGCACTATTTTTTAAGTTTTTCATAAAAAATATTCCATTTTCTAATTTTATAGAGTATTGTAATAATACAATTAAGAAATTTTTACCCAATTTTTGATTAATCAAAAATCAAAATCAAATTAAAACCGTTGGCAGCAATCGTATGGCCTCTGAAATTCCTACTAGCATGCTTAACCCAAGAAAGTTTGTTATCCCGGGTTTGTAGTTTTCAAAAAAACTACGTGCTTTGGTTATTTGCGGATTGGCCACTATTACCAGAATTTTTACTAAGAATGAAATTATGTAATTTCACATTACCTTAGTACCCAGTAATATTAAATTGATATAACAATTTATGGCTTCCCTGCATATAGATTGCTGCATTATTCAGACGATAGATCTGAATAAAGAGCCATATTGACCAAATACAGATTTATTAGAGAAAGCGGAAATTGTAGTACTTATTATTCCAAAAGCTGGTATAATTAGAATATAACAATAACTTTGATTAATCGAATAGTTATTTATCATAATCTATTCAAATTAATACTCAAAGACTTTTACATCTTTGTTAGGACTTTATCTTGAATTGTATCATTATTTAAGTTACTTATTGAATTTTTTAATTTTATGATTTGTTTTATACCTTGATCCGTTAAATGATCTTTATTCTGTACTAATACATAGACTTTTCTTCATTTTAAATACTTAATATATTTACTAGATTGTAAATGAAATTTATCAAAATATTTTATAATTTTTCTAGCTGAACCATAACTAGATGAATCATATGTATAACTATCATTGGCTTTATTATAAGAAAGGTTCCCTCCTCAAAAATTTTTTATTAAGATAAGAAGCTCCTTATTATCTTTGTTTATAAGTAAAGCTAGTTTTATTCTAGTTTTCAAATTTATTATTTGAAAAGTAGCACTCACATCCGAAAATCCTGCTAATCAATGATTATTTAAACAATTTGAATCATTTAATTTAAAATCTATTTTTAGAGAAAAATTAGGTCCATTTAATATATAATTCTTAACAGCATCATATTGGATTTGTGTTCTAAGTTTACCATTAATTAAATTCAATACTTTTTCTAATCCTGCACGTTTTGTTATAATTAGTAAAATAATTTTTTTAGATTTTACTTCCTTTACTGACCCGAAACCTAATCGAGTCCTTATATAATAAGCCAAAGAAACATCAGATGAATCAAATGCAATAACTAGTTGTTGAGAACTAAAATGACCATCACCATCTATTAAACCAGCTAAATAATGCCCAAATTGATTATCACTCATAGGCTTTAAATGTCTAGTATTATGTACAGAGATAGGTTTTACATTTTCCGTATTAGATACAATTCCGTTGCGTAAAGTCTCTGAGGTTCCGCCTAAACATAGTTTAGGGTTACCTGCTGATAAACTTCATTGTTTTAACATTTTTACTTTATCATTTAAGATGGAGTAGTTAAAACTAACTAGCGAAGTTGTCCCAGCATATAGCAACGTTAAGAAGCCTATATATTTAACTTCTGGATGCTTCATTGTTATAATTACAATGATGGACTATATCTTCAACTAATCTCATTTTTTTAAAAAAGCTTCTCAAGCTTTATGGTATTCACTAGTTTTTTTATAAGCCTTAAGGTTATGCAAAGTAAAATACTCGTCCATTAAAAAAAACCGACGTGATTTATAACTATGGCATTTACCTTTAAAATAGGGTAGAATTCTAAGGAGATCTTCACGAGCTTCAGCAGTTCAACAATAACTCCCATTAGATGCACTATTAAAATGAATTGTACCACCAAAAATTTCTTTATACATTATAACATCAACAAGATACTTATTTACAACCCGTACACGTAAAGAAACCCGTTCTTTATCCTTATAAGTTAACCCTATTGAACCGTCAGCGTCAAAGAATCCCGCAAATCAATAATTTTCATTAGTTAATTTTACAGGTTCTTGCACAGGTATATTAAAGTGTAAACAAAGACGATGAAATTGTAACATTCTTACACTATTACGGATATTTCCATTAACTTTGCATAGAACTTCAAAAACACTATCTCGAGTATGTAAACGATAACGATAAGCTTTAGCTCCACTTCGTTGTTTTATACTTCCACCTAATTTATTTTGAATATAACGCAATAACGGTAAATCCTCTAAACCCATAGTTATTTCAAGACTTGCATATCCTTTTTGACTTAGTAAAAAACACCCATCACCGTCAATAACTCCGGCTAATCACTCATAAAATCTTTCATCATCAGACTTTTTTAAATTAGTTGTTACGCGTGTAGTCTCTGAGGTTCCTACTTGACTTGTAAATGTTCGAATATTTTTAACATTTTTAAGTCGTTGGTTACCTGCTGATTCTTCCCGGCCTAAAGAGGCTAATCTCTGCATACGAGTATTAGAGTATATAAAACTCCTGATACCCACAGAAATATATTTCACATTTTGACTATAAAGGGGTTTGCTTAAATATAAAAATAAACCGCTTACATATATAGTAGTGATAATACGAAGGAAGTTCCAGCATATAGCGTAATACAAATTATGATTTACATCATAATAGGGCCATTTTTTTATTTGACCAAAGAATCCATTTTCTCCAAATTTAACTTATCATCCTTATGGATGTTCTCTTGTTAAATCCAGGTACCATAATATATATATATATGGGCTTGTGAACGTACGTCCCAGATTAAACATACGTTGGAGAAACCGACTGTACATTAAGCAGCATTTCAGCTACCCACCAGTGAACCAGTCTGTAGCGGTCACTTAAATAACCGACGGTCTCTAAACGAGAAAATTTATTGACCGTTAACACTAGTGTTGCTAATATATATATAAGCTTTTTTTCCTTATATTAACTCTAATCTAAATTATTTTAAGTTAATATGAACAACGGTGCATCCCATACGGGATATACCATTGAACTTAAGAGTTGCAAAAAGCCGTAATTATATATTAACTAAGTTTAAGGTATATTCTAGGTGAATATTTGCTCTTTTAGATCTTATATCTTTTTATATCTGTCTTAAGAGCTTCATAACTTACGTTTAAACCTTAACTTGTTTTCCCTAATATCTTAATCATATTTATTTATTAATCTGGCTTTTTCTATCATTTCCACTCTACGAGTGGGATCTAAATGTCGTTTATTTAACAAATCATTATGCATTTCTTTTCATAAATTATAGGAAATTGCTTTTTTAGAACGTAATCTATGATTATCAAAATAAGGAAATATGTTTTGACAATTTTTTACTCCTCCTATTCTATATTCATATACATTATCTACTGAATGGTTAGATACAATTCCTCCATTAAATAAAATGCACAAATGTTGTAATACTCCAATATTTTCTTCTCATTTTTGAGCTATATTGAAATTATAACTAAACCCTCTATCTTTTCCAATGGAACAAGTAAAACAACCTTCAGCATCTGTAAATCCCGCTAATCAACTATCATTTAAACTAGGTAAAATCTCTCTATTTTTAAATTCTACAGGATCTAATCTTATTTTACCTTGAGTAGCTCAATTATTAAATCCTTTAACAAAGTTTTCAAATTTTGACTTTCTACTAGGTAAAATAAGATTACCATTGAATAAATGGATGATTAATTCCATTTCCTTTTTATTTTGTATAACATATCTACTAGTATTAGCAGATTGTGGTATTACTTTACCAAACCCTAATGTTTCTTTTATGTATTCTAATACTTTAATATCAATATTACCTTGTGTAACAACAAAGACAAGATCACCTCTATTATTTACAATAAAAGATCCTTCACCCTCAGTAAATCCTATAAATCAACTTAAGAAATCATTAGATGGAGGAGTTAAATCGGGTAAATATAAAGAAAATTTATCATAAAAGTTAGAAAATTGGAAATTTTCTGTTACAGTGCTATAATTATAATTTAATGAAGAATTATAAGATTTGTTAAAATCACGACATAAAGAAAGAATAATGATAGAAACTATACATATAAATATTAAGATATCTCTTAAGAAAAGATGTTGGAATAATATAGGATCACCCCCTCCTGCAACTTCATAGAATGATGTATTGAAGTTTCTATCAGTTAATAACATAGTAATTCCCATTTTAAATTGATCTACTAGACTAGGTCTCATGACAAAAATTGTCTCCTAAATTAAATTATTTAGGGTAGATACACAATATATCACTATATTGTTTGGACTACATCTTACTTGTATAAGTTATAAAATTTACCTAAATGATTTCAATTAAATTCTGTTCTTTTGTTATTCATTTTTGATTTTAATTCAATTATAGTTTTTATAGATTCTGGGTTAGTATGATTTTTATTTTCAAAAAATACTAAAACTTTTCTTCAATCCTGATAATTTAAGTATTTACTTGAAAATAATGGATAATTTTCTAAATAATTAACTAATACTAGATTACCCCTTAAACTAGTTGTTCTTACTCTGTATTCAGGATTAGGTCTATCCATTCTAATTTTTTTTACAGTAGTTAATAAAAATTCTGCAATTAAATTTAAAAATTCATAATTATTTTCATTATTATGATCATTTTGTCTTTGACATAATTCAAATTTACATTCTACTTTAGGATATTTTGAAACAGTAGTAGTTCTTACTGAAAAATGTCCATCAGCATCTATAAATCCAGCTAATCAACTATTAGAATCTAAACTACTAGTATCTTTATCTTTTTTTTCTATATTTAAATCAAATCTCATATTTAATCAATCAATTAATCTATGTAAAGCATTAATTTTTGGTGTTCTCATATAACCGTTTATTAAATTAGCTATAAGAATTAAACCTTCAAAATTATTTATGGTTAATATATAAGCATTAGCTCCTTTTTTTCTAGTTATACTACCATGATTTATTTTTGATTGTATTATTAAAGCTAATGGAAGGTCTCTTAAATCAAACGCTATTTGTATTGAGGGGTAATTTAATTTACCTTTAATTGATCTTTCTGTTTTAGGTACTATTATGGTACCATCTCCTTCTATTAACCCAGCTAAATAAGAAGCAAAAGATGAATTAAAATCATTATTTTTATGCGTAGCACCCCCCTTCTCTTCAAGGCTACGCAGAGAAGGTGGGTAGCTTGCACACGAAAAACTTGCGCCAGAAAATAATCTTAGGTAAAAACATACTTCATACAAATTTACAAGACCCGTCCTAGGATATATATATACATTATTATCCTATTCAATAATAATAATATAATAATATTATTATTAAGGGTAGATACTCACCATATCACTATGGTGTTGGACTATCTCTTACTCTTTTAGACTATAAAAATCAAGTAAATGATCTCAATTATATATTGTCCTATTGTTATTCATACCGTTTTTTATCTCAAATAAATCTTTATAAATTTTTTCAGGTTTATTTTTCATACCTGATACGCTAATAAAAATTTCTAATGCTTTTTCTCAGTCTTTAAAATTTAAGTATTTACCGGATCAAAGAGGGTATAATTTTAAATATTCTATAAGAATTTTATTATTTATTATACTTTGTGTTTTAACCGTTAATTCAAGATTTTTACTCTTTTTATTTTCAACCGCATACATTTTTACATTTAAAAACTTAGCTAATGAATTCATTACTTTTTCATTAGATATATTATTCTCTGTCACTTTAGTTTGTGTTAAACTAAATCTAAGTCTAATCGATTTTTTATTAATAAATAAAGAAAAAGAACCATCTGCTTCAATAAAACCAGACAATCAACTGTTTGAATCTAGAGGGCTCTCATCTAAAGGAGCCTTTAATATATTTAAATCATATTTTTTGTTATAAAAATCAATTAAACTGTAAAGATATTCTATTTTATGAGTTCTCATATTTCCATTTAGTAAATGAATCAATAATAAAACACCTTCATAGTTATTTATAGTTAAAAGATAAGCATTTATACCTTTCATTCTTGATAAAGACCCGTGGCCTAATGTCTTTTGGATCATTTGAGCTAACGGAAAATCTCTTAAATCAAATGCTATTTTTATAGCAGGATAATTTAATCTACCTTTAGGCGATCTTTCTGTTTTAGGTACTATTATAGACCCATCTCCCTCAATTAAACCGGCTAAATAAGAAGCAAAGTTTTTATTTATTTTATAATTATTATGAGTGTGCATATATTTTTGATTTTTATAGCCAGAGAGCTTTGGCATATAGTCTCTGAGGATCCCCAACGGGTTCAAGCCCGTTGAGTTTCCTGCTGATAAAGTTATAATAAATATTCATAACTCTTCCCAGCATATAGCCAAATTTAAAGCTGGCAGAATTCTACCAGCTAAAACAGGTAAAGATAATAATAATAATACTGCAGTTATAACTACAGCTCATCCAAATAAAGCTAGTTTCGTTCCACAAAATAATAAACGTTTGTCAAATGTACAGTACAATACAGTACAGTACAATACATTATTAATACTTTATTGACAACTATTTATATAAATGTGGTAACTTTAATCTAAGGTTATTCTCAACCCTCCTAGCACGTAAGGACTTGCCTATCTTTTTTTTCTTTTGTAATTCAATTATAAACATATTTTTTTATGTTTATTTAAATATAATCACAAAAGAATTCAAATATAAGTCCCTAGGTATAAAAATTCTATACTACTTATTATAATTCTCTTGAAAAATTCATTCTTGATTTAATTAAGAGAATTTTATCTAACCCCTCTTTAGTTAGATGTACTTTAGATTGAATAAGTACAGATGCTTCTTTAAATTCTTTAAACTCTTTAGCTTTTGCCCCCGGATACTCCTCAAAAAAAGGAATAATCTTGTCTACTATATTGTTAAAGTTTGTAACAGCAAATGTACATATAGCAGTCTTTTCTTTAATAGAAAAAGAACCACAACCAAAAACTTGCGAAAAGCTTTCTAATAAATCGGCATCTCGTATATTTTGACTTACCAAGAAATTAAGAGTAACACTTGTACCTAATTTATGTGTTTTAGATTTGCTTGTTTTAATAAAAAAACAGCCTTCACCTGATACAAATCCTGCTATTCAGTGTTTAATATCTGGATTGTTTGAATCTAAAACAGCTTTTGGAACTTGGGGTCTTTCAACAGGTATAACATTACTAAAAGCAGATTTTAATCTTTTAGATAAACCTTTATTTAAAGAAGCTCTTATATTGATAAGATTTATTAAACCTTCTTTAGTAAGATGTTCCTTAGTTTTTACAATATCAAAAGCTTTTTTAAATAATAAAAAATCTGCAAATTTTTTAGTCTTTAGTGGATAATTACTAAAGTGTTCAATTATACAAGCTAAATCACTTAATCTTACTACTTGGTACATAGCTGTTTTTCCATGTAGAGTTACACTACCTACTCCAAAGAAGCGTTGGATTAGATATAAACTATCTGAATCCTTACTGTGTAAATGTATATTAAAAACTAATTTTACACTTCAACCTAAAGTATGTTTAGGGTTTTTACTAATAGTTATATTAAAACAAGATTCAGCGTCACAAAACCCTGTGACATAATAGGGGTTTAATTTATTATTACTAGTAGTATATTTCGGTTTATTCCTTATATAGACTAATAACAATTTTTTTTTACAGATTGAAATATATGATTAATTTTAAGTTACAATCAATATTAAAAATATTATTAGTATATATAAGTCAGAGAGGTTGATTGCCTATATATATAGGAATAGATCTTTAAACCTAACAGTAAGTTATTAAATCAATAATCCTAGTATATAGTTTCACCCTCAGAACCGGTTTCCCGGCGACTAGAGTACACCTTACAGAAGAAGGATTTGACCTTACAAACTTCTGAAGAACCGTCTACTCGTTGCTCTTTTACAGTAGGATTTATATCAATTCCTACTGATTTAGATCCGCGATAACCCATTTCAGTTTTCCTTCATCTCTAATGATATTACCATACCCTGAGGCATTAATCAGGCCAGATATAAGATTTCTCTTATATCTTTGGTTACTAGAGCTTTAGGGTGTCTCCGGAGTTTGGTTCTTATACACAAATAGACGGTAAAACTACCGTCTGTCTTCATGTAATCTTATACCTGGTGTTCTCATATTTATTACTGTAGTAATGACACCATCATCCTCCACAATTTAGTATAGTCTCTGAGGAAGATGATGTGTGGACTATCTCTTCAGCGTATCGTATTTTACGATACGGTGTCTAACGTATAGTCTCTGAGGATCCCTAATAAAAAAAAATATTTTTTTATTTAGGTTTCCTGCTGATTGAGCATAGCCTATAAGATTTTCACGTGTTTATGTTGATATAACAACGTACTTATAGACACTAAGCTGTTCCAGCATACAGTTAGATTTTTTATATGAACCCCATACCAAAAATATTTGTTTTATGCGTATTTGCATTTGTAACCATAATAAGTTTTATTTGTATTTAAACGTTTAACTAACGTAACTTGAGTAGCAGGTAAACCTTTACTTCTTAAATATTCAACACACTTCCCTAAACTAGGAAATAACTCCGTTTTATTACTATCTTTTTCATTTATTAATAACACTGGTTTACTTAAACAAATAGGCTTAGTTCTATTATATTTAACCCTATCCTTTTCTAACATTAATGATAAATCTTTTAAAGACAGATCACTTTTTTTAGCATTTAATATAGGTTCTCTAGTAAATAAATATTTTCCTAAATAATAAGTACCCTTATTTAAATGCTTATTAAATGTAACATAATGAATATTAAGATTAGTAATAAAATCTTTTTGCTGCATTGAAGAGTAATATAAGATAGTTTTATCTCTATTATACATATATATAGGTTTAGCATTAGATCCACTAGGATTATTTACAACTCTTACTGTATTTAAATTAAAAGAAGGATCTAATAAGTAATATTGTTCCAATACTAGCTCCGATCTAAACTCATAATTGTCATACAAAGGTATTACTTCTAAAGTAAATTTATCTAAATTTCCTCTTAGTTGCGGTATTAAGAGACCAATTGCTTTATGTTTATCTTTCAAATAACCATTTAATCTAATTGCTAATTGTGAAGAAGAACCAACATACTTATCTCCCGTTTCTTTATGTTTGAATATATATACTCCTGGGACTTGAATCTTATTAGATGGTGAACCAATTTCAGCTTTAAGCCTCTCTATTGTTTCATCTTTATCTAAATCATGATAAATATATCTTTTTCTTTGTATAAGATCTTTTAATATTTCTTCAGTTATTTCTATATTACAAAAAGATAATATATCATTAAGTACTTTTACCGTTACAGGTTTACCTGATTTTATTTGTTCAAAGGCTAATCTATGAACATATTGATGTTCACCACTTCTCCCTAAAATATATTTCCATTTATCTTTATTTTTGGGGTCAGATGGTTTATTGTTTAAATACCCGCTACTGCTAAAATTACGCTTTGTTACTAATGGAGCTGGACTTAAGTTCGCCTGCGCCAGTCCAAAGGATTGTTTAAAACTTATCAAACTTTTATTTTTAATAAAACAAATATGTGTCAAGTCAAACAAGGTTAAGTTCATAGATCCTAATAAACTACTTATTCCTGATAAATGTAAAGCAAATATAGCTAAATCCACGCTTGGTCCACTGTGGCTTTGTACACCGGCAAGGGGTGGATAACATTTTTATTCATAACCTCATATATTTATTATATTCTATTTACGAGGCCCCTACAAAGATGTAGGTGGCCACCTTATGCCGCCTATTCAGGCGTCCGAGATTTATTTTAGTGTACTGCCCCCCCCCCTTTCTAAATGAAATGAAATGGAAAGGAAAGGAAAAAGCCCTCTGTGTGTGTATAGACACCTTAGCTTAATGTCACACTTCGCACTAAAATAATCATAATAAACGAATTATAATAAATATACTATCGTTATATCCATCATTCACATGATGGGTTGGACTATACCTTCATCCTAAAATTCATATTAATCTTTATTAATGTTTTTTTAATACTTTATTTAACCTGATAATTCTTAAATTCCTTATAATTTCTCTAATTTTACTTAATTTTTCATAATTTCCTTTATGTTTTACATAACTTCTAGCTCAAATTCTATACTCTACAGATTTCATACCTTTAAAACAGGATTCAAAGTACGATATAATATTTTCTATAGCACGAGAATTTGTAGTTACTACTGTATTATATGTGCTTTTCTTAACTAACTTAATACCTAGTATTAAAGAAATAGCTTTTAATACAATAAAGTCTAATTTTTGAGTTATTTCGAAAGCATGAACTATACGACTAGATGTTTTATTTACTAAATAAAAACTACCTTCAGCTTCTGTAAAACCAACTAATCAATATTATAGCCGCCCTCCTCTACCCCACATTATTGAATAACACTAATGGTTACAAAAGCTAAAAGCTGGCTTTAACTTGTATAGAAGCGACCCTCTTTAAACCTAAAAAGATCAAGAAGAAGAGAAAGGAGAAGATATAAAACATAGAAAATAAACTAAACTAAACTAAACACTTAGATACGGGGCCGACCGACGGACTAAGAAACGGCCCTGTTTCAAGCCCACGTCTAGGGGCCCGAAACTAATCTATATTATCATACAAATTACCTCTATTCATTTTACCTTTAATTTCCTGTATTTTAGCTAAACCTTCAGTTGTTAAGTGAGCTTTATCTTTAATCAAATCTAAAACACGGCAAAATAAGATAAAATCCGATTTCTTAGCTCCTTGAAGAGGGTATTTTATTAATAAAGGGATAATTTTATTATTAATATCAGACAATTTACTTACAGTTAAACTAACATAAGTGTTTGAATTACTAATAGTACCACAACCTAAATAGTCACGGATAATGTTAATTAATTCTAAATCACGCACATGTTGAACTAAAACAAATCGAGGTACCACTTGATATCCTCCTGATTTACAAGATTTAGATTTCCTAATATTAATATTAAAACACCCTTCGCCATCTATAAACCCTACCATTCAATTAGGATCTTTAATTACACGATCTTTAACCAAAGATCTTGGTACCGGTTCAACTGACGGGAAAGCATCTTTCAACTTATCACTTAAACCTTTATTACTTGAAAATTTTATGCTAATTAATTTCATTAAACCTTTTTCAGTTAAATGTTCTTTATTTTTTACTAATTCAAAAGCTAATTTAAATAATTGATAATCAGAATATTTTTGCGAGATTAAAGGATAATTATCAAAATGATTAATTATTATACTTAAATCTTTTAAAGAAGAAACTCTATACTGGCAATCAGTATTACCTACTGATATATTTCCTACACCAAAAAATTCTTTTATTCGCTCTAATAATTGTTTATCTTTTATATGAACATTAAACCCAAAGTGTAAAGTAACTGCTCAACCATGATGAACTTTTGCTGATTTAGCTAGATTAATTGAGAAATAACCTTCACCGTCTGTAAAACCAGTAATATAATTAGAGTCTAACCTAAAATTTTCAAGGTTCGAAGAACTAGTAGCTAAAGAAGAGAACATACGGACATTAAATTGGGTACTACCCATACGAGAAATTAAAGGTTTTACTTCATTTTTAAGGTTATGCGTATGAACAACTGTTTTGTTTAATGAATTTAATTTTGTCATAATATTAAATATTTTAGCTAATTTTTTTTGGTTGTTATCAAGGTATAACTCGGCTCTACGTCATAATTTAAACATTAGAGACATAACTCCTTTTAACTTACCCTTCTCTGACTTACGAGCCTGAATTTTCATTATCATAGCTATTATATTTTTAATCGCTCATCTATTTCTTGTAGACAAAATAAAAATATTATTAACCTCCTCCTCACTTCTTACTATCTTATTAGGTATATGAAATATTCGTTTAATAAAATATAAAATTAAAAAATCTCCGGCAACGGTAGATTCACTCTTAATTTTAAATTCCAAAGCATATTTCGAGTCAAAACATATATTGAAACTTCCCCTAGCTTCTATAAAACCTATTAATCAATAAATGGAAATTATAGATTTTATATATTCTAATTTACTATTTAGTAATAAGTAAACGTCATTGGTGAATCCCGGATAGTTTAGAGGTAAACTCATTACTAATTTAGCTTCATTAGTATTATTAACTTCATTATTAACTATCTCTCAAGCAGGTGAAATATAATTATCTGGCATTTTTTTGCTAGTTAAATCCAATAATAATTTATCTTTCTCTTGAGTAGTTAAATTATCATTTTCAAGTATATTATAAGCTTCTTTAAATTTAATGTAAGAGTAATATTTACTAGTTAACAAGGGATATTTATTAAAAATAGGTAAAATAACATAACCTAGGGTTCTTCTATCTCTAACTCTAAAATCAGCCATTGAATTGCCAGAATCCACATAAACTGAACCAACTCCTAACTGAGATTTTATAAAATAAAGTATTCTTAAATTATAAGTACTTTGAGATAATTTAAAGTAAAGAGTTCATTTACCCTCTTTAGATCTATAAATATTAAATGTACCATCACCATCTGTAAAACCAACTAATCATTGATGAAAATTATCTTTATTTTCATAATATTTAGACTTATTGATTCACTTAGAATGGTCATGAATTTTAGGATGCTCTACGTTTAGTCTCTGATGGGAACTAAACATTCTTATTGTTTGATCCCAGGCGTATTGTCTTGAACCTGATTCAATAAACAAAATCAGGTAAACTTTGTACATTCTTACTGCTAAACTAAATGATAGCGAGTAGTACATAGTTCTATTTATTAAAATATCAAGAGTTCTACGCATCGAGTAGAGTTTTATTGCCTCTGAGTTACCTCAAAGCAACTGCTTATCTTTAACAGTTCACCCTGTACCTACACCACCTTCAACACAAGCAGCAAAGACTAATAATATTAAGCTTGGTGGAAGCAGTCAGAAGCTGATGTTATTTAATCTTGGGAATGCCATGTCAGGTCCACCGATTAAGAGAGGTAATAAGAAATTCAATTTACTATAACCGTTAGGTTATAATTGGACTATCTCTTCATCCTTAATTAAGGATGCATAACGTATAGTCTCTGAGGATCCTAGAAAATAACAAGATTTTCCTCGTTTCCTGCGGATATTCCATTTCGTAGTTATATATATAACTACTTCATTCTTTTTACTTTTTAAGGTTGTGTACACTTTAAACAAAGTAAAGCTTTCACAACTCTTATAAAAAGACTTTAGGAATTCCCCGCATATAGTTATGTAATAGGAATAATATTACTATTACTCACGGCAATTTCTTTTTTATAAATACAATAAAAAGATACTATTTACCTAAATCATCCAAGTGTGAAAAATCAAATATCTTACGTTTACTGTTAAATTGTGCTTTTATTTTTTCAACCTCCAATAATTCCTCTTTAGTTAAAACTTTACCACCACGTAATTTATTTAGTTCCACCACATAAGATCAATCTTTATATGCTAAATATTTAGAAGAATATAGAGGAAAACGATTAAAATAACTTATAACTTTTTCATGACTAGCTAGACTATGTGATATAACCATAAAAGAATAAAATACTTTATCGTTTTCTTCTCTAATTCTAGATAACAAATTTACACCTAAATATGAAGCTATCTTGCTTAAGATTCCGAAATAACTATTTCCTGCGCAAGCTACTAATTCCGCTGATACATCACGATGGTAAGTTTGTCTTATTTCAAGACGAAAAAAAGTTTGTATTCTTTTACTTGTAATATTTCCTTTTTTCTTTCTATTAGTTATTGTAATAGAAAAATTACCATCACCATCAGTAAAACCAGCTAATCAAGCATTACTCTCAATACTTGACTGATCTAACCCTAAACATTTAATACCGCAATTATCATGTTTATTTAACCAATTTATAGCACGATGTAAAACTTCTATTTTAGGTGTACGCATATAACCATTAATAATATTAATTATTTTAATTACATCTTCTGTTTTTTGTATATGCCATATAACACATCCTGCATTTTCTTTGTTATAAACAGCTCCAGCATTAGTAATAGAAGCTAATTTTTTAGCTAGAGCCTCATCTGCTAAATTAAATACCACAAGTATTTTAGGACGATATTTTTTAGCATTAGAATCCTCATTATGTACTGCGATGGAACCATCTGCTTCAATTAATCCTGCAAGATATGGTCCTATTTTTGATCTTAATTCTGATTCTGAATTAAACTTTGGCTCTTTTTTAATACTAAAATATCTTTTTATTGTATTTATATCGATTTTACCAAAACCTCCGATTAAAGCTGGCATAACCATAAAGAATATCATCAACAGTGCATGCGCAGTTATAATACTATTATATAGTTGATTGTGTAGGATAAGTAGCCAGCCCGTAGCGTAAGGCCTTAGGTACCAACAACTCTCCTCCGAACCGTACGTGCAAGTTTCCCCGCATACGGCTCTCCATTGGAAACTATATGCTATCACCTTTGCCTATGTTACATTAGGTCGGTAGGGTATCAACCTAACCCACCTCCTCCTCACTTCTTTATCATTACGATACACTTTGCATTATTCATTATTTAGTTATTTCTTGTAAATATCTGAGAGCCATACCATCATATTTACCAGAGTGCACATCCCTGTGGCAGTCTGCACATAGTACTACTTGTTTACGATTAATAGCGCTCATCTGTTTGTCAAAGCTATTCAATTTCAAATTCACTGTTCTAATGTGTTTAAGGTGATGTACTTGAAGATTCTCTGTATTCCCACAGTTAGCACACACGTAATTGAAGAAATTTAGAGTCCTAAGCTGTCAGTCTACTACGTTTAGTGGGTCTTTATACTGCTTAACATTCTCTCCCTTGAAGTCCTTAGGGGTCACTCTGAGGTCAGGTTTGGCAAATTCGATCTCCTTCTCGGTATTAGGTATCCTGTATGTTATGTTCTTTCCGAATTTCTTGTATACTTCACTCGCAGTTCTAAGTTTGAGCTTAGTTGCTAATGTTTTAGCCAAGCTCTTTCTTAATGTTCAATATATCTTAGATAGCATTGGTTTATTATTGACGAAGGAATAGTAATTAAGGTATCCATTTAGGATCATTTTATATCTAAGTATTATGTCCCTGATTGGCAGATTCACTCATTTCAGTATTGGTTGAGGAACCAGCACTTTTCCTCCTTCCCCTTGATTTTGGTATTTAATTATTCCTCTATCTTGTAGTCTCTTGAAGATCTTCTGCATAGGAGCGTTCATAACCAGTCATGCTGTGGAAATACGTTGCGAATGCCCTCTTATGTTTCTAAATCTCTTGATCTCACCCTTAACACTTGAAATCCTTTGTATTTCCGTACCTAGAAAGTGTGCTTTTCCGCTTGCGGCGTTCGTTATCAATGTCTTCTCCATCGATAATTCTAATTTCAGCTCCCTATCAAGAAAGCTAGCTATTTTGTCTCTAACCTCTTTTGCTACTAGGGACGACCCTGCTATTCCTATTAATCAGTCATCAGCATACCTGACGTAATATAGTTTGGCAAGGTTCGGATTTGGAAGTGTTGATGGTATCTTGGATCTAAGTTTAATCAGTTCCTTTCTGAGCTTCCTTCTTGTTTCATCTAGCTCCTTGCCTTTCAGTTTTCATTTCTTTTCAAGCTTACATATTCCTTGTATTTTCTGATCTATCTTATTATATGCAGGGTTTGGTATAGTGTGTCTGGATCCACCATTACTCAAATTGTATTTCTCAATGAGTGAGTGCACATATCAATCCATCTCATTCAGTACTAAATTGGATAGTATTGGGCTGGCAATACCTCCTTGTGGGACTCCTAATCTAGAGTCCTTAAGTTTCTCGTATTCTACGTATCCAGCCCTCACCATCTTTCAGTATATATCTATGAATCTCTGATCTTGAAAATGTTTTCTTAGTAGTCTTTCGAGTAAATGATGATCTATGTTATCGTAGAATGATTTGATGTCACCTTCGATGAATCACTTAATCCCACTTCAATACCTGATTGCCGCCAAAGCCGTATGGCATCCTCTCCCTGGTCTGAATCCATGAGAGTAATCCGAGAATTTGCTTTCCAAAACTTGCTCTAGTATCGCCCTAAATGCCTCTTGGATGATTTTATCTCTCGGTGAAGCTACTCCTAAGGGTCTCATTTTACCGTTCGCCTTAGGAATATAGACTCTCCTTGTCGGTCTAAACTGGAACTTCTCAGTTCTCAGTTTCTTCGTTGTCTCTTCAAATCAAGTTCTGGTAATCCCATCTAACGTCTCAGAATCTGACCCTGGGGTCATATTCCCCGGCTCAGACTTAATGTTCATATAAGCCGTTTGTAGTACTTCGATTCTGCAAAGTGTATCGTAAGCGTTGATACACTTTCCTTCTTCATTAAACACGAGCATCTCCCTTAGGGATCCTCGACCGTTGCCAGCCTCGGATTTGAGGGAAGTTTCCAACTTACGCACTTCAGTGTGAATTCATCTGAATCCATCACCTACTATTGCGTATCCGTTACCATGGGGATTTCTCCCTGTAGGTAATCCCGAATTCTTCCTGCTAAGTTTTCGTCTTCCTTTAGCGACGTATACCATTGATTCTCTCTCTGAGACTGCGATTGAATGACGACCTTTAATAGCGCTAGCAGACATCGCTATTAACATTCAATATAGGGCTTTAACTGAGCTAATCCCTACGAGAACACTATACCCCGCTATGGTTGGTGATCCTGTCGCATGGGAAGCATCTACCTTGCCCCACTCAACATCATGCTCAGCTTGAGTTAGTGAGGGCTTTACTGACATGCTCCACTCCCCTACTTCTTTCGTTGTAGGATAAGTCAGTTGGTTTAAGGAGTTTCGGTCGTAACTCCTGGAGTCTATATCTCCGAACTTAAAACAGAAATTAGACGGCGCACCTGCTATATATTGCACTCCCGGACCACTTAACTCCATTCTTATTAAAACAGAAAAAGCTGTACCTAGTAATCCTGAAAATAATGCAAATATTAAATATAATGTAGGGTCAGTCAAGCTGCCCTCAGAACCGTACGTGAAAGTTTCCCTTCATACGGCTCGCCGTGGAAAGCTGACAAATATGTGGGTGGAAAATCACTACATTATTGTATTCCTTTAGTGTCATTACTCCTCATCATCATCATCAGATGACATGATATCATTTCTGAAATCAATACAGTAGCCATGTTATTGGAGTATCTGACAATAAGGTCTATTTCATAAATGAGCAGTTTTCCACTAAAGGGTGTGGTGATACTGGCATAGTGAGACTTCTTGTTTCCGAAGATAAGCTCCTTGTCATTCCTTGAAACTTGCTTTCTTGTTGGCAATTTTCGCCCTTATATTCCCCCCCCCCCTCCCTACCTTTCTAACGTGATGCATCTGTACATTAGAAGAAGAAGTGTTTACATACAGATGACGCATCTTTTAAAGAGATTTTGTCTTCGTTAGTCTACTGTATCATGATTGATTGCTCTATGATTTTGGTAGCCGGCGTCAGATTCTCTTTATTATTGTATTTGTGTAGGTTGGTAAGGATTTGGGGACGTACATTTGGATGTCAGTTTCAGGATCCTTAAGATAGGGCCCAAATCGCTTGAAGGCCTGTCTTGCGGATCTTAGTTTATATTTTCTGGCTAAGGTCTTAGCAAGTGACATTCTAAGCAATCAGAAAATGTTCTGAAGTTTTACTCTATTTCCGGCGAAAGAATAGTAGTTCATTAACCCATATACCTTAGAATTGTAGAATTGGATTATTGTGGCGTGATCCGTGTTGACTAGTGCCGTCATAGGTTTTGGAAGTACCGCCATGCGATCGTTTCGTTTAGCTAGTCCGGCTCTAATCAGTTTTTCAATGAGTAACTTGATTGGAGCATCAACTCTTGCTCTAAGGTTAGCTCTCATTGTGATACGGCCCCCTTTTGAAGTTGTAGTCTTCTTCATCCGGAAACCTAAGTGTTTTGGAGCTTTAATATGTGCTCCGAGGAAATTGAATCCTTCACTTACATGCGTTACTAATGTCTTTTCGTCGTTTAATTCTAGGCCCGTTCTTTCTTTTAGAACCTCTTTGATCTTGTTCTTGATCTCCAAGGCTTCTGACTTAGGACCTTCGACCAAGAAGACAAAGTCGTCTCCGTATCTTACATACATGGATCTACGATAGTCAGGATCATGGGTATCCATTCTAGGTATTTCCCACATTCTCCTTAACGCCACTTCTTTTTCCTCTGCAGTAGCATTAGGGTTTTTGGAACTCCTAATATATGCTATTGCGTTGTATGCGGGGTTAGTTTTTCTACGTTTACCTCTATTGTAAGTGGGCATCAGTTCATGAATAAGATATTTATCTAGTTCATGTAACACTATGTTCGCCAGTATAGGACTTAGAACACTTCCTTGAGGGGTTCCTATCTTTGATCTGACAATTTGCTTAGTTTCGGGGTCCACATAACCTACTCTAAGTGCTTTCTGGATAAGGGTAAGTATCCTTTCACAGATTATATGTTTCTTTAACAGCTTCATGATGATCTCATGCGGTATGTTATAGAAACACTTAGATATGTCTCCCTGAATTACTCAAGTGTGCTGGTGCGCTTTTAAGTACAGGGTTCTAAGTGCACTGTGAGTTGATCTATCAGGTCTGAAACCGTGAGAGCAATCTAGGAACATTGGTTCGTAGATGGCCTCAAGAATTACCTGAAGTCCCTTCTGCACTATTTTCTCTCTAGGAGAACCAACACCAAGTGATCTCTTCTTACCAGGTTTGGGAATGAGAACCCTTCTGGCAGGTGTGAAGTTGAAACTTCCTGATTTGGTTTCCTGAGATATTTTCTCGAACCATTCATAAGTAAGTCCATCCAGGGTTTCTCTAGTGGAACCTTGACTCATGTTTCCCGGTTTCCCTTTTATCAGCATATAACAGAATTGTAGAAACCCTACATCAGATAGAATTCTTATAATTCCATTATATTTTCCATCTTTAGTCCTATATTTGCTCAACTCAGATTGGACGAACGTACGCAGGTTTTGGTCTGTCACCATACTGCGAGACCTTCTCCCCTGAGCTGACGCTTTCTCACTGTTCCCCTTCGTTACACTGGAATACGAAATTTTCGATTCCGAACTACTATGGGAACTCCGTCCGCGCTTGTGTGTTACAGAGGCGCTTAGATCCAGAGGTTCTCTTAGTACGTCATTTTTACCCTTTTTGGGTAAGGTCTTTCTCGACTTAGGTTCTTGCACATGTGTAGCTAAGCTACTCTCCTCACTGGAGTGACCATCAGCTTCCAGGCTACCACTAAGGTCGGCATATCCCTTAGTAGCTTTTAAGTTGCTGATCATACGCCGCGATATTCTGCTTAAGACGTAAGGCCCGACTCATGGCGATCCATATGTATCAAGTTTCTTATCGTAACCATATCGAGATCCCCTAATAAGAATGTTAGATGATGGCAGACCCATCCCATTCTTACATTCGACATCTGCTATAACCTTTAGTGAGTTATTAGCTACACTAGGGCCAATGCCGTGGGGCAAGTCTGCTACTTCGGGCCCCATGGGCCAGCTTCGCACCCGGTCGTCCCAGAAAGACGACCGACGTGGGTATTTTCTTAGAAGTGCGCCTGTTAGACTTGAGTTCACATACCTTCTTGTGAACAGAACGTAAGCTAAGAGCTCACTCCGCGCACATACCTATGTCCTTAGCATTTGATGATAAAAATCAACGTTCAACTCACATAGAAATAGGTCTACTCATTATTTCAGGTGATGCTACTGCTGTAGCAAGAACAGAACCCGCCATAGAACCACGGGATCTATTATAAATTTTCATTATTTCTTTGAACACTCTAAGTTCTAAATCCATTTTCTTCATTTATTCGACTAAATACCCTAAAATCTATTAAGATAATTAGAAAATTAAACTAGGATTATGTAGGAATCGAACCTATTACTTTTGATTTGCAATCAAAGTGTAAACCTTTTACTTCATAATCCATATAATATATATATATATCTCTCTTATCTTTATATTTTTTTTGCATATTAATAATAAGTAATAAATATATGATTATATAATACTAGCTGGTCTGTGGTTCTCTTAGATTAGACCATCTATAAAAAGGTTTATAGCAAATCATTAAAAATAAGAGTATATTCAGTTAGGTATAGAGACCATTAAAATTAAATATATATATATTTAATTTTTTTTATGTAATTTTTTTTTTTGATTTGCTATGACTATGATGTATTAATAAAAAAAAAATTTTTTTGCTTTGCTTTGGTGTAATAATCGTTTATATTTTAATTATACCTCTATTAAAATTATATAATTCCATGCCATGTTTATTATATATTTATTATAGATAATAAATAATTAATTATTTTATTAATAATGTTTCTAAATAATATTTTATTATAATTAGATATATAATGTAAAACATTATTATAATGTTATTTTTTCAAAATCTAACTATAAAAAATATAGTTAAACCTAAATATGATTATAAGTTTATATACTATTTATAGTTTTATTTTAATACTTATTCTTATTTTTTTTTTTAATAAAGTGTAAAAAAAAATAAGAAAATATCTATTATACATAGTGCTTTAACACTAACACTCTAAAAACAATCTAAAAATACTGTTTAGAAATATTAAAAAAAATTCCTAATGTATTTTTATTATACCCAATAGCAATTATTGAAGTTGTATTAGTATTAGCTCCTGCCTAATTAGCCATGACTTTTGTCTGTCACCCCACCCGCCTTAAAATTGAGGCTAGTATGCTAAGAAGATTAGATCCTAGTGCAGTAAAATACTCAGATTTACATTAGTGGGCGGGGTGGAGTGGACTGGGGATTTTCCCCTCCCCCCCCCCCGGGGCTTTAACTTAATTTTTAAATAGCTTAAAGTTAAACTATAAAAATTAAGGCTTCTCCCCTTTTTCTTTTAAATATATTTAGTATAAATATACTATATTTGCTGCAACTGCAGCTTAGCTTACTAAACTTATTTAAAAAGGATTAAATAAATAATAATGAATATATATATATATATATATATATTACTTATTTAGTTTTTATTTTATAAAAATTAGAGTTCATAACAAAACAAATCCCTAATTAATTAATATTAATCAGATTAAGTTTTATCTTAACTAAAACTAATAATAATACTTATGAAAAAATAAAATAATTATTAGAAATCTGTACGTCTTCAATTAGCCATCATAAGTGCCAAACGGTATGCTTCTCCAGTTACACCCCTTCTTCCTAGGAGGTCAAAAATAAGCCTACTATTATGTAAGTTATTCCTCATTCGTATTTCCAATCTTTGGAATTCTTGTAGGGCATACTCAGATTGTATTAAATGATCTTCCAATACCCCCTATGATCAAACCTTCCTTCAAAATTCAGCATGTGTCATAGTTCCTATTTTTACATCACTTAATAAAAATCCAACCGCTTTTGCTACAGAAGGATGATTCGAATAATCATGCGCTAGTAAAGATACTTTTGCATTAACAATTATATCTAGCATAATCTCCAAACTTACAAGATTCAACGCTTCTAAGATAATATCAAATTTAAGAGGATTAGTACTATGAAAAGATCTTTTACATACAAATCTTAGGACTATTATTATTTATACCTACTCTTCTAATAATAATTCTATTACTTATTGGTAGGTGAAATCGCCCCAAAAGATAAATCAACTAAAGTATTTTCAATTAAACTAATTACAGGCACAATTATTATAAAATAACCGAAATATAGAGCTGTACTTAATTGACCTAATTCTATAAATGGAGTTTCCACATGACAAGCTCCTAATTTCATTAAGATTAAGAAATTTACCGCAAAAACTCAGAAAGCAAATTTACTTAAAGGTCTAAATTGTAAACCTTTAGATCTACCTAAGTCTGTTACAGGTAATAACATTATTGCTAATATAGCACTAAACATAGCAATAACTCCTAATAATTTATTAGGGATTGATCTTAGTATTGCATAGAATGGAAGAAGATACCATTCTGGAACAATAGCAGCTGGAGTTTGCATTGGATTAGCCATTACATAGTTCTCAGGATCTCCAAGGTAATTAGGCATAAAGAAAACAAATGAACTTAAAACAAATATAAAGATAAAGATAGTTATTAAATCTTTAAATAAATAATATGGAGCGAATGTGATTCTGTCATAATTTCCAGAAATTCCTAAAGGGTTGCTAGAACCTGCAGTGTCATGTAATGCGATTAAATGCATTAAAACTAAAGCTGCTAATATAAATGGTAAAAGATAATGTAATGCAAAAAATCTATTTAAAGTAGCATTGTTAACAGAGCATTTATGTTGGTAGTCACCATAATTAATATTTGTAATTAATTACTCTCACTACACTCAATATATTTCTATATTGATCGGACTATATCATAATCTAATTTATACATATTAATAGTTTGAAGGAATATTTATTTTTTAGAATATCTATCTAATCTACGTAATTGTTTTATTCATAGTAAATACTGTAATTTTTTATTACCTAGTAATTTAACTGGGGCATTATTTATAAATTTAATAACATTTTCTATAGATCTTACGCTTGATACTTTTAGTCTAGAAGTGTTATTCTTATCTACATAAATACTTGTTGTAAAAGACAAATATTCTCTAATAGCAGATATTATAACATCTCCATCTGTTTGACTAATATCAAAACTTGCTACAGGATAATCACCATTTTGTTTATAAATACTAAAACAACCCTCAGCTTCTATAAATCCAACTAATCACGCTGGAAAATAAAATGTATTTATTATTGATGTAATATCATTTAAATTTTCATTAGGTCTTGAATATTCAGGTAAATCTGCAGAATATATAGTAGGGTCAGTGGACTGACGTGTTCCATATCTGCCCTCCGAACCGTACGTGATAGTTTCCCATCATACGGCTCTCCACCGGTCCTTTAGGGAGCTAAGATTCAGGGAGCCACCCTCCTTATAGTCCCATAGTAATATCTACTGGCAGGCGTACCAAACGTTCTCCTAGACATACTTATAAGATAAGAAAATTAGCTTCAAATCTAAACTACCTTACGGTAGAGCTGAGCCCCCCCCCCCCCTTGCTGTAGTAGGCCGAGCTAATAGCACCACTCAGATGCCTGGGGAGTTTGTCGAGTTATCGCCCACTACTTAGCCTAATTCTTTTAGATCTCTTCTTATTCTTAAGAATGAATAGCTAGGAGTATTGGAGACCCCTGTTTTCCTTATTACCGGTACCTGGCTACACCACTTCGGTTAGGCTCTTATTCCTACTATCGGTGCTCCGTCTCCGCGTTAACCAAGAGCTCACGCGCATCGCTTCACTTGGTCCGAGGCGGTTCGATCCCATGGTTGATAGTCATTCCCGTTTTAGGCCCTGCTTCCTTAGGCGCTTGCGTGGTGTTTAGCCTCTTACTGAGGTGCGTGGGGCTTCTCACCAACATATAAAGTCGATACCTCCTTTATATGCAATGCCCCCAGTGTACCGCAATAACCTGCTCAAGGATACACCCGCTCTTCTGGGCGCGCTCCACGTACGTACCGTATCAAGTTCGTCATCCTCGCCATAGAAGCTCCTGCTTCGTCGATACCCTAGCGGGGGCAGGCCCGCTGAATCAGACGATTTGTACCCAGCTACCGCCACCTGACACTGGTGTTTCTTAGACTATCCCAGTGCGTGGGCACCCGCAGCCTGTATAGTGTAAAACACTGGTGAGTATACAGTAGGATTCGGGCGGAATCCTCTTGAATGACACCCTCACATGGCGCACATATCTGAAAGTAAAGCATTTTTAAATCTTAAATAATCATACTGTTTATTAGAAAACATAGGATATTTATCAAAAATAGGTAAGATAATCTCTTTTAAATGCTTTTTATTTATTATTCTTAAGGAGACCATTTCTATTGAATCTCTTTTTCTAAAACTTACCTTACCTACACCTAATAAAGCTTTAATTTTATAAATCAACTGTACATCTCTAACTGAAAGCTCAATACCAAACTCATATGTTAAGTATTTACCTTTTTTTGTGATAGCAAAATAACCACCATCTCCTTCAAATAAACCTACTAAATATGCATAAATTAACATAAGAGGATTCTTTACGGAGTTTTGACAAGCCGGATTTTTTAAAGAATTAGAATTATAAAACGCAATTCGTAATTTACTATAATTTTTTCACATTTCTTCCAAAATTCATATTCTTCTTAATCTCTATAATTTTAGCTAATCCTTCTTTTGTTTTATGAAGGTCATTATTAATAATTGCTTGGATTTCTACTACAAAATCTTCAAATTCTAAATTTTTAGTTCCTTTTAATTCCCCTTTAATCATATTTATTAAAATATTTATTTCTAATTTTTTAGTAATTATTAAATTAACAATAGAATTACTCTCTTTTATTAGACCTAAAAATTTTTGGGGCCCTGATGTCTGCGAAGCAGACATCAGAAAGACGACCGACGTGGGGAGTTGCCGAAATATGAAAAGATGCATCTCCGTCACAGAATCCCGTTATGTAGTTTGGGTTTAGATCTCCTGCATGTAGTCTCTGAGAGGCTTCTGAAGTAGAAATACTTCTAACCCCTGCTGGTTGTCCCCGTGTCATTATAATTTTCACGTTTATAATTAATAAAATTAAGAATAAAACGTATATAAATCCAAATATTGAGGATGTTCCAGCATTAAGCAGGATTTTTAACAATACGTCGCCGCATTGTGGTTCGTCTGTGTTCAAACCTCCTCAAATGATTCCGGTATTTATTGAATAATAATACCCTAGAGTAATTCTCATTACTTGGAAGACTATATCTTCAACCTTTATATATATTTTTATATATATATATATATATAACCCGTAAAGTTAAATAAGGTTGTGAGGTTTTCATCTATGTCCAGGTTATTGTGGGTATAGTCACGCACTGGATAGTCGTTGAACGTTATTTGATGTTTTTATTATTATACCACAATCAAATCTCCGCTGCAGATTGTATTAATCCCAGAGGTAGAGTAATTAATATGTCCCTGCAATTGACCTCATTGACATTAAAGCATTACTGCTTTAATGGAGCTCTAAAGTAGCCTTAGTTAGGCCATTAATACATGTATTTTAGTCATTAAATAATGACTAAAAAGCAATCTACTATACATCTTTTGTAGACTAATGTATATGGGACTATTATTATAAATTTCCTTCAATAAGCAAGTTATTATTTCTAACACTACACTACTAACTACTAACTACTACTACTACTACTAGTAGTAGTACACGACACAAAAAGTTACTAAGTTAAGTCGGAAATTTCAGCAGATTTTTATAACGCTCAGAATTACGCAATTTATCCAATCAAGCTGAATATTGAATATATTTTAAACCAACTAAAGGATGATGGCCTGAAAAAGAAAAAAAGTTTATAACTTTTTGTATATCAGATTTAGAACTAACACTAAATTGACAATAATTATTAGTTGTATCTATTTCTCTATTAGTATTAAATACTAATTTAAAAGCTTCAAATAAATTAATATGAAGTCTTTGTCTTAATTGGAAACAACCATCATTATTACTTTTAACGAAAAAAGAACCTTCAGCACATGTAAATCCTACTATTCAATCATTAAAAAAAGGCAAGTCTAAATACCCTGAAGCGCTTGTAGGAAATTCTTGTATGGCTTCTGGAGCAACTGAAGGTAATTCAGAATATTTTTTGATGCCATTATTAAAAAAATACACAGCCATATTATACTGAGCCCTACGTGTATCTGTTAAGAAAAAAAGTTTATGATACTGTAATAAAGGAAATAATACCTCTTGCAACTCTGATTTAGAAAAAACTAATCTAACTGTAGGACTTTTTCTATTAGGGTAAATATATATTTTACCTATTTTTAATACAGATTGAATATAATTTAATACAGCTATATCTTCTAAAGATAGCGAAATAGTTAAATGAACTGTAACAGAACCACTATAACTTTTTTGGATACCAATATAGCCATCTCCATCTATAAATCCAACTAAAAAAGCTAAAAAGGATTTGGGTATAGCAAAGTATTCAGCCTCGGATAATCTATTTAACTTAGCTGTACGCGATTTATAATTTATAGTCCCTATTACAGGTAATCTTGATGCATAGTAAATTGCCGTCAATGAAAACGATAATATTATGAAATGCATTAATAGGGCAAGATCTTTTTTGAACTCAACAATGTCTTGTCCTATTCATGGGATAGCACTTATTAGGTTAGTAATACAATTATAACCCTTTTAATAAAGTGGTCATTTATTTTACGAGATTATTGAAAAATTTCGAGTTAAGAATTTGTATCCTTATTTAAAGAAGAGTAAACTTTTATTCTTTTTATACACTGAGCAACTACTAAACCTTCTTTATTCTTTACTGGTTTACCGTCGTTTAATCTTTTAGTTATAGTATCATTACTTACATGTAGGAATTTAGCACATGAAATTCCATTTGTAAAATAATTAACTGAACCATTTAGAAGGTAAACTTTTATAATATAGGTAGATCTTATATATTTTTTTTCAGATATTATCATAGCTCTACCTTCAGAATCTATCTTTATTAAAGGATCTGATTTTATTAAAGTTTCCAATTCTGATTTAAATTTATCATCTAATATAACAGGGTTAGGATTAGTAGATAATCTATTATTATTCATACTATCACCTAATTTAATTATTAATTCTTTACCTTTATCAGTTAAATACTTACCTTCTAAGATTAATAATGCTATTGTTTTAAAATCTAAATAATCCTGATATTTTTTAGTTCTAAATTCTATTTTATCTAAATAAGGTATCAATATATTACAAATAAAATCAATTTGAGAGATTTCTAATATAGAAATAGATTTTTGATCACCTTTAGTTTTTTTATCATAAATATTTATCAATTTAGTTGTACTTCCTAATAAATAAGAATGCTCATCTAATAAACTTAAAATAAACTCCCGTATTTTTTCTAGAACTAATCTGTTCTCTGTAAGAGTAGGGAGTGAAACACGAACTGTCATGTCGTGCTTATTTAAGTAAAATGATCCATCTCCCTCTAGAAAACCAACTAAATAATTTCCTGTAATTACTATACTATGATCCTCAGGTAAAACAAAATTTTCTCTTTTACTATTCATACCTTCTTTTAATTTTATAATATTTGAATTAACCTCTTCTATACTTAATCCACTAGATTTTCGATTTCTAAACATAAAAAATGCTTTTTTAAAATAAAGGTAATCCAAGTACTTTGAAGTGTTTAATGAGAATTTTTCAAATATAGGTATTAAGATCGTCTCTATATCATTTAATTGAGATATTGTAAATATTACAAGATCTCTCTCTCTGTTTAATCTACCACATCCTAATGTGTTTTTTATATATTCTAATACTTTTACATCGTCTTTATGTAAAGCAATTCTAAATACAAACTCAAAACCCGAAACTCCCCCTTTCTCGTTTTTTCTTGTTCTAATTAAAAAATTAGACTCTGCTTCACAAAGGCCTACGAATCATTCTATAAAATTAGTATTTAAAGAAGATTCTTGAAGTTCTTTATGGACACCATCATTTAATAAATCATTCATCTCATTTTCTTTATTTTGATATTGGACCTTAGAATTAAAAAAAGTAAATACAAAATAATTGTATAAATCTAAATAAATTTGAGAATAATTTACTAAAAATGGTGATATTAAAAAAGTAACACATTAAACCTTTGATTATAAACCCAGTATAACAATTTATTAACCTCAAATAAATTAATATTTGCGAATATACTGAAACATTTACTATTATTAAAAGGTAGGAGTCGCGACTCTCCTAACATTAAATTTCTTTAATGGTTCGGACTATATCTTCATTTACTTAATCTAGTTCTATAGTGATAATAACTAGAATTTTAACTATATAAATAAGTTAAATGTACCACGTATAGTCTCTGAAGGTTTTAACAATATATATATATATATATATTAACTTCCCTGCTGATTGTCATCTGAACAGACGAGTTCCCAGCAATTAGTGGTATTTTTCAACAGCTATTACTTCGCGGTTAACTGTTGCCAAATCTTAAATTTACTTATTATGGATCATACTTTTACAGTATGTTCCCTAAGTGTTTATAACAAGTAAATCATGTACATTATACTAATCTTAATAAGATTATTGTAATTTAATACAGTATAATGCCTTGTGTTTCAACCTCTGCTTCTGAGTAATCAATTTTACTACTCCTAATCCAGCAATGTACGAGGGTTGAAATAAGACTTCGACTATACATTAAGCAGCATTTCAGCTACCCACCAGTGAACTAGTCTGTAGCGATAGTTTACTCTACCGACGATCTAAATGCTAAACAAACATTATTGACCGTTTTCACTAGTGTTGCTGTATGGCTATTATATAAATTTTCAGGAAAGATTGCTTTATATATACCATACAACTATGCTTAGTTTTTATTTAATTTATTTTATATTTCATTTCAGGTATTATATACGGAGATACTATTTTTCTAAGATCATCCATTGATTCTTTTCAAATGTAAATTATATATTGATCTTTGCTACCACCACCTGCTGATTGAATTGAAGCTTTAAGATTAAAATTATCATTTAAAGCTTTTACAAGGATTAAACATTCATTATAAGTAAAAGAATGAGTACAAAATTTTAAACCTTTACCTACTTTTGCTCCATCATCCATAATTCAAATAGCTAGGGCTAAAGGTGTTAGATATTGACCTATACATTCTGGAACACATTTTCTTTTATCTTTATATCATAAATCATGTATTCAATTAAAACTTGTATAAGTTCAAGTTGAAAATCTCACTATTTTTCTTACTTTACCCTTTACACCTAATCTTGTCTTACAAGTAGGTATCTTAGGATTACAATAACCTAATTCTGATAACATTTTATGTAGATATAAAAGATATTCAACATGAGAATCTTCCTGAAAAAAACAAATTCTAGTTCCTACTCCCATTAATCTTTTTTCAGCATGAGCATCTCCAAGAAGAGACCCAAATATAATAGATATAATATCTATATTATGTGGACCAATTCTATAAATACCCTTAAGTCTACTTACTTTTGGTTTAATCCCCTCCGAAGCAGTAATCGGAGTTATTAATACTAGGAATAAAGAAATTAAATAAAAACTAAACATTTGAGGCTCAACATTTAAACCTCATAAACTCATTTGACCATAAGGTAATACATACAAACTTACTTATTCAGAAAGAATAAGCCAGAATATCTTTGAATTCGAATATTCTATTAGTTAAAATGTTACAGTATACCTCAGCGAGATATTTAAGCCCTAAGATGGATGATGGGACCACCCTCGGCTGGCTCGGAGGCCTCGAAACAAAAAAAAAATAACACTTTAACTAAAAGTTCCGACTGTGCATTAAGCAGCATTTCAGCCACCCACTAGTGACCCAGTCTGTCGCGATCCTTTATATGACCGACGATCTTAAATTAATTCTTTGATCGTTTTCACTAGTATCGCCGAATAATATTTAATATAATAAATACTATTCTATGACCCTGTCGGGTCATATCACTTTAATCTTTTTTTTTCTATAAAGATTGCAAAAAGATTATTACTCGTGAGACTATAATTTAATATAAAAGTTTTTTTTAGTAATAGCAATAATAGTACACAACCTAGTAGAGTCAGTGGATTGATTACTCTCCAAACCGTACGTGATAGTTTCATACGGCTCTCGCCCATGATTAAACTATCCATGGATGTGAGTACCCTAGCCTCCATAGTCCTTTCACACTGACGGTTATGCAGTAGAATTCGGACTTGAATTCCTTAGAACAACGCCAGGGCGCACAATTAAATTACTTAGGCAAATCTTTTACTACTATTCATTGTCTTTTTACTAATTTTTTCCGTTTTTAAAGCTCTTATAATTGTTTTTACACCACAATTTATAGCTTTAGCTGCAGCTACAATTGTAGGATATTTACCATAAACAGTACCATTTAAATTATATAAAATAACAGGTCTCGTATTAGCAATACATTTTAATTTAATTTATTCAGACATAGGTCCTCTTTTAAGAGCTTTTTCTCTCATTTTTTCTATTGTTTCAGGAGAAAGTTTTTTACCTCTATTTAAGTTACCTATTCTTTCTCGTATTTCATCACTAAAAAGATTTTTCATTTTAATACGATCAATTTCTGTATGTTATAACCAAAACTAGATACTGCTTCAGTTAATATATTATAATTAGGCAATAAAGTTTTTAAATATCTGTCTTCTAAATCCAATAATTCTTTGTTATTCTCTTTAGTTACTACATTAGGATATAATTCTAATATTAGAAAAGCAAAATTATCTAATCCATTTTTTTTTTTTACAGCAGCTTTAACCACTTTACTACCTATAAATAAAATAAATAAATAAGATGGTTACTAAATCTAGCGTAAAATCTATTAGTCGATGCTGGACCTATATAATAATCCCCTGTTACCTTATTAATTATCATATATATATACCACTTAAACCTGAAGTAGTTTTCTAATATCTTGTCTAGTACTTTCTAATGTTAGATTTTCGAAAATATAAACAGGATTTAAATTTAATTCATTTATTAGGTCAAGTAATCTTTCAGACACAGACAATGAAGGTAAATTCGATTTTGTACTATAATATCTAGCTGTACTTAAACTAAAAACTCCGTTGTTTTTATTTTTATCTACTTTTATATTAAATCATTTTGGGCTATTCAGATAACCCAGGAAAGCTGTACCCATCATAAGTATAAGTATTACTGTCCCTACGGCTCAAACTAATGTTCTTGGTGCTCTGTATGACCCATAATATATACCTCTTCCTATGTGTAAGTACACTAAAAAGAAGAAAGCTGAAGCTGTATTACTATGTAAATAACGAACTAATCAACCATTATTAACGTCACGCATAATATGCTCTATGCTATTAAATGCTTCTAATACATTAGGACTGTAATGCATAGCTAAAGTAACACCTGTTACTATTTGTATAATTAAACAAACTACTAATAAAGAACCAAAATTTCATAAATAACTTATGTTACTTGGTTGTGATGCATCAATAAGATACGAATTAACTAATTTTAAGAAAGGATGACTTTTTAATATTCTCATTTTTATTTTTATCTTTATAAAAAAAATATATAAAGATCATTAAACCTACCAACTACCAACCACCGCTACAAACCTACCTTATTACAATATATAACTTTATAATATATTATTATATTTAATATAATCGTCTGTTTTACTTATTATACAAGTAGTTTATAACTAACCTTGCTTATTACTATGGGCTTTACCCTCCTCTTAGGTCTTCTCCCATTTCTTTCCTCTATCGACGTACGTACGTACGTGCGTGGTGAGATAGAGGGATTAAATAATAGATAGTATCTATTATTTAGTAGTTTTATAATGTAAATGTATACCCACCTCTAACCCGTATATTTTATTAAAAATATACACTTACCAATTAATTTATTTATTTAATAAAGTACTATTTTCCGTACTCTTCTCCTCCGCGAACTATCCACTCCTCAACGAACCGTACGGAGTAGGAGTGCGGAGTACGGAGTACGGGGGGGGGTAGGAGTACGGAGTACTCTTTCTCTTACTATACTCCTCATACTTATCCTACTACTCTTAGGCCGCGTTTCGCTATAACACCACCATCACAGCAGCACCTGCAGCTGCAGGTGCTGCTCCAGGTGCGTAATATATATATATATATATATTACGCAACAGCAGCGCAGGCGCTGACTTAGTACATATAGCGTTCCCACCACTTTACCTTTACCCACCCCTCTTTGCCGCCTAATATAAAATTGTCTTCAATTTTTGAGATCAGTAAGATAATGTCGTCAAATTACTCACTCAATCATCCTTACTGCTTAATGTTTTTTATTTTAAAAATTATGACATCATCTTATAATTATATATATGAATTCTATTTACCATTAATTTATTATAACTACTTCCTCCTACGGATGTTAATGTAGTGTAACATCTTCACTATTACTTTCGCCAATCATCATCAGCAGCAACAGTAATATAATTATTAAAAGTAAATATGAATAATCCAATAATAAATTATTATAAATTAAATATAAAATAAAACCTACTAAAATATATAATGCATAAGTTGTTACATGGCTTGTACTTAAAGATGATATATTTTTACTTAATTTTACTAACCCTCTTTCTAAACCATAAGGTCCAAATAACTCTATACTACCTTTATCTAAAATCTTAGTAATTTGCCCACCTAAATTCAAAATTAAATTTGTAATATATTTATTATAAAAAAATTCAATTAAAAATCTTTGATTAAAGAAACCAAAAATATTATAACCAAATCTAGAAAATTTAAAATAAATAACCAACTCAGACAACAATTCAGATAAAGTTAAGGCTATTACACTAAAAGATATAGTAAATATAAAAGGTAATAATTTGAATAATACAGGTACAGCAAATTCAGTATCTATCATTATTTCATGGATAGGATGAATAAATAAGCTATTATCTACAAAGAAATTAGACCCCAAACCTATAAATATATCTTTAGTAATAAAACCAAAGAATATAGAAAATAAGGCTAATATAACTAAAGGTAAAGTTAAAAAGAAATCACCTTCATGGGCAGGTTTATAACTTTTAATAGCTTGCGCACTAAAAAAGTTATCAATAGCAAGTCTATAATAAGTTCTAGGACCATTAGGGTTAGATAAAAAAGTTAAATATAAAACTTTAACAGAATATAAGGTTGTAAATATTGCACCGATAGTAGCTATTATATATACAGCTACCCCTGAAAAACTAAATTGCCCATATGCAGATTCTAAAATAAAATCTTTACTATAGAAACCAGTCATGAAAGGAAAGGCTACTAAGCTTAAGCTAGCTATTAACATTACAGAGTATGTTAAAGGTAGATAACTTATTAATCCACCAAATTTTCTAAAATCTTGATTATCCGCGACAGCATGTATAACACTTCCTGCTCCTAAAAATAGTAATGCTTTATAAAAAGCGTGATTTACTAAATGAAATAATGCTATATTATATGAAGATAATCCTATGGAAAGTACCATCATACCTAGCTGCAGCAATATGTTATTCTTAAACCCAACTACCATCAATATTTTCTTACTAACCCTGGATCTTTAAGTGGTAATTGGGTCTCAGGGCCTTTTGGTCCTGAACCTGGTACTTCTAATGTAGGAAGAAGAGGATATTGACGGTGCGGTAACCTTGGTCAATATGGACCAGGCATTATTCCTCTACGACGTCCCTCTTCATCAATATACGAATATCACGGTATATGTTTATAAGGATTTTCATTATTAAGCGGCGTGTTTATATTCGTGTTTATGTTTGTGTTTGTGTTTATGTTTGTGTTTGTGTTTGTGTTTGTGTTTGTGTTTGTTCGAGGCCGCCCATCTCCACCACTATTATTGTTCATACATAAGACTAATAAAATAGCACCACCTAGAATTGTACAAGATAAAATAATAATTCCAACCATTAATGGAATACTTTTACTAAAACTAATTAAGATTTTAAATATCTCACTAAAATCTATATTATAACAACCAATATTATGAATTAAGTTACCACCTACAACATCACCACCCATAGTATTATAACATCCATGGAAGTTATTAGAATGGAAATTATTTCTTTCAATTCTAGGTATATATTTTATATTATAAGTCCGAGTACGAAGTCTGCGACAGAGATGTCAATTATTAGAATAACAATTATTTGCTGCTACCCCTGCTGCACCTGCTACACCAACGATAGCTCGATCTCTTGAAGGATGATAAGAGCAATATCCATATTTTTCTACTGCGACTGCGTAGTCGTAGTCGTAGTAAACATCTTCTAGAGTAATAATTAATTTTCTAATAAAAGATCCCCAACCTCCTACTAAGTACACTAGGTAAGATATAAATATTAGCTGCTTCTGCCCAACATAGGAGTATACAGCTGACCAGATATATTACATCGCATACGTGCCATATGATGCCGTCAATTCCATCGCTCAGCCTACCTACGCTTATTATTACATTATAAAACATTCATTACCATTAATCCATTACAACACAATACAATACAATAAAATACAATACAATACAAATTTTTTTTCTTTTATAATATAATGTAATGTAATGTAATGTATTGTATTGTATTATCTTAAATAAAATTAAACACGGACCATTTCTTCATTAATCTATATATTTTTCTCATTTATTTTTAAATTCAATTCATTTACATAATTTTCTTATATTTTTACTACCTTTATTAAATTTTTTTAAATAAAATTCTCTTATTAAATTAATTCGAATTAATTTTTTAGTTTTTAAAGGATATTCGCTAAAATATTCCTCTATTAAATAAAATAATTCATTTTTCTTACATATAACATATTTGAATTCTCCAAATTTAGAGTTAGGAATTTCGACTCTTCCTCCATATAAAGGAACTAAAGGATCTAGTAAATATTTATTTTTTTGACGCATAACGATTAAAACTCGCGGCGTATCTTCTTCAAGATGGACTGAAGTCGCTTCACTATCCACAAACCCGCTTAATCATCCGCTATTAAATAATAATGGTTTAGGAAAAAGAAGCTCTATTTTATATTTTTGACACAATTTATTCATTTCTAGCATTCTAGTTGGATTCCTTATTAAACCATTTACACCTTCTAATAAAGTTATTAAACCCTTTTTATCTCTTAATTGGTATTTTAATTTTTTCTTTTTAGTAATAATATGAATAGAACCCCCTAACTTATTTCTTATGTCATACAGTATTTTTTTATCACGACTATCCATTATTAATTTAAAATAAGCAAAACCATTTTTAGATAAAAAAAAACAACCTTGTCCATCTATTAGACCAGCTAATCATTCAAAAAAAGGATCTCTTGCATTAATATTAACATTAGCATTAGTATTAGCATTATCATCCTGCTGCTGCTGCTGCTGAACATAGTACCGCCTTTGTCATGTCGTTCTAAATATATAACTTCCTCTTATCTTCAAAAATTTTCTTATAAAAACTCCAGTAAGGGATACAGTATTAGTAGTTTTATAAGTTAAATATGATTTTTCTCCGCAGGCTAGCCGCAGGCCACCCCCGGTTGTCCCGTCAGACAACAGGGGTATTACTTTATTTATATTAGTCCTTAAAAGCGCTACAGCTTCAAATGCGTAGCATAGAACGCTTATATAAATAAAGATAATAATAAATAAATAAAAAAATATATAGATCAATGCCAAACGTATGGCCTCTGAAGTTCCTACTCACCTGCTAGACTTAGTAATAAATTCTAATATATTAGTTACATAATTTAATATATATAACTGCTCCGTTATCATTCTTGTCCTTGAAGCAGCATTAGCCCTAACCTCTTCCTCCTGCCGGACTGCTCCAGCAGCTGGAGTTACTACTGCTGCAGCTACAGGTGTAGTACCTGCTGCTGCAGGTGCTACTGCTGCAGCAACGTGTAACGCATATAGGCTAAAATAACAATTTAAACCTTTATTACTAAGAAGATTATTCAAAGAATAATCTTGGGCTTTGGTTACCTGCGAAAATATTAGAGGTTTGCAACACTCTACGCATATAGTTTGGTTCCTAAATATAATAGTTTCCATATTATATTTTTGAGCCCGCCGACTCATAGTAGAATAAGCTATAACTTTTTTAATGTCTTGTTGGAACAGACCAATAAGTGAACTAAATACAGTAGTTATAGCACCTAATCATAAACATAATAGCAATACAGTACTACTATATTCAATTAAAGGTGAACTACGCATTAAAAGATACACTCCTGCTGTTACCATAGTTGCAGCGTGTATTAATGCTGACACAGGAGTAGGCAAAAATATGTTGATTTTTAATATACATTATTAAAAATACGCAGTTAATTACTTAACTGTTCGGACTATATCTTCATTTATGTTAATTGAAAGTTTGATTTATCCGTTATATTTAGATTTATCGATGTTATCTTTATATCTCATAATCAACAATAAACTTTCAGGATTGTTGTATTTTTTTATCTACTACTACTACTACTACTACTACTACTACTACTACTACTACTACTAACTTGTATATTTTTACTCAATTAAAATATGTAATATACTTTTTAGTTTTTAAAGGATAAAGATTAAAATATCGTACAATAGGAGGAGCTAATTTAGTAGCATTAACTGTTACATTATATCCACCATAACTTTTTAACAAATGTTTTTTACCTCCTAATAAATCAGCTAAATAATCCATATTATTAGAGTTTCATATCTTTTTGAGATAAAATATATCTTAACCTAACTAATTTAGCAGTGTTAGATTTATTATCATAAACAGAACAAGTAAAACATCCTTCTGACATCATCAGTAAAACCTGATAATCAAGCATCATTTAAAGTAGGTTTAAATGAACTATCTATATAAGGTATATTTTCTTCTTTGTACTTTAAATTAAACGCATTTAATCATAATTTAAATTGTTCTTTTCTAGTATCAAGAAAAATATTTCCATTAAATATAGAAATAAGTTTAATTATATTATCTTTATCTCTAACCCTATAACAATGAGTATTTCTTACTGAATCTTGTACTCTAACAACCCCCCCCCCAATTTTTTTTTAATCATAAATAAAATTTGAGCATCAGAACTAGATTGTGTAATTCTGAATTCTAAATATCCATCTTTATTAATAATAAAAGATCCATCTCCCTCTACAAAACCTATAAATCATAACTTAAATCAACTTTCTTTTAACATAAATGCTTCACTTGTAGTCTCTGAGGAACTTCTATTCGAATTTCCTGCGAGTTGTCCCTCATTTTGGATTTTTCCGAATAAACTAAATTTAAGTGGACCAAAACTTAAAACGGGATGTTCTCGCATATAGTGAAGTTTAGGGAAGGCCCTACTACTGCTAGAAAAACCTTCCATGGCCATTGGTAGTCAGACATGCAATCCAACTTGAGAACTTTTAGCCATAGCACCTATTAATAAACATATACCTATAATAATAACCACGTTACTATTAATATAAGGGGCTAATGAAAATACTGTTGCATAATCTAAATTTCCTAGAGATCATAATATAGCAAACATACCCACTGTTAAAAAACAATCCCCCACTCTATTAGTTAAAAAAGCAGAAATAGAACTTTGATTAGCTGCTATTCTAGTAAATCAAAAACTAACTAATAAATATGAACAAACACCAACCAAATATTAAGTTAGATTATTATAGTGAAATTAAAATTATCACATATAATAACTAACTCCTGTACTTTAATACCTAATAGGATTTACTTAAAGCCCTAGTATATTATATATTTATATATATATATATAATATAAATATTTTGACTATGCATTAAGCACCATCTAGGCACCCACCATTGTCCTAGTCGATCGCGATTAAAATATAACCGACGATCTGGAAGTTATTAAACTTCTTTGATCGTTTTCAATGGTGTCGCTAATGATAAGATATCATTAACTATGGTTGATTTATTATTATTATAACTACGCTCCTTCCATTAAAGCGAGTAAAAGTGGCATCTTCTAAGAACAGAACAAAGACTGTTCTTATTTATATCATTATACTTTATATAACATACTTTCATGCATGTACGGTCCAACTATATCTTTAAGCCTAGTTGTTTGTTTTACAGGTATATAAATAATCCATTGATTAGCTTTTTTCTCTTCGGGCCCACGGCCCAGCTTCGCACCCGGAATTTCTTTAACTTTATTTACATAGAATAATTCGTGATAAAAATTTTAACAAGGCATAGATAAAGTCCTGAAATATAGGGCTTGAGTAATAATTCCGTTTCTTTTGTCTTTTCTTGATACAACTTTAGGAATCATACTAGTCATAGGTTCAAATAAATCATATAAACTTCTTAAATATTATTCTTTTTCAGGATAAGCTTGCTCTATTCTTAGCCTAGCATTATGGCTAGATTTTTTTTTTCTTTCCAAGTGTCCATCTCCTAATAAAAAAAAATACAATACTACTAAAAAAAAAAACGCGCCCTTATAGGTAAGATTGCCCACCTCCTCCAACCCGGGTAGCTTGCTAGCTTGCGCTAGCAAGCTACCCCTCCCCCTTTCAATTTTAATATATTAAATTATTTTAATATGTCAATATACATATATAACATAATTCTATCTTCTACCTCTATTCATCTTACTCTTAATTATTTTTATATTTTCCAATCCTTCAGTAGTTAAATGTTCTTTATTTTTTATAGCTAAAGATACTTTACAAAAATCTTGAAAATCTAAATTTTTATTACCTAATATAGGATACTTTTGTATAAAAGGAATAATTTTTTCATTTATATCCGAAAACTTAGAAACTACATATTCTACATGGTTATAAGATAAAGGACGTACAACTCGTCCACAACCTAAATAATCCACTAAACTTTCTATTAAAAAACTATCTCGAATATGTTGACCTAAAAGAAATTTCAATCTAACTACACTACCAATTTTATTAGTTTTTGATTTATATATATCAATAAAAAAAAACAACCTTCTCCATAAATAAATCCTGCTAATCAATTAGGATTATTTATTTTTTTTTTCCTTGATTAATGGTCTAGGTACAGGAATAATATCAGGAAAAGCAACTTTTAATTCATCCGATAAACCTAAATTCATTGAAGCTCTAATTGACACAATACTTCGTAAACCTTCTTCACTTAAATGTTCTTTTTTATTCATTAAATCTATAACTTTTTTTAATAATTCATAGTCTGCTCTTTTAGCTGAAATTAAAGGGTATTTTGTAAGTAAAATGAGGAATAATTATCTCATTAAATTCTTTAATAGAAGATACTTTATACATCCATCCATTACTAGTACCCATTTTAGTTATTGTACCTGCTCCATTAAAACTTTTTTGTATTAATTGTAATATAACTAAATCTTTTTGATCTAATCCTATTTGAAATATAGGCTCAACTACTACTACTACTCAACCTATTTTTCTTTCTTTACTTTGTGATATTCTAACTCTAAAACTTCCCTCAGCGTCTGTAAATCCTGTAATAAAATATCCGTTTAAGTTATTTTCAGGATATTTACTATTTACTGAGATAGTAGGATGGCAGACCAGCTCCGATGGCGACCGGACTTTTTTCGACACGATCCTTGTCTTACCAGAACGCTTCCTCCGAACCGTACGTGCAACTTTCACTGCATACGGCTCCCCCCCCCCCTTCGACGGGATTCGCACCCGTTCACATTTTAGGCTCTCACGCCTTACTCAACAATCCCTGTTTGATATCTGAGCATGTGTCCTAACAACACCTCCCTCCGGCCCCCATTTAAGTTGACTCCGAGCTTGGGTCCATAGGAGTCGAAGGCTGACCCACTTCATTAATGAGTTGCATCCGCTCGTTAACTACTATTGAGTCTCCGTCACCATATCCGTTACCGGACTTAGGCGATCCCGTATTTACTTCCTCTCCGTCATCCAGTTCTCCCTTAGGTTGTGCGCATTTGTGCTCCATGCGAGTTACAGTGTGGGGTCCATGTTAAGCAAATCTTTAGGCGGGATCTACTTAACCCCACATATCAGTGTTCCGGTCCCTACTGACAGGGCTAGTATTTACCCCGGTAGCGCTCAAGGAGACAACCATAGGAGATATACCTCGATGGGACCTATTGATCATGGGACCTAGATCTCACCCCACCTTTTCTAGCATGCTAAGGCCCCCCCCAACCTTTCGGCGGTAGGTAGCTAGATGGTTTACATTACATCCATGGAGTAATGATGTCGCCTGACCTCGTTTACTTCAGAGGAGGAGTTAGGTTATGAGCCCTTATCAACCTCATAAACTTAGGCCAAGTACACGGACAGAGAGTAGCCAAAACGGCGCACCCTAAAGTACTATATGGTTTTGAGGGTATTATACCACCCATAAGAGCTTCTTTTTGTTCTATACTTAATTTATATTCTTTTTTATATTCAGCACTTTTTTTTATAGTAGATAAATCATTATTACCTGCTAAACCGAAAAAGTAGAATATTTTGCTTTACTAACTAAGGGTACACCCAATCTTAGGTTGCGTTCACTTAATCTGTAATGTAATGAAGGCAAGATATGTGGTCTTACTATATTAGAAAAAATAGGTCTAGATGACTCTTTAATTTGTAAAAATCCAATTAAATTATTATTATTATTATTGTAGCATTCATTTACTGTATGTGTTGAACTAATATTTTTTAATGCAATAACTGAATCTATATTATATTTATTTTTTAAGATTCAAGCTAAGTATCTTAAATCCTTTATAGTGATACTACATTTCATATAGACCTCAAATTTTTTACTTGGTTCAATGTGTAGCCCTGAAAGGAATCAAGTAGCCAATGCTAAAGGTGTAAGATATTTATATAAATTTCGTGGTATTATTTTTACATTATTTTTATAAAACAAATCATATAATCAAACAAAACTAGTAAAACTATAAGTTTTTAAACAATAACTATACAACACTTTATTCCCATTACCTATTGATTTATGTAGCCTAGGTTTATTTTGACTACAATACCCGTTAGAAGCTAAATATTTATGAAACCAAGATAAATATTCTACATTATTACTAATCTTTATGAATATTATTCTAACACTTAATCCTAATTCTCTTTTTTCCAAATATGAGTTATTTAATAAAGAACCTATTATTAAAGATATAATATTAGAATCACATAAATCTTTTTTTTGTTTATTCAAAGATCTATTTTGTTTTATTTCGGACCCGTAGGGTCACCCCCGGTTGTCCCTAACAGACGACCGAGGTTTTGTCTGAGAAATACTTGTATTTGAACTTGAATAGAGCATATTAATAGTATGTTTTATATAAAGTATATAAATTGATATAACCGGACCCCACATAATAAATCACCATTTAAGGCATTTTATAAGGCTACCTTCTCATCCAACAAACATTAGTAAATAATTATTAGCTGTTACAAGAATTATCATCATAAAAGTAAATAAACTTAAATAACTGAAAAACCTTTGATTGTGAGGATCAGAGCTCATATAACTAATAGAGTATATGTGAACTAAAGAACTTATTATCAATACAGGTATCAACATTGAACAACCCTAATTAACCTGGCCTTAATGTCACCTAAGATAACTTAGGAATAGACATTAAGAGTAGTTTTATCTACTCAGGAGTTTATTGCCTTTGTGGTTAGGCTATATACTATGCGTAGTACCTTTTTTAATAAATATTTCCTCCCTACGAACTTGCATTCGTTATAGGGTTCGACTGTACATTCGGACAGACATTTCAGCCTAGCCCCGGTGAACCAGTCTGTAGCGACATTTACAACTGCCGACGGTCTTCAAGTATATTCCTCGTTAACCGTTTTCACCTAATTTTTGTATAAGTATGGAATTGTTTGGTTGTAACCTTGCTCAATTCCTATTAACAATGTGATATTAAAAATCCTTATTTTTTTTTTATTATGCTAGCTAGCCAGCCAGCCTAAATACCGTTTATTATAAAAGATAATTGTTATTTAGTGTTCATATACTAATAAAGGTATTATTAAATAAAACTAAGTTACGACTTCTCTCAAGATGCCTTACTACTACTACTACTACTACTACTACTACTACTACTAGAATACACCTACTCTTCTAATTTTAAAATTTTTAATTTCAATAAAATCAAGTTTTAATAATTCAACATCTAAATATTTACTTAAAGTTTCAGGATATAACCCTACAATTGAAGCAGCTTCAGTTAGGGAACCTGCCAATAAAACCTCTTCGTCATTTTTAAGTATTTCGTACACACAACTAACTTGTTTAGTTAATATTTTTTTGGTAATCTTATCCCTCACCCTTCCATCTATAAGGCGCTCAATTGTAGGTGCTGCAGTTATTAATTTATTTAATTCTTCTTTATTTAAATATTGAACTACTCCCTTATATGTAGATAATCTAAAATTATTCATAGTATTTGACAATTTTAAAATTAAAGATCTTATCTCTTCTTTTCTATGGGCTCCCTCGTAAACAGCCTTACTAATAATTTTAAAATCGTGAAAATCTTTCCCTTTTTTAGTTAAAAATTCAACATCGGAAAAAAAAGGTATTAAATAATTATATATAACATTAATGTTGTTTATACTAAGGAATACACTACTTCTACCATTAACACTTCTAGATTTTACTGTAGTTATTGATATAATAGATGAATTTTTGATTTTATATAAAGAATATTTATCAAAACCGAGAGAACTCTCTAAAAATTCTTTTATTTTAAGTAAAACAGGAAGTTGTACACCAGTATTTTCAATAGAGAAAGTAGGTGTCAAATTGTCTCTTCTTATAAAAAAAGACCCATCCCCTTCTATAAACCCTAATAATCAATACTTAGTAATTATAATCTTAGAACTTTCTGGTCTATCAAAGTTAAAACGGCTAGTATTCATTTTATTTTTTAGTTCTAGAATTTTAGTTTTTACCATACTTTTGCTATAAGTATCTAAATTCTTCTCTCTGTTAATATAATAAAAAAAAGCTTCTTTAAAATCTAAATAATCTAAATATTTGGAAGTATTCAGATTATATTTATCGAATATTGATATTAAGGAAAGTATACCTTTTTTATCCGTAACACTAAATATACATTCATTTTTATAAAGACGAACTCCTCCGACTCCTAATTTGGCGCTAATATATCTTAAAACTTTCTCATCGTCTTTATGTAAAGCAATTTTAAACATGAATCCTACCTTGGAAATAGTTAACCTGTCTTTGCTTAATACAGGGTTAATACTAAAATTTCCCTCAGCGTCGGTAAATCCCACGAATCATTGTAAAAATTCGGATTCGGCCATAGGATGATGATGAAAACCTTCTTTTAAGGCGGCATAACCCTCTGCATCACTACTACTACTACTACTACTACTACTACTAAGCATTGAATAACTCATTTTTTGATTTAGACTGCCCACTATCGACTTACGTCCTGATGAACTCAAGCACCGAAGAGAGGCGCCTACGAAGTCGGCGAGACATGTGAGTTTTAAATTTTGATTGGTAAAACCGTTTAAAGATTCTAAAGTATAGGGTGATTTAGGCGAAGCCGATATACTAACTATCATATAACTAAACCCCGGCTGTCTCCGTAGTCGACAGCCGGGGGTGGTGCGCAAGCTACCGGATTTTTTCATCAACATCTTCTTATACAGTTGGATTAAAACCAACACAGCTTCTATCTGTGCACTGCACAGACCCACAAAACAAACTGTTAAACTATCATATTGAAAACCTCAATTGATAATAAATCATTCACTATCTATTCATCTAAATATATTTATAGTAACAGGGATATTATTAAAACCTACCTCAAAAAAAGCTATTATTGATAATATTGTAGTAATTATTACACTTGAACATGTAATTAATTGTGCACCACTAACTCCAACTTTTCTACCAAAAAAGCCAGACACTACAGATCCTAATAATGGTAAGATTATTATACTTAAATACATTATTTATATTCAATTGCAATACTTCCTCTTCGTTTTACCTCAATACTCATGTATCGAGACTGACTATATCTTAAGCTAATTAGCATATATTTAGTATATATATGCCATTAACCAACTCCCGTTTAGTCGATGAACTGCACACCAATATTTCTTAGAATACTTGGTGCTTGGCTGCGGATATTCTATGTATACAAACCGTTTTTACCATACAACGAGTCATTACCTGTTCCATTAATATATTACTATATTAACTTGGTAGATTTGTCTTTAAGAGTTCCCCGCAATTTGAGAGTTTCGCCTTATATTATAAGACTAGACGAAGGTTCACTTCGCCTTTGGTGATCAAGACCCGGCCGTCTGTCTGGGGCGTGGGGGGGTGCCCCCCCCCCAAAGGGGCCGGAAACTTTCCTTTTAAGCAAGATAATTCTAATCATTCTTATTCATAGAATTTTTTTTTTATTCTATTATTTTATTTAAACCTTCTTCAGTTAAATGTTCTTTATTATTAATAAGGATAGCAGCTTCTTTAAATTTAACATAATCTTTATATTTACCCCGGCTGTCGACTACGGAGACAGCGGGGGCCGAACCTTCAATTTTGTATTTATCAAAAAAAGGAATAATATATGTAATTATATCATTAATTTTTGTAACTATAAATTCACATACTTTACGGTTTTTATATTTAGCTACATAACCACAATTAAAAAATTCAACTAAACTTTTTAATAACAATATATCTCTTGAATCTTGAGCTATAGAAAAACGTAATCATACTTAGTACCAGATATAGTTATAAAAAAAAAATTGGATTCTCCTGCTGAGAAACCCGCGATTCAGTCTGAAGATAATTTACTTAATATATTATCCTCCCTTTCTACTATTTTAACTGGTACTATAGAAGGGAAAGATTCCTTTAAAGCTTTAAATAAACCTCAATTAAGTAAGGGACGCTCTATATTCTAATATTTCTTTTAAACCTTCTAAAGTAGTATGTTTATTCTCTGACATTAACAATACAATTTGTTTAAATATTATAAAATCTTTATATTTATTAGTTATTAATGGATACTTTTCAAAATGTGGTATAATTATATTATTTAAACTACTTATATCACTAACTCTAAATTCAACTGTAGTAGATTTATCATTTATTTTAGATATATATCCAATTTTACCAAAAAAATCTTGAATTAATAATAAAGCTCTATCCTTCTCATGTAACTTTATTTGAAACCTAGCTTGTACATTTCATCCTGTTCTATATCTAGGGTTCTTTAAAATAGTTACAACAAAAGAACCTTCAGCATCAGTGAATCCACTTATAAATGAAGGACTTAAAACTATTTTCCTGCGAAGCGGTCCCGGCGACCGCCCTACGTCAGTCGCCTCTAACGATGTCTGCGAAGCAGCCCGAGGTTTCACTAGAATAATTCCTTATTTGGATTATTGGTGAAGGTAATAAATTAAAACGTGAATAAGAATAATTAGATCTTGGATTTTTATCAGGAAAGTTACTTAATCTATAGAAAGCAACTAAAATACCTAAACCTATAGCAGATTCTGCACCTGCCACAACTATTATATATATAGCATAAGTTTGGCCAATTATATCATCCATGTTAAGTGAACTTAACAATATTAGGAATGTTATAGACAATAGCATTATTTCTATTGAAATAAGCATTAATATTATATTTTTTCTATTCAATACGAATCCTAAAATTCCTATTAAAAAAAGTATTAAGGTAATATTCATTATATATATATATATTTTGTATAAAATTAAATTATTTAATGTAGCCATAGCTTGTTACAGAGTAGACTCGGGTGCTGTCGCTACGAAGTCGCACGCGACTTCGTAGCAAGCAACACAGCAGCACAACACTGCACAATAGCTAAGAATAAGGCCCACCGAAACGAAACCCGCCTTATCTGTGAATACCCTCCCTATAATGTATTCTCCAGCCTCCTAACCAAGAGTACTTAGATTCAAACTAAGAATTTAAAGGTTGAAGCTTTCTGTTTTACCATTAAACTATACTCTTTTAATTACTATATACCTATCTCAACCTCGATCGAACTAAGAATATCCTAAGCTAATCTGATATAGGCACCTGCGAGATTCGAACTCACATACCCAGTAGCCGTAATACTATGCCTTGCCAATTAGGCCAAGATGCCGCCGGTATCTTATTAAGATATTTTATTACACTATTGTCGCTATGATCTACTATAAAAGTAGTTTTAATAGTTTTAACAGACCCTTATTTTATACAATTATAAGAAATAACGGGTCTTACTATTATTTTAACCTACTGTGCTATTATTATTATTATTATTATTCGACATCTAATAAATCAACCTCTGCAGCAAATAATAAAGCGCGTAGAAAAAAAGATGGTGATACCAGTACAAGGGTGTACTAATTTAGCCACTATAACCCTCGTGCATCTATAGGAGAGAAATATCTGTTGGCCATTTTTAGTAATATGCTATTAAATACATTTATAGTAATTAATATATATAAATATAAATATAAATAAAAATATAAATATAAATATATATATATATATATATAAATATATTTATAAATATAATTAATAGTAATTCTAAAAAATCTAACTGAGATTTTTTCCCTGCGTGATTAATCGGATAATTTTTATCCATACCTATTCTCGGGAGGTCCACGTAATCACGTATAAAATACATTAGTGGTTTAAAAAAAATTCGAGTAGGATGCCTATCCATTACGGAAGGTGGAGGTTTCCAAGAAGATACTTGGAAGTAATGTTCCACACGTACGTACGTAGTACGTACGTAGTACGTACGTTTAACGTGAGGGTTGGGATCCCTCAGGTGCGTTATGTGCATAACCATGCGTACCTATATAGTTCAACTAAATAATATCACCCACTGTTAGTGGTCTGGTTGCTAACCAGGCTAACCAGGTATTATTAATTTATAGGACCAAAAACCACGCAAAAGTGCACCAAACAGGTACTATGATGGAAGTAATACGTTAGGTATTATGATAGGTGGTATTCTTTTTAAGATATACTTTTATCTTCTTTTTATCCATGTTTCGTAGTAGTTCTTTTAATAACTTTGTTTATTTAAAACCTTGCGTTTCTTTCTACTTTACGAATAGCTTAGCGCATTGTCAATTCAATCGCTTATAATCGCGGTTGATTATTATGACGTAGTGTGTTAAATATTTCTCCATATTCATCTTCTAGTGGTAGCAGCAGCAATAATAATAGTGAAAATGATGGAAAAGGAGTAGGTAAAGAAGTAGACCAATGCCTTGAAAAGGAAGTACATAAAGTTGACTTATCTGTCCTTCAGGCATTAGGTATTCCTACCGATTCCATCAGAACTCATAATAGTGTTATCACTGATAATAATATTACTAAATGGGAATATGGTGGAATTACATATAAACTTATTGGCGACATTACTACTATTACATTAGAGGATATAAAATCCTTCATTGAAGATAATCTTAAAGAAGGTTGACTCTATGCTGTAATGCCAATTGTCGTAGATATTAGTTTATCTATCAATAGCGAAGTTATTTCTTTAAGCCAACAGATTCTTGTTACTAGAAACGTTCGGCCAATGCTGTTGAAAAACTGAATTGAAAGAAGCTTGAATGATGCAAGATCTAGATATGGTATAGAAGGAATCGAAGGGAAATTAATCTTTAAATATAGAACTATTAAATACGACCTTAAAAAAGAGGTTGAAAATAAAGATTAATGAGAAGATTATTCCATCGAAGAAAACCCGAATCCATATAGGAATACGGAAATATATCGATGATAATATGCCTTTCACATTTGATATTAAAGGTGAAATAATCGGTAATAGCATTGTTAAAGATGGAAAGACTTACGAAGGTCAGCTCATCAAGTTTAAGGATGATGTTAACATCTTCATTCATAAACAAGAGGAGAAGGACGTTAGAAATCTAACCATCTTTAAAAATAACGATGTTTATTTAGAATGTACCGATTACTTTAATACTCTTGAAGATAAAAATACCTTCGTTCGTAAATTTGGTGGTACTTCTATTTTTATAGATGGCCGAAAGGGCGAAGTACTTTATTTCGAAAGAGAACTTAAGTGTAAGGCATTGAAAAATAAGAAAATCGATAAACGTCAAAATTTAAACATTTCTACTTTTGACATAGAATGTTATCTTGATGATAATAACGTTTTCCGTCCTTACGCTTGTGGATTCGCTAAATATATCGAAGAGAAGCGTAAAACTATCGTCAAAACTTACTATATAACTCACTTCGCTTCTGCTGAAGAAATGTTTAAAGCTTGTTTTGACGAGATGTTGAAAAGTAATCTCGGTACTGTTTATGTCCATAACCTATCTAAATTTGACTTACTCTATATTAACGAAGTATTGGCAAAATACTATAAATTAGAGATTAATATACACCGGAATAAATTACTCGAACTGCTGCGTGTATTACAACTTTCTGATAAGAGTGATGTTGGTGTACTTTCTAAGTCTGATAAGTTTAAACCTGTGAAATCTAGTGTTCGTCATTCTATGGTTTTCAGGGATAGTTTATTACTATTACCTGACTCTTTAGATAACTTAGGTAAAACTCTTAAGACTAACGTTAGAAAGAGTATTTTCCTTATAAATTCGTTAATAAGGATAATTTAGATTATCTTGGTCCTAAACCAGCCTTCGGATTCTATAAAGGTGTAACAATGGACGATTATAATAATATTAAAACAGATAACTGAAGTATGAGGGATGAAACCCTTAAATACTTGGAGAATGACCTCCTTACTCTGCTTGAAGTATTAATCTCCTTCTCTAATGATATATTTAGGATGGAAACTGTTAACATTACTAAATCCCCTACGATTAGTTCTCTTGCCTTTAGAATTCTTTTAACTAATTATCTAAACGCTTCAGAGATCTTTCAAATCAAAGGACCCGCTCATGATAATATGAGAGACGCTTATTTCGGAGGTATTACCGAAGCCTATCACAGATCTTGTGAAGGAGAAGGATTTGCATATGATGTTAATTCATCACACCCAGCTTCTATGAAACAACCTCTACCTGTAGGATCGCCAATATATAGTACTGATCCAGTACTAGATAATTATTTTGGTATCGCTTATGCTGAGATTGAAACTCCTAAAGACGAGAATGGTAAACACAAAGAAGAAATAATGTATCCTCCGTTACCGTTTAGACTTCCCGATAAGTCTATTATCAATCCAATTGGTAATTGAAGCGGTATGTATTTTAGCGAATTGCTAAAATACGTAAGAGATTACTGAGGCTATACAGTTAAAGTTGTATACGGTTATAAATTTAAAGCCGAGAAAATACTTGATAATTTTATAGATACATACTATAATATTAAATCAGGTAGAGATACAACTACTAACATTAATAGGCTCACCGCTAAACTTTTACTAAATTGTGTATACGGTAGATTCGGATTAAAAATGGATAACGGTATAACTGCAATTGTTACACCTGAAGAAAGTCTTAAAATACAGAATAAATATCATGTAAAAGACATAAATCCAATTTCTGATAAACTTCATTGGATATCATATAATAATGAATTATCTCCTTTATTTATTCAAGATCAAGTTGCAGAAAGCAACTGTCCTGAAGAGGAGATTAGACTACGCCATAATGAATCTGCATATGAAGTTGAACAGAGCTTACCAATAGCAATAGCCATAACTGCGTATAGTACAATAAGATTATTTGAGGCTATTAGAAAATTAAAAGAAAAATACCCGGATCTTATTATTTACGCAGTAGATACAGATTCTATCCATACTAATAAACAACTACCAGATGAAATGGTAGGTGATGAATTAGGACAATGGAAATTAGAATTTGTAATCAAGGAAGGAATTTACGCCTTACCTAAAGTATATTATGCCAGAGGGTATAAAGTTAAAGACGGTATTATTTCTGATAAAATAACAGAAATAAGAAAGGGTAAGGGTGTAAAAAGAGGTTCTATATCTCGTGAAGAGTATATGAAACTTCTATCAGGAGAGAATATCGAAAAAAGAGAAAAAAGATTTATAATCGATGGCAGCAGAAAAGTAGTTAGACATGATGATGTTTCGATAACATTATCTCCTACATTGAATAAAAGAATACCCTTAGGTAATTATTGAACCATGCCCTTATTGGTCATTAACGGTGAAATAGTCTCAGATTATACACCGTATATTTCCGATAAGCCGTTTATATACCCTAAACGTAAAAAATAGTGTAATTTTACTCAATTAGAGTAAAAAAAAAACGGGGAGTGCCCCCCCCTACGTCTTTCGTTGTAGGATGAGTCAGTCGATTTAGTGAGTGATTCGGTAGTAACTCACAGGTGTCTCGTATCACCTTGTAATAAACGGCGCACAGGAAGTTGTCTGCATTCCGGCTACTTCGTTAGTAGCGAGCTTATGCCAAAAGTACAATACAGTACCAGCGCACTTATAATATATTTATTATTCATTCTAACCAAAGTTTTCATAGTTATCATAAAGAATAAAAATAGCTTTTAACCGTATTAACGTACGGTTAAATCTAGCTGGCTATAAATAAAGCCCACCTCCCGCTTTATTAGTAATATCCTCCCTTATAACATATTTCCTGCCTGCTCTAGCCAAATCCATTGTTAACTACTCTATCATATCATATTATCAATTAAACTCCTCGAACTAAACCCCGGTTGTCTACTACTACTACTACTACTACTACTACTACTACTACTACTACTACTACTACTACTACTACTAGCTGCAACCGGGACATACGGGTGCGAACCTGGCCGTAAGGGCCCGAAGATTCGAAAATTTCTAATACCCTCACTAGTTACCCCTACCACCACCTCATAGTACTATAACTGTAAAATATAATTTTTTTTTACAATCCTTTACATCACTAATGATTTTTTTTTAATTTTTAGAACTATAACATAAAAATTTTAAGCTGTTGTCTTGTCTAAAGAGAAAAAAAAAGATAATAATGATAATAAGATAATAAATATAAACTATTGTTCTTCTAATCAAGTAAGGAATTTTTCTAAAGAAACAGATTCTATTACAATTGGCATAGAACTGTGCAGAATACCACATATTTCTGAACATTGCAATTTACCTCTCTACTGTAATTTAATGTAATTAATAAACTTTTATTAGTATATCTTGTCTACTCCTATCTATCTAGCCTTACCTTGAAAAGACAACATAAACTTTAACCTCGTTGTTTATAAGTAAAAAAATAACCTTTATATATTTTACCATCTTTTAAACGAGTATTTAAAATCTTTCTATCTAATTTGATATTTAAAGTTTTAAAATATCTAACTGTATCCATAATACTTTCAAATTCTTTTTCAAAATTTTCTCCTTTTACTAGTATAGGTTTATTTTTTTTTTTATTGACTTTTAATGAGTCAGCAACAGCGTCTTCTTTTAATTTTTTATATTCATCAATAATTAATCCTATTTCTTCAAAATTCTCAGGTAATGCTTTTTCTGAATATTTACATAAGAAATGTGGGATGGCAGACCAGCCCCATAGGCGATTTAGGGTTTAAGACCTTTCGATCCTTTCGGTCACCAGAACGCTTCCCCCAAACCGTACGTGATAGTTTCCCATCATACGGCTTTCCCCCATCGAAGGGATTCGCACCCGTGCACACTTTGGACTCTATGTCCATCTAATAGTCCCTAACTACTAGACATGTGTCATACCAGCACCTCCTTCCGGCCCCCCCCCCATTTAAGTTGACTCCGAACTTGGGCCCATATGATTCGATGGCTGACTCACTTCGTATAGCGACTTGCGCCCGCTCGCTAACTAATATTGAGTCTCCGTCACCATATCCGTCCCCGGACTTAGGTGATCCCGTATTTGTTTCTTTCTCGTCTCTCATTGCAACTTTAGGTCACACCCATTTGTTCACCATGCGTGTTACAGTGTACAGTCCAGCTCTAACGTGCCTCCAAGACCGACCCGTTAGACCATACATACTGGCGTTGCGGTGGCCGCCAGCAGGGGATGTTTTGCCCCCCGGTAGGATGCAGAGATTGACCATGGTTGCTTTACCTCGACACGACTTCTCGACCCAGCCACCCAGGGTCTCACCGGCCTTCTTGTCATGCTATTGTCCCCCCATTCCTTTCGGTGGTAGGTAAGATCAATGGTTTACACCGCGTTGCTGGAGCGGTGGTGACGCCCAATCCAATTAAGCCTCCCGAAGATCTCAGTCTGCGAAACTGGATGATCTGACTTAATAGATTAAGTTCACTGGCGAGAAATAACCAAAACGGCGCACGATGGAACACTTTTTCATTTTTTATATATCTAGTAAGAGTTTCTCTTTTTATAGTTAAACCTAATTCTCTTAAATACTTAATACAAGATGTTAAAGAATCAAATTCTAAATTTTGACCTCAAGAATCTACAAATGGATTTCCTTCTTTAATTTCTAACTCCACCCGAATACTTCTACGAGTTCCTAATGCATACATTTTTTGTCTTTCTTCTTGCATCATATCTAATAATTCTTTAACAGAAATATTGCTTATTGAAGCAGTAGGAATAGGATAACTTAATAATAAGAATTTATTAAGATATGGCATTTTAGAATCTACAAACTTTTTACTAGTTTCAGTGTGTATTTTTAACACTCTTTTTAACTCAATTCTAGATTTAGCATGGTAATAAAGAGTACTACATGTTAAATCATAAACATATACAGCATCACCTTTTGAAGATCCTGCATTTACAACTCTTAAAGTATTCAAGTTAAATTCTTTATTTAATAAATAATATTGTTCTAAAATTAATGCGTCTCTATAACTAAATTTATTACTATCTAATTTAAAGATTACTAATTTAAAAGCTCCTAGTCCTTCTTGACGCAATAAAGGTAAAAATTTACCAACTAAAGGAAAATCTCCCTTAAAATAGTACTCCATCCTACGTCTTAGTAAATTAGATGAACCTACATATTTACTACCTGTTTTTTTATGTATAAATATGTATACACCAAAAAAACCCTTATATGCAGATTTACCTGTTAATTCATCTAAAAGTTTTTTATTTTCCGGTGTAGTAATAGGAAGATCCAATTCAACACCTTTAACTTTTAATAGTTCTTCTAATTTTGAATCAGTCACTGATAAATTTTGATTTAATAATATTTGATTAATTACTGATGAAGTAGTAGGTTTTCCACTATTAATATGTTCTAACGCTAAAGACTCAGGATTATACTCCACCTCCTTCAAAGATATAGAGGAACTAAAAGATCTAGTTAAGGTTAGAGTAGCAGCTATAGAACCTAATCCTATACGTTTATTAAACTTTAAAAGATTATCATTATAAAAAACACTTCTATTTATTCTATCTTGCAAATACTACTACTACTACTACTACTACAATAGTATACAACCACCCACGCATACATACGTACGTCATGCGCGATATTTAAACTAAACTAAACTAAACAGAATGGAACAGATGCCGAAATAACGAACAATATTTTTAGTTTAAACTTAATAGACAAATGATTTATGTGTTTCAATAATTTTAGTGTTTATTATTATTAATTACATTAAAAATAGTTTAGCAAACTATTGTAGAGATCCCCGCACCCTTTCAGGGGGGTGTTGACTATATCTTAAGCATTATTAAAACTAATAATACCAACCACCGTCTAGTCGATGAACTGCATACCAAATATTTTATATTTGGCACTTGGCTGCGGATTGCCCATTGAATAATGAATCTTGATTTTACCATACCACGAGTCATTACCTGTGCCATAAGTTATGTTACCATACTTACTTGGTTAAGATTCCTTTAGGGGTTTCCCGCAATTTGATGGTTTTTAACCGTAGGTTCACTACAGTTTAGGCCAATGTCAGTTAGTCCCTTAATGGGGATGACCATAGAAAACTCCTTCTCTATTAATAAATACAGATACCTGATTTAATCTACCGGGATAAGCATCACATTTAATACCTAAAGAGTTACAAGAGAAAGAATGTATAACATCTCCTGCAGTAATAATAAATCTAACATGTGTTAATTCAGGAACGATAACTCTGTTATCTACCTCTAACATTCTAAGCGCCCCTTCTTCCAAGTCTGATTCCGGAACTATATATGAATCAAATTCTATAAATTCCTCATTAGAATTTAAAAAATCCGGATAGCTATAGCTTCAGTATCATTGATGCGAGGCTATTTTGTTATTTACCTTCTTCTATTATATTTATAATCATTAACATAATTATAAATATATTACACTACACCATATATTTCTTAAGATTACTATTATTACTCAACTTCTTCAGGCAATAGTTGTCTACCTTTATTCATTCTTGCTTTTATTAACTTGATTTTTTCTAATCCTTCAGGAGTCAAGTGCTTTTTGCTATTAATTAACTCTGCAACTTCACATCAATCAATAAAATCAGATAATTTAACTCCAAATATCTTATGCTTGTTAATAAAAGGTATAATCTTTTCAAAATTATCCGAAAATTTTATTACTTTTAAAATACAAATAGCACGACTACTACTTTGTTTTACTGCTCCACAACCTAAATACTCTTTAATACTTTCTAATAACTCTAGATCTCTAGAATGCTGAGTAAGAGTAAATAATAAAGAAACTTTATAACCAATTAAATTTGTATCAGATTTAGATAGATTAACAAAGAAACAACCCTCACCTGATATAAACCCTGACAACCATTGAGGTTGAAAAACTTTGTCATTTATTACTTCAGGTCTAACTACTGGAACGATTCCCGGGAAAGCTTCTTTCAAACTATCACTTAAACCTAAATTCATAGAAGCCCTTATACTAAGAACCTCTTTAAACCCTTTCAGTTTTAAATGCTCTTTATTTATTAATTTACTTACAGCTAATTTAAACAGCTCAAAATCAGCTCTTTTTTTAGTTTTAAGAGGATAACTATCAAAATGAGCAATTATAATTTTTAATTCTTCTAAAGAACGCACTCTAAATGCTAAACAGCCTTTAGTAGCTTTAGTAATAAAACCTATTCCTCCAAAAAAAGCTTGAATTTTTTTTAAAAGCTCAAGATCCCTTTCACTGAGTTCAATTTGATAAATAGGACGTATTCTATATCCAATACGCGTTTCTGCAGTTTTACTAATAGTTAACATAAAAGAACCCTCAGCATCTGTAAATCCTGTTATAAATCAAGGATCTAATTTATCATTAGTTAAGTCTATTGTATGTAAAGAGAATGTCTCTGAAGAATTATTATCTTTATTCGTATTTTTTATGCATGAGCCATCAGTTGTTGAATAATAACGCTGTCCCATTAAGAAATATTTTTTGGATAAGTGAGAAGAACGCACGTATCTGAAGTACGCATAACCATGCCTTTCATTATGATCCCTGAAGTACAAATTCTTTGTACTTACGTATGGTATTTCAAATGTATGTAATAACCACATAAAATACGCAGTTGCAAAGAAAAAATTTAAACTTCAGTATCATTGGTGCGAGGTTAATAACCTCTCGACTGTACATTAAGTAGTTATTATTTTTAACCACCCACAAGTGACCCAGTCTGTTGCAATAGATAAAAAAAATAAAAATTATCTACTGACAGTCTTGTATTATTATTAAACCTGGGTAGGCGATACTGATTATAATAATAATAATACGTTGACTGTTTTCACTCGTGTCGCCAAAGAAGAAATAATCTTCTTAAAGATCCCCGTCGAGATCTTAGAAATTAATAGATTGAAACTTATACTAACGCTGCAGGCTTCGCTGAACGTTAATACATTAACTAAATATGGCTCTATTATTTAGTTACTTCTTTCTACTAACTTCACGACTATTAAATATATCATATGTTTATTAAAAGAACTTATACTTATTGGTTATCCTTTACTCCTAATTTATATCTCATACTAGGTATTACATGAGGTAATACTATATCTCTTAGTTTAGGTATAGAATCTTTTGTAATATATATATATAGAATGATGTCCTTTTATAGTTTGAATTGTATAATTTAAACCATAAAGTTTAACTAGCATATTTGCTAATAATTTTACCTCCTCTAATTTAAAACAATTAGTAGCAATTCTAACTCCGCTACCTGTTCAACACCCGTCTAGTAATAGAGGCTTTAGTCTAACCCCTCTTTTTGTATATCATAGCTAATAATATATGTGTTGTTAAAAAGTTTTTTATCTTTAATACGTCTAACAATTGTAGTCCTACTGGTGTTTAAAGCAACAGCAGCCTCACTAATTGTATTATAAATAGTTATTTCATTTGTTACAATATTAGATACTACTACTTTTTTACCCAAAGCATTTTTCCACTTTTCTAGACCTATATTTAAATTAGCTTTTGCAGACTCAATTCTACGAATATGATCTTGTTTAGTTTGTCCTTCACTTAATTTAGTTATTACATATCTACCTCTAAACGGTATGATTTCTTTATCATTTGTATTAGATTTAGCCCATATAGTTTTAGTATCTGTTCCAATAGCTTTAGCGGCTTCAGCGATTGAATCATATAAGGTATCTTTATCATTATAAAAATCATATATACATACCTCTATACGTTTTTTTCGTTTAATGTAGGATTTAAACTAGCTAAATGATCACGCAATTTACCTAATGATTCTTCAGATAGTTTTCTTTGCTTAAATTTAGCTAAAGTATCTTCCGTATGTTTATAACCTAAGTTGGAACCAGCTATTTTAAGAATATTATATTTAGGTTTATATAAATCTAAATAATATTGTTCTCTAATCAATACTTCTGTTTTATCACAATACTCTAATATCTCTAATTTGAAATTACTATATCCATGTTTCGATAAAGAAGCATAAATAATACTTTTTGTTCTATTAGCTTCTCTAGTTAAGAAACTAGTGGAAAAATAATCTGCAAATCTCTTAGCTAAATTAGCTGAACTACCGATATATGTTTCCCTGTAATTAAGTTAACCCAACGATAAACTCCGGCTTTATTTTTATTTTCTTTATAGATAAAGTCTCTTATTTCAAAAGGATTAGAATAAGATGCAATTACAGAAGTAGAGTTATGTACACTATTATTAGAATAAAATCTATGTCCTCTGACTAACTTGTTACTATCTGATAAACTTTTTGTAGCCGAAGCCGAGCTACATCTATCCTTTAGTGCGGGCCCGAAGCTATGCTGCTCGGTAGGCAATAATAAACAAGTATCTTTTTTAGAACTAAGACCTACTTTATATTTTAAAGAAGGTAAAATAAAAGGCTCGACTAGTGTTTGTAGTTTTTTTACAGATTCTTTATTAATAAGAATTACATTTTTACCTTCATATATACCTTCAGTACTATATATACCAAATTTAATAGTTAAGATATTAACCAATATTTTTAAATCTTCACTCTTTTTAAATGAAGTAAAAATGGCTAATTGTTTAGTTTTTAAAACTTTAGTATGAGAGTCCATTATTCATACAGCCAAAGCTAAAGGAGTTAAATATAATTCTAAATTAGGATTTATATATTTTACACCCTTTTTATAAAATAATTTATGGATTCATTTAAAACTTCTAAAAGTAAAAGTATTAAATTCATAGCCATATAACTCTTTACCTTTAACTATTCTAGTATATCTTCTAGGTTTAAGAGTTGAACAGTAACCTCTTTGTAAAAAAAATTCATAAAGTCAAAATAAATAATCTTTATGTATTTCACTTTGTCTATACGAGAATCTAACACCTTCTATTATTCTAGCACATGCATAAGCATCTCCTAGTAAAGACCCTATAATTACAGATAAAACATCTTGATTGTGAGGTCCTATTCTACTAGATGCTCTAATTTTTGTATGAAATCCTTTTTTGAACTCTAAACTAGTAAATTTATGAGATTTAGAACGTAATGAGTAACCAGTATCCTTGACTTGAGCTAGTCAATTATAAGATAGATAAGTATTATTTTTTTCTCCAGTAAAAAGTATTACATTACTGGCATCTTTTATTTTATAAAAAACATATGATATAAATAATTTAAGGCCACCAATAAAGAAACCTTCTGCGATAATTGACATTGAAGGGTCACTAACTTCCAAATATGTTATAACAACAACAACATTAAAATATTAGTTAATATTTTCTACTCTCATTTATACACTTATTATAATCACTTATTGTTATTAGATATAGCCATAATGATATAAAAATTATATCTTAAAAATATTAATCTACCCGCTTCTGCGTGATTAATCCGTATCTATCAAAATGACCAATTATAATTTCTAAATCTTTTATTGATTCAACCTGGTATTGAACTGATTCTGCTCCATGTTTATATATTTTTCCTACTTTAAAGAAATTTTTTATATTCTCCAATAAAACAAGATCTTTTTCTGAAAAAGCAATTTTATATATTAATTTAACTACTCAACCAGTTTTAGATTTTTGGTTTGCAACAATAGATATTGAAAAACAACCTTCACCATCTGTAAATCCAGAAACGAATCAAGGATTATTCTCAGCAGAACTCGGTTTTTCTACCACTCATGGATTTGTAGCTTGAGAAGAAAATAATCTTTTTATGCAACAAGGGAACACAGTGCGATTTTATTTAAATTACTTAATGATGATAACTTCGAAGAAAAATAATGAGTTAGCTGGATTTTATGATCAAGGTATTTACAATTACATCCAAATGAAGAAAGCGTCATATAACAACTTCAAAAATAAACCCTTACTATCAAATTTGTTATTATAAAGAATATCCTTAATTAACAATTTAAAAAGAACTACCTTCCTTAAGAGTGAGTGTGAGTGGTTTTTATTTCAAAATTTGAAGGTCCCTTAAGTAAATCATTAACTTCTGCTAATAACTGTTCTCTATCTACAACTACACGGTCTAAAGATGTAGATAGTCTATTATTAGTTTGACTTATTATAAGATCTATTAATTTAGCACCTTTTTCAGTTAAATGATGACCTTGTTCTTTTAATTTCAAAATATTTTTTCAATCTTGAAAGTCTAAAAATTTTTTACTTTGTCAAGTAAGACCTTCTAAGAAAGGTATAAGAACATCAGTTATATATGGAACACGTGCAGTTTCAATTCTTATAACAGATTTTTGATTAGGATTATTAAATTTTACTTCAGAAATACTGATTGCGTTTGTATAATCACTTTTCGTATTCGATAAATTCTCTAAGTATAATTTAATACTTTTCATTAATTCAAGATTAGTTGAAGATTGACATAAGCTAAAATCTAATCTATAATTATTATGTTTATTAATACTAAAACATCCTTCTCCCTCTATAAAACCTAAAAGTCAGTAAGGACTTATATTAATATCTTTTGGCATAGTATAATCTAATCTTAAACGATTCATATTGTTTTTAATATTTGTAATTTCTTTTAATACATCAGTACTATAGGCTGAATTAGTATAAAGCTCAAAAGCCTTTACAAAATCTCTGTAATCAAGTCATTTTGAACCTTGAAGAGGATACTTATCAAATATTTTCAAAAGTTGAGCTATATCTTTTAATCTAGTTACAGTAAAAGATGCATAATTTTTGTAAGATCTGACTTCTCCAAATCCTAATGATTTCTGAATAGAATGTAATACATTTATATCATCCTTATGTAAATTTATTTGAAATCTAAAAGAACAGATTTTACTTATACTTATATAGAAACATCCTTCTGCATCAACAAACCCACTAAATCATTCATAAAAATTTTTCATTTTTATATCATCTGTTAAATTGTCTTTATTTGACACATCTGTTAATGATAAAGTGCTATAACTTCTTACTAAGAAACCTTTATTATATATACAAGTAAAATCTCGATTTGGAACATATAAGCCAATATGACTATTTTTATAATAGCCATAATTTATTTTTCTTAATTTGTATAAATGAGTAAATATATTTTTTAATATAGGTTTACTATTCAGGATATTTGTTAATATCACTGACTCTGTAAAGCTCTTATTAACTTTCATTGTTGTTAATTAAAGATAAAACTTTAATTTTAATTCCATATTTTTCAATATGGTTCAGACTATGTTATCGTAAAAGTACTTTAAAATAAAATTACTTTATTTTAATACATTTACGGAGGAGGCTCCATCAGACATGACAAATGTTTGCCATGTCGTGATGGGAAAATAATATCCATAGATAAGATTTATCTTCTAGTCGTTGAACGTTCTTGTTTAATATTCATCTAACGATGAAATCTATTTTCACAAGCTCCGCTTCAAGTTAATTGACACTAAGACACACGTATTTATCAATTTTTCTTGAAATTCTTCCTCTTTAACCAAACAAACAATAATTTGTAAGGTGGACTAAATATAACTTTAATCCATTAAGTATAATAATTTAAATGAAGGGAAAGCAATTAATATTAATATTACTGCCGGTGTTATAGTTCATACTAATTCTATTAATGTACCATGATTTAGATACTTATGTGAAATTGGTGATTTTGTACTAATATAATTTCTTATTATAGATAATAAAATTCATCCTACAGAAAATAAAATTATTATTAAATAATACAGTATATTATCATGTAATTCTACTAGTCCTTCCATTTGCAAAAAAAAAAAAAAATGAAACAAATTTAACATTCAATTAGTTAAAAATTATTCCTTAATAATAGTTTAATTTTATGAAATAAACAACGGTAGGTTATACTAAACTAGTACTCAACTCTACCTGTATTCATATTAGCTTTAATTTGAATAATTTTGTCTAATCCTTCTTTAGTATAATGAGCTTTATTTTTAATTAATGCTGAAATAGTGCAAAAATCTTTAAAATCTAAAGCTTTTATACCTAAAATAGGGTGTTTAAGAAAAAAAGGGATAATAATTTCAGTTAAGTCTGACGCTTTGGATACTCTATATACTACTGCATTCTTAGAGTGTTTATATATTCTACCACATTTTAAGTATTCAGCTATGCAAGCTAATAGTTGTTTATCTCTATCATGTTGATTAATTTGAAAGATCAGCTCAACAACACAAGATTTGTTATCTTTAGCATTTCTAACCTTAACTACGAATGATCCCTCTCCGCTAGTAAATCCTGCCAACCATTGAGGATTATAAATAGAGATATTTTCTTTTACTGGTCTTAGTGCAAAGGTAATATCAGGAAAAGCTTCTTTTAATGGTCCAGATAAACCATTATTCATAGATGCTCTTATTGATATAATTTTACGTAAACCTTCTGGTGTTAAATGTTCCTTGTTAACTAATAACTGGTAAGCTTGTTTAAATAAAAAGTAATCAGCGTATTTCTGTGAAAGAAGAGGAAATTTATCAAAGTGGTCTAAAACTACTTTTAACTCTTTAACAGAGAATACTCTATACTCAACCGAAGAAGTTGTAGCTTTTACATATATTTCACCCACACCTAGGTAATTTTTTATAGCTTTCAAGATAAATAAATCTTTTTTATGTAAATGTATTTGAAATCTTGGTTTAATTACTCAACCTGATTTAACTATTTTACTTTTTGTAATACTTAAAACAAATGAACCTTCTGCATCCGCAAAACCAGAAAAGAAACTAGGATCTATTCTTAAATTATTATCGCCTTTGTTTTCATTAACACATAATGTGGAATAATTTATTTTATTAACTAATTGAGTAGTAAGGATTTTGTTCTGATAGTTTCTTTCGAAACCCATTAGAGTACATCTCAAATGTGATAAATTAATACCACACCAACTACCGTATACTCGTTGCTCTTTTACAGTAATACTTTCACGTATTACTGACTTAGATCCGCGATTACCCATTTCTCTTTCGATCATCTTATGACTTGTTACCATACCTGAGTAATTACTTCAGCCACTCGTATATTTTCATATACGGCTTGGTATCATAAGCTTTAGGGCTTTTCCGGAATTTGGCAGTTTAATCCCCATTAAAAATGATTTCCCAGATCATTTAGGAAGAGGAGTAGCACTATCTTGGAAATATATACCCCATGGACTCGGAGCATCAAAATTCATATTCAATCAATTTATAAGAATAAACATAAAAAAAATAGGATTTCTATATTGTAATTATTATATATATATATATATATATATACATATGTATATATATATATATATCATATATACTTTTCATATTATATAGAACATATATATATAACTGGCCGCACTACGACTAATACTACCAATACCTCCCCCTCCCCACCCACCACCTGCTATTATACAACTTTCATAATCTTCTATTATACTCATCGTTTTCTTTTTCTTTATTTTATTAATATAAGTAGAATTATTTATAATCTTTGTTTCCAATAATTTTTTTTCTTATTCGCCCCCCCCCCTACTCCGTGATCACCACTCCTAGAACTCTGGAGGTCGGCTTTAGGTGTCGGCGGCCTCGGGTAATGACTGCCACCCTTCCTGAACTCCCAGTACCTATGATGGCTCCGTCGCCTCCCTTTCGGGACCTAGGTATAATCCTAGTTCCTAGGCACTCACGTAGTGCCCTTAGGCGATCCCGCAGTTTTCTTCCTTCATACAAAGGTGTGTGGAGCTTACCGCCAACATACCGCGCAACTTGAATCACAATATCCAATACTCCAGATGTACCGACATATTCTGCTTAGTTAGGTTACACCCCATATAATTGACCCCCCCCCTTGCCTATCGAGTTCGTCAGCCTCGACATAGGTGCTCCTACTGATCTTGACGACCTGGGGGGGGGGGGCAGACCCACTGTCTGTTTCAAGACCTTGTACTCAGCTGTCCACTACTTGTGTTTCTTAGACTAACCAAATGTGTGAGTACCCCTAGACTGCATAGTGCTTTCGCACTGACGGTTATGCAGTAAAATTCGGACCAGAATTCCAAAGAACAACGCCCTCTCACGGATGTCGCACCAAGTTTATATATATAAATAACTTATATTTACTTTTTTACTAATCATTAAGATTAATTTGTAAAGATAACTTAAAAGTGCCTTTACGCAACATACAAAAGCAAAAAAGCCATCATTAATGCAAATAACCCTGTAGCCTCCGAGAATGCAAACCCCAAAATAGCGTATGAAAATAATTGACTGCTTAATGATGGATTTCTAGCTACACCTAAAATTAAAGCTCCATAAACTATACCTATACCTACTCCGGCTCCAATAAGCCCAGTTGTTGCAAATCCTGTTCCAAGTATTTTGGCTACCTTTAACATTAAAGAAAACCAACCTATAATAAATGAGAATTTTTCGGTAAATTTTCTAGAAAAAGACCAATGTCAACTTGATGTCGAAATATAAGCCATCTTAATCTTACTAAATAGGCTACACTTCGTCCTCCACAACACACACCGCGAACTCATATCCCGTGCATGTCGCACGGATATGATATGTCTGTTAGTATATATACCCTATACCACTTTACATCAATTCATATTGATATAATCTTTATACACATGTAGAAAGTGAAGATCTGCTGAATGCATGCGACGATAAAGTAGGCGAAGGTGAAGCTAACCCGCCTAATAAGCAGCAGCCGACGACGAAAGACAACCACCTACCACCACCCACTACCATCTATGACCTTCGACTTCGTAGTAAAATGGCAATGTGTATATTAGGAACGTACGTACGTATCCCACTAATTAAAAATTGTATCTATATCGCTTATATAGACTCAGAATATCTACGATGCCGCGCACAAGTTCTGTTACAGTTACAATTAAAGTTACAGTTACAGAATGATAATTTCTGATCCAAATGTTCAATATTCACATCACATACTTCACTTATTAATTTTAAATTTTTATGTTGAAGATAATTAATAGCAGATGAAAATAATTATTATAATGATAATCCATGTTTCATTACACTTACACCATTTATTAATTTTTATACTCATATAACCACCTAGTCAATCCAATAATCACTCCTTCACACACACACACACACACACACACACACATTCACCAACACCACCTATCAACCATACCGGCTATTTTTTAATACCTTCTTACCCCCCCCGTATCCTATTGCTATTTATATACAACACAACAGAGGTAAATTAATAAAAATATCATAATTTCAATACTATTTACTAGGAATACTACAATAATAATAATAATAATAATAATAATAATAATAATAAAATAACAATAAAATACTAGAATATTAATAAATAATCTCATTAATATAACTAAATATGTACCGTACGTACGTACGGTACTACATGTATTATACCTTATTAATAATGGAGATACCCGGAATTGAACCCTAGAATCCGACCTACAAAGTCAGCGTTTACCTAATTAAACTATATCTCCTTATTTATGTATATATAATATTCATATATATACATATAAATTTTGTGTTGTTCTTCTTGTGCTGTAGGGTCAGGCGCTCAAGATCCTTATTCGGGACCTCTTACCTTGCCCTCCGAACCGTACATGATAGTCTCATACGGCTGCTGCTGGCTCTCCACTATCGGCTGGCTATCTGCAACACTTGGTCCGGAAAGTGTTAGGGTTATAAGCATTACCGCTGCCACGGGCTCCGCCTTATCGGCTTAAGTAACGTACGTCGTTCACCCTACTCGATTGTAACTGTCACCCCCCCCCCTTTCCGATTGCTCGTACTATGATGACTCCGTCGCCCTCTTGATATAACAGGTAGTGGATTTCAGGTGGCATCACTACCACCCTTAGTGATCCCGTAGTTCCCTGGTATGGGTATGCGTTATATTCGGAAGGTATTGATTTCAATACATCCACTCTGCGTGGCCCCCCCCCCTACTCCCGGAAGATGTATGTCAAATCGTAATAAAATGCTAGCACGATGGTGACCTTAGCGCGGTGTATCAGGCGTCCTGCTGTAACAAGTGTATCAGGCTCGTTATCCTAGTCATTGTATAACTTAGATCATCAGCCTAGAGCGTCCACGCTCACTCCGTTACTTCCCTTTAACCTTCGCTATCGCTGTTGAGTTCCTCAAGCCCCTCCCAGCTGAAGGTCTCTTTAACCCGGCGGCGGTCCCAGTGGGACAACCCATTGCCAAGACACATTACATTACGCAGCAGCGAGTGCAGCAGCTGCTGCGTACTCTACTATTTTTATTTATAGCTACTCTAGCTATAATAATTTAATTTATTGTTTATCATTTTTAATTCCACTGGAATTAACATAAGATATATGAATTAAAGATTCATTTTTTATTGTATATGTATACTGTTTTGAAGGTATTTTAATGCACCTTTACCTAATTCAAACACGAAACCTATAGTTATAATAGTTATAAATCCCAATGTTATAATTAAACCATAAATATTATTTACATATTCATTCACTTACTGCAAAAGGGGAAGTTAATAATATTTCTAAATCTAATAATAATAAATAAACTAAGCATATATAAAAAAATGCTATATTAAAAGGTGATCTAGATTGTTGAAAAGAATGAAACCCACATTCAAACATTGAGTCTTTTTCCTGATAAGGATGGTGCGGAGCAAAAACTAAATTAATAAATAAAAAAAGTAAAGCAATTACAGATACAAGTATAATAAATAAATTACTAATTCTGTTAATTGCCCCTCCTCTTTTCAACCCTAGCATTACCGATGTTGATAAATAATATTATTAAACCCACCTACCCACCCGATTAGACCCAAATACACCCGTATTACACTATAAATACAGCAACATTTGGAATCTAACCACTACATAAATATTATATAATCAAGGGCCTCAACAACTTATTGATAAGCTTAGAGGTTCAAATTACTGTTATGCTAAGATAAAATAAATTAATCAATTAGTCTTCCTCTATTCATACCAGATTTAATTTGACGAATTTGTTCTAATCCTTCTGGAAGTTAAATGAACTTTACTATGCATTAAATTAGCTGCTTTTTTGTCAATCTTCAAAATCTAAGGCTTTTATACCCATAATAGGATGTTCACGGAACATAGGTATAATAATATTAAAATTGTCTGAAAACTTAGTACTAACAAAATCTATATAATCTCCACGTTCACGTAATCCACCACATCCTAAATAATCTACAATACTTTTCATAAGTACCCGATCTCGAGAATGTTGAGTAAGTTGGAAAACTAATTGTACATAAACTCCTATTTTGTGTGTAGCAGATTGACCTATACGAATTAAAAAACAACCCTCGGCAGAACTAAACCCTGATATTCAACCCGGGTTAAGGGCTTTTAATTATTGTTTATCTATTTTTGGACGAGAAACAGGTTTAATATTAGGAAAAACAGCTTTTAAAGAATCCGGTAATCCTAAATTTACAGATGCTTTAATAGACACAATTTTTTCTAAACCTTCTTGAGTTAAATGTTCCTTCTGCTTCATCATAGTTGCTACTTGTTTAAATAATAAGTAATCAACATATTTTTGACTTAATAGAGGGTATTTATCAAAATGAGGAATTATTACATTAGTAATATCATCTAGTGAACGGTACCATATAAACTACCATATCTTCTTCATCACTATTTCTAATTGTACCTACTCCATTAAAAAAAAAAAGATTGTATTGCCTCTAAAAGATGTAAATCTTTTTTATGTATCCATACTTGAAATATTAAAACTACTTACTTGTCAACCAATTTTAATAGTAGAGCTTTTCATTAAAGAAATCATAAAAGCCCCATCCTCCATCTACAAAGCCTGTAACAAATCAAGGATTTAATTTAGCTACACCAGCAGCAGCTGCAGCAGGAGCAGAAAACACTATCATTTGAGTTATAGTTATACAAAACAGATTGCTGTGGAACTAAATTACTTATTCCACCCACGTATTATAATATCTTCTCTGTTATTTAATATGTAAATTAACAGAGTCATTATTGATATTACCTAAATAAGATATAACTACACTAGATTTTAAATCTTTAGTACTAATATTTTGTCTACTATGCACTTTTAAAGCATCGTGTCCTAATTCATATACGAACCCTATAGTAATAATACCAATAAAGATTAACGCAGCTGCTAACCCATAAGCACTATTAACATATTCACTAACTGCAAATGGGTATAGCAATAGTATTTCAAGATCTAGTAATAGAAACACTAAACCATAAATAAAGAAAGAAATATTAAAAGGAGATCTACTTTGAGAGAAGGAATGAAAACCACACTCAAAAGCTGAAAGTTTCTCCTTGTACGGATTATGCGGAGCAAATATTAAATCAATAGCTAAAAATAAAATAGCTATTATACTTACAAATATTATATATATACTCATTGCACTCATTTAAGACTACGCACTAAATAAAATTTGTACCAATATGGTCAATTGTGTTAATTATTCAGCATATTCCTATGCTGTTCAGACTATGTCTTTATTACTTAAAGTAATATTGGAAGTTATAAGGATCCTTTCACCTTTAGTCGTTGAACGTCCTTATCTTAAGACACGTAAAATCCTTAAATCAGATAAGTTCCGCTGCAAATTGACAAATCAGATTATTCTGATTTGATGTTCTTGCAATTTCTCCAATTATCAACATTAAATATAAAAATTATTATTTTTTTTTTATATTAATGCAGGGGCAATCCAAGGCCTACATTAAATTTATAATACATTATACACTTTTCAATTATAAATTACTCTCTATAAGAGTTCATTCTATTTTTGATATTTCGTATCTCTTCTTTCCCTTCTGGAGTTAAATGATCCTTAGATTCTATTATTTCTGTAGATCTACATCAATCCAGATAATCTTTGTATTTAACACCTTCAATTTTATACTTATTAAAGAAAGGAATAATTTTAGATTTAATATCCTCCTCAAATTTTCTAACTACAAATGTTGCAGCTTTTTATCTTTATTGTGATAGTTAAAATTACCACAACCAAAATAATTAACAAAAGATTTTAATAATTCTTCATCTTTACTATGTTGATAAACTCTAAAACTTAAAGAAATATATTTATCTTCGAGACCTCCGGCCACCCTCAGCTGCCTCAGCGGCGCCCGAGGTATTCTTGAAAAAGATCCTTCTCCCGATATAAACCCTGCCATTCATTGAGGATGGGTATTGTTCTTGATTCAATTAAAGGTCTCGTTCGTTACTGGTGTAATTTTGAGAGAATTATTAATCTTTAGATCTGGATCCTAACCCAGTAGGTAAACCTAAATTCATAGAAGAGACTATGCTAATAATTTCTTCTAATCCTTTTAAATTTAAATGTTCTTTATTAACTAATTTATCAATAATTTGTTTAAATAAAAGATAATCAGCATGTTTTTGAGTTAATAAAGGATATTTATCAAAATGTGATATTACTATTAAAACTTCTTTTAAAGATCTTACTTTATAAACACATTCTTCTAGGCTACGCAGAGAAATATTAATTGAACCTATTTCATTAAAATATGTCTTAATATTACTTAATAAGGATAATCCCTTATATAAAGTTTAATCTGAAATGTGGGTCTTATTCTTATTTTATCTGCGTTTTTTCTAAATGTACCATAAAAGAACCTTCAGCATCATCTGTAAATCAAATCCCGATATAAATCAAGGATAAAAAAATTTTTTATTATTATAATTATCTGTTATATAACTTCTAATAAATATATTAGAGTAGTTACTTTTAAAACGGGAGTCACTACTATTATGTGTATTGTATTTTAAATTTAATGCACCTTGGGTATTAGGGTTAATTCAGTAGCTAGCTTGCGCTTGCACACAATACTGAATTAACGAATGATTCAAATTTTATTTTACCCATACTTAATCATTCCTTATTCATAAAAATAAATAATAATATTACATTAGTAATTATAGAAATTGTAATAGAAAAAGGGCTAGAAATAAATATATTTCTACCTTTTAATAATACGGATCTAATTAGAACATTTTTTTCATTAAGAATTCTTAATGAAAAATTAGAATCAGATTCATTTAAAACAGGATTTACTTCATGTTCAGGTGAATAGAAAAAAATCTCTTTTATTACATTTAAATAATAAACTGCTCCTATAACACTAGTAATTATAGCAATTAGTGATAAGAAAATATAACCATTATCTAAAGCAGCACTCAATACCATTTGTTTTGCAAAAAACCCTACTAAAGGTGGTACACCTACAAAAGAAAATATAGTTATAGCTAAACTTAAAGATAATAGAGGATTTATATAAAAATATCCCTTTAATTGACTAATTAATTGTATTGGAGAGTTATTTTTATCTAATAAAGATTTATACTCTTTGTTATTAGTTACATAACCATATAAAGAGAATCCTATAGTTATTAATATAAAAAATGCATTTAAATTACTTATAGAATATTGTATTAAATAAAATATAAAAGCTTGTGTTGATTCTATGCTAGAAACGCTTAAAGCTAATAATATAAAACCTACATGAGAAATAGTACTATATGCTAATAGTCTTTTTATTCTAAATTGTGTTAAACCTACAACAGTACCTATTATTAATGAAAGAAGAGAGCTTATTAATAAAGCATAAGTTCAGCTAAATTCAGATAGATAACTGTTAGCATTTGAGTTTGTGTAATAAACTAATTCTAATAAAAAGATGAAAATAGAAATTTTGGCTATTATAGCAACAAATGTTGTAACTATAGTAGGAATAGCGTCGTAAACATCTGGAGATCAGAAATGAAAAGGTGCAGCACTAACCTTAAATAAAAATCCTATGCTAAATATAAGTAAAGAGAAATTTAAATAATAAGGTTTATATCAAGATGTTAAACCGCCATCTTCTCCTACTCCAGCAACTACAGGATTTACATCACTTATACTATTAAGTATATACAGACCATCCAGACTAGTAGTACCTGAATTTACATATAATAAACTTGTACCTAATAAAATAAAGCATGAACTCAAACCTCCTAGTAAAAAATAAATTAAACCACCTGTCGTAGATAATTCTGAATTTCTATATATTGTACTTAATAAATATAGTCCGTAGCTTTGTAACTCAATAGAAAGAAAAATAGAAACTAAATCATTTGTTGATATTAAAAATACCGCTCCACTAATAACAAATAATAATATTAGGGGATATTCTATAATTTTCATATGTTCTCCCATTTTATTAATAATCTTTGTTCTATAGTACAAAATTTTATTAAAAAAAATATCTTTTAATGATGAATACTCAGGTATTCAAACTTTTCTAGGATAAAAACTTGTTAATTGTAATATTAATATACTTATAATAAAAATAAATATATGAAATATTTGTGTTAAATTAGTTATATGTAATAAACCACCATGCAAACCTATACCTTTACTTATAAAAGATAAACTCATTGTATCGTGTAATATACAATATGCTAAGGCTATAATACTAATTCTGTTAAATAATATAGACATATCACGTCTCAAAGTAACGGAAGTCGAGAGTAATAAAGAGAGTATAGAAATCATTATCATACCTTAGCCTGAGGAGAAAGTCGAATTCTCATCTTTAATGTATGAAATTAAGGTTTTACCTTTAAACTACTCAAGCTGCTTATTTAGATTAGTAGGGTCGCAGACCAGTGCCACGTGGGCAACCACTAGTACGTACTACGTACTACGTACGTACGTACTACGTACGTATGTCAATTAGCAGGTCTTTGTTACATAGTAACTGATAGAGGTTGATATATGTCATCATTAGTTACTAGTTTCCTTTCGTTGACTGCACCGTTTCCAGCAACAGTTACAAAGGATCTCTGCGACATCAAGCTGGATGGATCACTTTAGTTATAGCTTGTAGGGCTATAACCTACTATTGATCCTCCGTCACCATAGGTCCCCCTTAGGTAATCCTTGATTCTTGGTAGATCATGTTTAGGTGTACGCGCTCGTCAAGTTGACTTAGCTTACTAGCACTCCCTTTGATATGACTCTGACCTGATCATATCAATACTAGTACATGGGCGAAAACAGCTCGGCCAGCACCCGGTATTTCTCACCCTGAAGAACTTATCTAGCAGTTCATTATAAGTTGTTCACTGCTGCGACATAAAGCTAGGAACCGCGTTTGACATACATCTGCAGCATGCTCGGCCTGATGTCTAGCTTGCGCAGTGCGCAGCAGCTGGCCCCGATCGTCTAGCTTCGACGTCAGGAAAGACGACCAGGGTCTTAATTGCTTCTACTAGATAGCTTTACAGTGGCGCAAGCCACCGATGCCGCAGTTGCAAAGCTACTTTTAACTATAAAAATTTTTTACTTCATAAACTAAAAAGTTTTAATTGTTATGATTCTGTTATATATTGTATTGCTCTTTAGGCAGCCAAGGGACAATACTCTGATTTGAACAGAGAACCTACTGTGCCACATACAGTCGCTCTACCTATTAAGCTATATTATCCTTATTATAAGAATTCTTATTACTTTTTTAACTATTACCCTCTCTAAAAAAAATTACTATTTAAATATATATATATATATATATAAGAGTCACTACGTCTATACTGCAGCGGCTGTGACACACACACACACAGCGCGCCTAATTAAATTAGCAAAGCTATGGCTGCAAAAAAAAGTTAATTTAAGAATTCACTTTATTAAAAAAGATTCTGATTATGTTGGAGTGATTCGAACACTCAATCCTAAATACCAAAAATTTATGACTTACCCATTAGTCTACAACATATCAAATTAATTTAACTTACAGAGATATATATAAGTCTCTAGCTTGATGTCGCACTACGCACTACGCACTACGCACTACGCACTAAAAAAAATTTTTTTAGTAGTCGCAATCCCTAGCTTGCTAAGCAGTTGCCTTGCCTAAATAATTTAGGGTAAGGAACCAGCCCATAGCTACAGCCTTAGGAGTCCAACACAACCTCCCTGCTACTAAGAACACGTACGTCGTACGTGCAGCTTTCACCGCATACGGACATCTCTACCTCGAAGGATTAAGAACGGTCACTACAGTCCATGTCTGCTAAGTCATTTCCTAGCAAGCATAAGTCCCTCTCCTATGGGACCCTTGCGAGCCTCACTCAGGGAGATACCTTCGACTACCGCACTTCCGTTAGACCTACTATTGCGGTTCCGTTACCATAAGGATTTAGGCAATCCCCTCTTGTTAAGTCTTCGTCTTCCCTTAGCATTGTATACTACATGTCCTCTCTCTGTCTGAGGCTGCTCCTGTATAGCTGACTTTAACCACGCTACAATATAACGCAGTTAATATACAATATGGACTTGATGTCGTTAGCTAATCCCCACGGGATATCAGACCCTGCCGTAGTTAGTGATTCTAATGCATTGATTGCATAGGAAGCATTTACCTCACCAGACTCTCCGTACATGTTGTGGAAGTCTGACTTCACTGACATGCTACACTCCCTCACGTCTTTCGTTGTGAAATAAGTCAGTCGGTTTAACAAGCGTCGTCAGCAGCTTGTGGGTGTCTATTACCTTAAAACAGAGGTTAAACGGACGTACGTATGTCGCACATTGTATAATATGGGCAACAAGACTTGAACTTGCATGGTCTTTTACCACCATTCCGGCCTAAACGGAACCTGTCTACCAATTCCAGCACACCCATTTATAAAATGCCTGAGATAAGACTTGAACTTACAACCAAAGCAGCTTCAATGCTCTGCTCTACCAATTGAGCTTCTCAGGCGGCTATGGATGGAGATACCAGGAATCGAACCTGGGAATCCGACGTGCAAAGTCAGTGTTTTACCAAATTAGACTATACCCCCTAATATATGTATATAATACACATAATTATTACGTTTAGTTTTAGTTTAGTGCTTGACATCATAGTTTAGTTTAACCCCTCTAAGTCTAGCGGCTGAGGGTGGCCTAGCTGCTTCGCAGCGCTGCGCAAGCTAGACATCAGAAAAATTATTAAATATCCGAGGAACGACTTGAACGTTCACGGTATTAACCAACAAAGCTTAAGTTTGCACTGTCTACCAATTCCAGCACTCGGATATAATAAATACAATCTTAATTATATATATATATATATTTATATTTAAATATGCGGGTAAAGGATTTGCACCTTTTTCTTTTAGGCATGAACTAAAAATGTTAACTATTACACCAACCCGCAATTTTCGCCCCCCCCCCTGATGTCTAGCTTGCGCAGCAGCGCTGCGAAGCAGCACAGACGACCGGGTCAGTTTAGTTTATAAGGCTAAAGTGACTTGAACACCTACACTTACTGTTATGAGCAGTACGCTCTACCAATTGAGCTATAGCCTCTACATATAGATATAATCTAATACAATACAATATAATAAATAAAAATTATTGTAGGTAGGAGCCGTCGGTACAATAATTTTACCGCCCGACCGGCCTACTACTACTACCATTATTTATACATATATAAATATATATATATGTATATATATAGATAGTCAGGTCAACGTACCCTGCTTAGTGATAGTTTCTCATCATGCGGCTCTCACCCTGAAAAGAACTAACTTTAGATCTCGATGCCAGAGTATTGTTATGTTCGTTGCCCTAATGCTTCGAGTCCTCTCCCAGAGAGTCAGCAGCTGCTGCTGCTGCCTTGGTCGGATGGCCTCCTCTACCTTGTTTTTGTTTTTGATGCTTAGACTTATCTCTTTATCCCTTGCGTATGGCTAGTCCCCCCCCCCCTTCGTCCCAACCAACGACAGAACTACTATGAGACCTCCACGTACGTACGTGTTCTCGCTTACTTGTGCACAATCCCGTGGTTGATAATTGATTCCGTTTAACGTATCGCAACCTTAGCCACTTGCACAGTTCTTTGGTTCTCTATACTGAGACGACGTGAGGCTTCTCACCAACGTACGTACTGTACTCTCTATATTACAATACGCAACGCCTCAAATGTACCGACATATCCTGCTTAGGATACATTCCCCTCCCCAGAGGCGTCACTGTGTACCAAGTTCGTCATCCTCGACATAGTTGCACCTGCTAACCTTGTTCGACATACATACATCTGGCAGTCCCATCCTTACGGAGCTTTTGTATCCAGCTATCCAGATTATGCAGCATTTATTAGACGCATCACCTGTGGATACCCGCAGCTTGTATAGTGATATGCTCACTGGTGAGTATACAATGAAGCCGGCACAAGCTTCACTAATCAATCAATTACCCTCACACGGATGTCGCACTAGAGAGATCTATATCTAGCTTAACTACATAGACTAGGCAGGATTCGAACCTGCGATCCCAGCATCGAAAGAGCTATGTCGTACCACTTGACTACTAATCCTTGAATAATTTACTTGATTTAGATGCTAGCTGCTACAGCTGCAGCAGATGTTGACATCTGCTCCTGCTGCTGCTGCTGCTGCTGCTGCTGCTGCTGCTGCTGTGGTGGTGCTAACTTTCGCCTTAGCCCAGTGCAAGACTTGCACTTGCTTATATTGATTACAAAACAATCGCATTACTACTTATGCTAACTAGGCATATATTTTAAGATATATAAAGAATATAGTTTCTTATAAAATTAGTACTTAAAACCTAAAAATCTCTCGATTCTTACAATTTAAGCCTATTTATGTAATATTATCTTACGTATATTTAAGAAATATCCCAAAGTAAGCTTCGTGCCTATATGCTTTCAGCACTTATCTTTGACTAACTTAGCTTCCCTGCCATGCTTATACTATTTATTTATTAAAGTGACGATAACATCCCCAGGATACTTTATATATCCTATTTATTAATATTGTTTCGTTTCAATATTAATAATTAATATCGGGCATATAAACAACAGGTAAACCATTGGTTAATAAAATTGTTATACAACCAGGGTATAACAACAGTACCTCATGTTCCTTTCGTACGAGATTAATCTTTGTTATATTCTAACTCCCTCTAGAAGATAGAAACCATACTGTCTCACGACGTATTTACAACTTGTTATCCTAATATCAAAATCTAAGAGAGAGGATATCAATTTACCTCACTTATACTCTTGATACTAGTTCAATATATCACTATATTGTTCAGACCATGTCTTAACCTATGCTCTATCATAAAGTATATGTAAGAAAAAAGAAAAGAAAAGTTCAAACAAATGAACCCCTGCTGCGACATAGAAATAAATACACTAAAGCACTAAACAGTTGTGCATCTAGTCCAAGCTAATTGCACTCCTTATTAAATATATCTTTGTAGTCATAACAATCTGGACTAAATTGATTTAGTTCAGGTATTTTTTTAAACTCTTCTTCGAAAGAAGATAAGTTAACTGATTCTAAACCTAGCTTATAATACATAGAAGGATGCATATAAGCTTTAGTAAGCTCTCTTACCAATGGTAATTGATTTTTACTAATAGTCAACATATACTGATTATTTCTATCATGAACTACTTTATTTAGTATATTTAATTTTTTAGTTATAGCTAAAGACAGTAATTCTACCTCTTCTTTAGTAAAACTATTAGTGTATATACGTATTATTTCGTCAGGCAATTTTAAATTACCATCCCCCATAATAAGATGCGCTAATACTATAGGAGTCATAAGCTCTTCTATATTATGAGGTACAATTTTTATTAATTTACCTTCTGAATTAGATTTATAAAATAATTTATAGTAATCTACCAATTGTGGTAAACTTACAGTTTTAAATCTTATAACTTCATGACTTGTTTCAGTCTTTCTGTTAACTACGCTAATAGAAGTTGGCCCCGTATTTGTATAAGGTTCAAATAGGTCATATAAGTGTTGCAAGTATAATGAATGCTTAGCACCAAAACTTACAGTAAGACGAACTCCACTTGTAGGTGAAGTTCTTTCTAAATATCCATCACTTAAAAGTAGACCTATTAGAACGTCATTTAAATATATAGGCAACTTTGATTTACTTCGATATTCTTTTTTTTTACCTTCTAGTTTATTAAGAGAATTTAAAAATCTAATCATTGTTGTTTTATTCATCATATGTTTTATTATATATTTTTTACATATTACGATACTTTAAATAGATAAATGTAAACACCATTAAAATGGTCATAGGTTTCGGATGTTCGTAAGGGCGTATTATTCCCTTATGGCCGTTGAACAATTTTATCTTATAAAAATAAGATAAACTTCGCTGCAAATTATTTTACCACTAACGTCATATACGTGTAAAATATTCTTGCAATTTATCCGATATTATCTTAATAATTGATATCTAACTAATAAATATCAATATTACAGGGCAAACACCCAGCTCATGTAACTTTTTAATCGACGAACAGTCGTACCCTACATAGTTTCTGCATCCATGAGGATAAGTTAAGCCGACATCGAGGTGCCAAACCGCGCACTCATTATGTACACTCTTGCGCAAATTAGCCTGTTCAACTTGTTATCATATTAATTTATTTCCACCCTTCACAAGGTGGTTCAGACTATTTCTTCATTTCCTTTTTTTTCTTATGTATAAGTATAAAACAAAACTTAAAGAGGTATTAAGATAAAAGAATTAAATAATAGATACTATCTATTATTTAGTAAGTATTTGACATCATCTATAGGCCGATAAATTACAATTTACCAGAAACCCATCCCTTCACTGCAAAAGCACCAATACGTCTTTTAGATGTAAAGATTGAATAACTCACATTAGGTTTAGCATACCCTCTATAATTTACAGAAGATAATCCTTTATAAGATGAATCAATATTTTTCAATCCACCTTTTCATCTAAGTTTAAATACAGCCCTATCAGCTCTATAACGTTTAGTTAATCTACCTTTAGCTTCTAATCTTAAACCACTTATATTTTTATAGTTTATAGAATTAAATATAATTTCGTATATTTTGTAATAGTATTTATTAATCTTCTTATTTTTATAATTCTTCTTATCTTTAATAAGCCTTATAATTACATTATAATATAACTTACTTAATAATTGAGATAAATTTTTTTTCTCTAATACTAATATAGAATTTATATTCAGATTTTTATATTTATTTTCTAATAAATTTAAATCTTTTTTTATTCTAGCATTTTTGTCGTCTACTATTTTTTCTAATGAGTCTGCTAAAGATATTCTATTTAAAATAACATCCATTTTAAATAATATATTACCTACTCTTTTTCTTTTAAGTTTAGATGTTAAGATTTTAGTGAAAATATCACTATGAAAAATTATAGATTTAAGATTAACAATATTAAATTCTACTTTTTTATTATAAAATCTTATAATAAAATTTTTTAATTTGTATAAAAGTTTTTCTTCCAATTTATATTTATTAAGACTTAATCTTAATTTATATTTTCTTAAAACTTTTAGAGATTCAAGTAATTTCTTATTAAGAGTAATTAATTTACTATTTATAATATTAGAATATCCTGAGAATGATAGGTGATCTTGATCAGTAGCCGCCTTATTATAAGCAGCAGACTGATGGTTGTAAAACCCTAATATTTTTTTACGTTTTAAAATATATAATTTTATTTTATTATAAAAAGAATCTTCTAAATCTCTTCATAGATTTATTAATAAAGGTTTCTTTTCTCGATTATATACATACACAGTTAAAATAGCTTTATTATTAGTATGTTTTATTTCAGCTTTACTTGTAAATATTTTATTAAGAGACTTTAATATAGATCTTTTAGATCTATATTCTTTATGTAGAAATTTATAGTTAAATTCTAAATTAAAAAAATTTTTTATTAAATAATAAATATCTTGATCATATACAGGAAAGTTTTTTAGATTATTTTGGTTGAAAACATAAATACTATTTTTTCATTCTTGAGATACAGCAGGAAAATATCTTGTACTTCCTACATCAGAAATTTTTACATTTAAAGGTATTATTTTATTATTATTTTTTATATATTTACTAAAGATATTTATACAATTTTTAGTTTTATTATTATCATTATTATTATTATTCATAAAATTTTATTTTACTTTTTACATATTTTTATACATAAAGAAAAAAAAGAAAGTTGGGTATTAATAAAGGATTATTGTTAGCATTACTCACCTTATAGTCGTTGAACGATTTTATCTTTATGTATCGTACGTACGTATCGTATCGTATCAATACAATACAATACAATACAATACAATGCTAAGATAAATTTCGCTTCAAATTTACTTTAATTAAAAAGTAATTTTTGAAATTAACCCAATATATTTTCAATTATTTTTTTAATATTGAAGGACAAACATCCCTAGCGTAGCTTTTCCAAAAACCCGAGATCTTTCCTTTTTGCATCTCGTGATCCTATGCCCCGCTTACGCGACTGTAAGATTTGTTGTTAATCAAACAGTAAGGCAAGATTTAGCCATTGAGCTTTGTAAGTAATAATTACATAATTACTATTAAAATAATAATAATAACTATAAAAATATTAGAATTTAATATTCAAAATATTTTTTATATTACAACTAATTTCTCCATAATTAAAATCTTACCTAAATTCATAGAAATTATCTATGCAAAAATACACAGATAAATTTTATACTGTACCCACGGCTAATTCCAGCAAATATATGCAGAACCTCCTGTGAATCGTACAAAAATGATTAAATATAGGGTTACTATAATATAAATCGCAAACTAAAATTCCAACTATTGGAATAGTTGGAATGGTTATTATTTTTTAGACACTCCCATTTACTCTTTATGGGGTCTGTGCCCCGCATAAACTATCTCCTAACAAATGTTCCTCACTACAAGCAAGGTTTTATATTAATATTAATACTAATATTAATAATAATAGTATGACAGAATAATAAAGGTGTTTCAATTTTATCAAATCGATTACCTTATACACTAAAAATATCCCGGATCATACTCAATAATTAGTAATAGTAAAGCTGCATAGGGTCTTCTCGTCTATCTAGAGGTAAACAGTATCTGCACTGCTATTCCAATTTCACTGAGTCAATCATAGAGACAGCTGTTGTATCGTTACGTCATTCATGCAAGACCGCATTTAACGGCCAAGGCATTTCGCTACCTTAGGACCCTCACGCTAAGGCCGCCATTAACCGGGGGTTCCTCTAAGATCAAACCTTTTAGTTTAATCTATTCGTTAACCAGCCGGCATCGGGCAGAGATCACACTCAATACTTAGATTTATCATCTTTTGCAAAGTGCTTTGTTTTAATTAAACAGTCGTACAACAATATTTTATGCTTCTTCCTTTTTACTCGTATTAATCGAGACGAATGAGCCCTCCTTCAAATGTGTTATCAGTTAAGAAAAGATAAGTCGGATATACATGTGTTGCTTCTTAATAGATAAAACCTTATCTTACCTTTCCTTTCCTTACTATCCACCTCTCACAAAATGGTTCAGACTATGTCTTCTATACCCTTGTACATTAACTAAATGAAATTAAATTAAATTAAATGAAATATATTGCACAGCGCGATATCAGCAGATATAAAACTCTAGCTTACACGCTAATATTATTTGACTCACATACATGTGCAACATCAAACTAAGACCGCGAGGACCTTCAGATTGACTGACTGATGTTTTGCGCAGATGTCCATCAAATAAAGATGTAAATATTTATACTGCTAGTTATTTACACGTACGTAGATTACGTTAAAAATAAAATTACGATTTAACGTATGCGCAGTAATATTTTACACTACTACACAATGACGCAAGGCCTTATTCCTCTTCAGAATCAGGAGTCTCTTCAGTTAATGTTTTATCTTTAAGTTTATTTGTAGACAATCTTGCTCCATTCATCCCTTCGGAAAGTTTTAATAATAAATCTTTTACTTCTTTATTATTAATATGAGCTTTGTTAAATAATTTGTCACAGATAAAACAAAAAGTTTTAAAATCCTCCTTCTTTCTAGAATAAAATTCTAATTGACTTAAAAACGCATTAAAGTAATTATGTAAAATGTCAATTCCAATAATTTCTAATCTTACTGTCGGTTTACTATTACCCTTGGGCTTACGCTCACGTAATTTAATTCCACCTTTAGCAGCAGGTTGATTTAAACCTAAACGTAATTTTAAATATTCACAAATTTCCATTAAAAGAGGTTTTTGAGCAAAAGTTAACTCTAACTCAAATCTAGGTGTTAACTCTTTTGTCTGTATGATGAAACTACCTTCCCCCTCTATAAATCCTAATATTTTATAATCAGTAATTACCCGTTTATAGTTCTCGGGTGGTAAAGTAGATTCACGTTTTGTATTATGGTTAGCCCGTAACTCTTCAATTTCGGCCTTCAAAGATTCAGTTACTAAACCTGAACGATCGAAATATAAAAAGAAAGCCTTTCTAAAATTAAGATAATCTAAATATTTATCACCCATTAATGGATACTTATCTAATAAATCTATAAGAATACGTAATTCCTTCTCAGAACCTACTTCGAAGGAACAAGTATTATATTTAGGTCTTAGTACTACTCGTCCCACACCTAGAGTGTGGCAAATAGTCTTTAGAACGGCTTCATCATCTTGATGTAATTTAATTACAAACTCAAAATAATAACGCGTATTACCATTAGACATTATTTTACGTTTTATGTGAAAACACCCCTCAGCATCTATGAATCCCGCGAGTCATTCATAAAAATTTTTATTTGCTACTTGATTTTTCATTTGTTCAATTTTTATTATTTTTACATATTATATTAGTTAATTATACAATCTAGTATAGTTGGGTAATAATAGGTGATTATTGCTGTATTGCTCACACCTTAGTCGTTGAACGTTTTTATTCTTCTTTATATCACTGTAAGAAGTTATCTAGAGCTTAGTTTAACATCAACTTCAGCCACTAAATAAATTACAGTGATATAAATATACAAATAAACTCCGCTTCAGATTTACTTTAACTAAAGAAGTAATTTCTGAAATTTTCCCAAATTATTACCAGTTAATCTTCTTAAGATTACTGGAGGACAAACATCCCTAAGTTACGGTAGTTAGTTTGCCGAGTTCCTTTATGATTGTTGTCTCACGCCTTCGTATTCTCTACTAGCTTACTAGTGTCAGTCTCTAGGTACGGTTTTAAATTACTTAATTTTCCAGCACATTTTTTCACTTAAAAAAAATGTTGTCCTTAAAAGTAATAAGATTTTCTCATCGCTACGATCTTAAGACCGTAAACTTAGAGGCCGTTACTTTTCCCATCGTTTCCATAAGCTTTAGGCGAGAGGGTTATTAACCCTTCTTTGTTGTTACTCATGTTGCCATTATCAATTGAGTTATCTTATAATTTTTTTTAAAAAAAAAAAGTCCAAGATTAACTCAACGTTCTGCTACCCCACCAAATAACATTAATATTTTAATGTTATTTATGGACAAAGTTTCGGTATATTATTTAGATCCGATAAATTTTCGATGCTTCTAAGATTTAACAAGTGCTCTGTTACGAGGTCTTAAAATTATGGCTGCTTCCAGGCCTATCTTCTTGTCGACTTATATAGAAACTCTCTTAATTTCACTCAATAATAATTTTGGAACCTTAACTTCTTTGTTCTGGGCTGTTTCCCTTTTGACATACAACCTTATCACTCTATGTCCGATAGTTCAAGATCCATCTTTGTCATTCCGAGTCTACATACTCACCGATAAAATCTTCACGATCCCCCGATGTATACAATAAAAATGTATTTCATATAAAAATTATATGAATAATTTACATTTTGTATGAGATTAAGTTCTGTACCTACTAAGATGTTACTTAAACTGCCTACTATTATAGGTTTCGCAGAAAACCAGCTATCCTAGTCAGTTTTGTCTTTCACTTACCTACCATAGTTCTTCGGATATCTTTGCAACGATAACCCGTTCGGACTTTTATAATCCTGACTATGGTAAAATCACCAGGCTTCGGGTCTAACTTTAGACACTATTCATTATTTTAATGATTGGTTTAACTACGCATATATATATTATATATTTATATTAATATATATTATATTATGTTATATAACATAACATAATATATATTTAATGTGTAATGTAGTAATGTAGTGTAGTCTAGTCTAGTGTATATAAACACCCCATACTACACACACACAACACATACACAATGTAATATATATTATTTTGCTTTTTCTCTTTTATTACGAACGAAGTAGAAAAAAGCGGGCTCAACTTTTGAACGTAAGTCTATTGCCCAGTATAATTATATATTATCATATATATAAATATATTTATATTTTTCGCTCGCATCTAAAGTTAACTCGGCAACCCATTATGCAAAAGGTACGCTCTCGCCTTTTATTATAAGCTTGAGCTGCTTATAAAACTACTACTTCCATATTTACTACTTTCCCTCACGGTACTTTTCTCTATCGCTTATGTATTATATTTAGCCTTTGAGGAAGGTTCCCCATAAAATTCAAACAGCTTCGAAGCCATTTTACTTATTTATATAGGCTACTCTATTTTAGTTCACACTAATCATAGAATCTCGTTTGATTTCTTTTCCTGAAGTTAATTAGATATTTCAATTCACTTCGTTTATTAAATAATTTCTCTAAGAGTTTATATGTTTCATACGTCAATTTTATAAAAAACATAATCTCAATGCATCTCTTTAATACATAGCGAAGGTGGTCTGTAGTAGTCTCTTTATATACTTGTATATATATTATATATACCTATTTATATCTTATTCATTTCTAGTAATTCTTAGAATAATTTAAATTAAAGTTTATTGTCGGGTTACTGTGACTCGAACACAGAAAAATTCCACCCCAAATGGAACGTCGTAACCAATCTGACTCTAACCCGTTATAGAATAATATTATGTTTATATTGAAGATATATATATAACTTATAGATTCTATTCCTATTACTATTACTTACTTTCTCTTCTGTGGTGTTACATTAAATACATACAATACAATACAATAGTGTGGTCAACGTACGTACGTACGTACGTACGTACGTACGTGTCTAAGTAGAACTTACTAGGATCCAGAAGGGTCCAGGGAGAGTGTAAGTGCCATGGCAAAAGTACCTCGGAGTGCAACATAACAAAGACTGGACCCTCCCCCCCCCCCCTAGGTCACTGCTGACATGCTCTGGTCCCTCCACCAGCTTTGGTTAGGTTAGTAAACAGGTTTAAGGAAGATGACTGAACTTCCGGCTACTTCGTTAGTAGCGGGCTTATGCCAAAAGTACAGTACAGTACCAGCGCACTAGTAATATATATATATATATATATTAGTTAGTTATAAACTAACATATATCTATATAGATTCAGATACATTGATGTATTTATTAAATTCGAACAGTTAAAATATTAATACACATAACTAATAAATTAATTTTTTTATATAAGTTTGGTAGTAGTAGTAATAGTTAATATGAATTCTTTATTTTGGATAAACAGAAAGTATGCGATTCGAACGCATGAAAGAAAAATTCTTAGTTAGACTCTAGCTAACCGCCTTAAACCGCTCAGCCAACTTTCTAGATAGACATATATATAAACTTTTGTAATGTAATTAATGTTTTGTTATAAATGCCTACCTTATTAGAATAGTATACTTTAATTTCATTATAATACTATTAAATATAGTATGCAGCAGAGAATATAGGATTCGAACCTATGATGGGGTAATCCATAGTTAAACTCAAACTAACCACCTTAAACCACTCGGTCAATTCTCTTTAATTCTTTCAAGACTCGAACTTGATTATCATTCTTATCAAAAATGCGCTTTACCCGTTAAGCTAAAGAATTTAAAAAAAAATAAGTTTAAGATTAAGAAATAGGTGATTCGAACACCTAACCTTCCGTGTGTAAAACGGTTGCTCTACCATTGAGCTAATTTCTTGAACAGGGTTCATGAAGATGAGACTTTAAATCATCATCCCTCCCTGGCCACCCTCCCTCCGGTAGACCTAGTCTACCGACGTGGGTTTAATGATTATTAATTTAAATTTTTCTAGGTTTAATAGTAATAACTATAGCTCCAACCATAGCAAGAAGAAGAATAAAACTGGCTAAAATAAGTCAAACGTTATAATTTGTATACATAATATTACCAATACTTGAAATATGATTATTTTCAGCAAGCGCTCCATCTCAGATTTTAGATGTTATAAAGAATAAATCATTTTTATCTGTATTTATATTATTAATATTATTATCTTCTCCACCTACTATTTGTATAGTATAAAGATTTTCATTTAAGTTGCTGCTATTAAATTGATTTGATATTATAACACCGTAAGGCAACATTTTAAATAAAAAAGAGCTAATTATTATTCCAACAAGAATTGTTAAAGGAATACTATTACTAGTATTACTTTGAAGTTCACTTGTTCTAATGTTTATCAACATTAAGATAAATAAGAATAGTATTGATACTGCTCCTATATATACTATTAAGTAAGATAATCCTACAAAATTTAAACCTATTAAAATTAAATAAAAAGAAACATAAGCAAATAATCCTATTAAATGTAACACTGACACTATTGGATTTTTACTTATAATCACACATATACCGGAAATCACAGCTAAAACTGATAGTATGTCTAACATTATATGTGTGGAACCATTTGTATAAATTTCCTTTAATAATAATAAAGATATTTGACTATTCATAGTTGGGTCGCAGACCAGCACCGTGAGCTCTCTTTCGAGGCCTGGCAACCAGAACGCTCCCACCGAACCGTACGTGCACCTTTCAGCGCATACGGCTCTCCACTAACCTTTTTGGATGGTCCCGAGGGATTCATATTACTCTCAGGGTGGTGTCTGACTCCCACTTCCAATGATGATAGCGTATCTATAGCGCCGAAACGGTATTAGTCGATATCATCTGAGTTAGCTGCCCCACTTCGTCTTTCGGTTGACTCTTACGCCTGAGACTACTATTGGGACTCCGTCACCACTAGGAATCACTTCCCTTAGGCAATCCCGCAGTTGATACTTATTCGGATTATTCTCCATTTTAGGTCTCCCCCCGCTCATAATTGGCAACTCCAACCATGACGAGTTCCATCTATGAGGTCCAACTTGGTGAAGTTTGAATTGGAAATTCCCGGTCCAATGCAACAAGTTGCTATAGCGTAGCGGCGTGAATGCTATAGAGGTTATAATGCGCCCAACACAGGGTTCCAGACAGACCATGATGGATTATTACCTTGCTTAAGATCATAGAGTGTGCCGCCACTCAGGCCAAGCTTTGCTGACATGCTACGGTCCCTCCACCTTTCGGTTTTTGGTAAGTCAACAGGTTTATAGACTATTCTTCACAAGTCTAGCGTCTTCTCCAATTCTCGGGACCACTGTGAGCTTCAGGGTTTTCTCCCGAGATATGATACTACGCTTCCGAATAACATCCACAACGGCGCACGAAATTATTATACAATATATACCTATAAGAGTGATAGATGAAATTAAGGTAATTTGATTCTGTGCTACTGCTACGCACAAAAAGGTATATATATATATATATATATATATAACAACCGCCGAGCATATAACTTACTATTCAATAGTATATATATATATATACATATAATGTTGAAACGCAGCGGAGGACATAATAGAGCTAGCTAGCTCCTCCAGCCTCCTAACCAAGAGTACTTAGATTCGAACTAAGAATTTAAAGGTTGAAGCTTTCTGTTTTACCATTAAACTATACTCTTTTAATTACTCCTTCTCATTTTAGATTCGAACTAAAAACCAGAATATTAGAAGTATTCTACTCTACCAATTGAGCTAATGAGAATCTCTATTATAATCTACATATACTCACCGTTACGAAATATCGTAGCTATCTTGTTCGGAAAAGAGGTGAATCGAACACCCAGGTGTAGTAAAACACAATATTTAGCAAATATCTTACCTTACCAATGGCAACTTTTCCTTAACGAATTAGACCGGAATCGAACCGGCATCTATCCTCGTGACAGGAGGATCCTTTACCAATTAAGTTACTAATTCTATATATATTGTTTTATATTTAGTCCTTTTAATAGACATAAATAATCTAAAGACTTACTAGTCATTAAAGGATATTTATTATAACTTTGAACCATAAATGTCATTTTATTATCTGATTTATAATGAATATTACATTGAAACATCTAAGCCTACTAGCGGCTGAGGGTGGCACGACTATCATAAACACAGCTTTCTCCTTTATTTTGGTGCTGTGCCAGATATCTCATACCTCATAATCACACATTTGTATTTAAATTACTTTTATCTAATGATAATTTTTTCAAAAAGATATTATATTTTAAATTAAGTGTGGTCTACTTCGTAGGAAGCTCCACATAGGATAACACCCTCCCACCCAAACCGTACGTGATAGTTTCCTACGGACATCTTTCCACCAATCCCTTTAGAGCTTTCACCATTGGCACCACCTAGGTTTGGGCTCACAATCATGTATACTCAGTGTCGAACCGGCGGATTACCTACTCGTCGCCCTTACGAGTTGGAGGAGCCCGGGTCCTTTCTAGGCCGAAATCAAGCACCTTTCCTCATGATCGGATCAAGCTACACCCCTTCGTTAAAGGTTGTGATCACTGCTATGGGTGTTCCACGTAGTACGTACGTAGTACGTGTGCCCGCATTAACTAGACTTCGACAAATAGTTAGAGGCGGTACATCCCACGGTTGCAGCGCATTAGCTTAAGCGGTAACCTTAGGACCTCGTGCGCTTTCGGTTGCTATATTGCAACTAGCTCAGGGTTCCTGGCAACCTGCAAGGTATCCTATACCGTTGCAAGCATTTAATTCCCTGACATCCTACTAGCCTGCTTTTGAGGGTAGGGCCTAAATGGGCCTCTTGGGCGTATCGAGTTCGTCATCCTATCCATAGTTACCTCCCCCCCCCCTAATGTGAGAGAGAGACTAGACTAGTGGGGGCAGGCCCCTACTCACGACGTTGGCTGTCTGCTATACTCCTAGGGTGTTAGTAGCGGGCCCTAAAAGCGTGGGGCGAATATCCGTATTAAAGGGCCAGGTATATTCGATATTTAGCCTCAAGCTAAACTCTCTAATGCGCGCCTCGCGTGGCGCACTAGGATCTTATGTAAATATATTTTAGGTTAAGAAATCGAAGTCGAAGTCGAAATACGAAATTTACCATTTATTTAATTAATATTTATATACAACAGGCGGGACTCGAACCCGCATAATCCGTGTGGAAGACGGTAATCCTACCATTGAATGACTGTTGTTGGTGGGACCTATAGGATTCGAACCTACATCTGAATGATTAAAAGTCATTAGCATTACCATTATGCTAAGATCCCCGGCCCTCCCTACCCTACAATACAATAATACAATACAATAAAATACAAAATTTTTTCTTTTATAATGCATAATACTCACCACCTATTACCCGTATATTTTATTTAAAATATACACTTAACTTACCCATTGATAAAAGTATTACTGTATTTACTATTTACATTATAATAGCTACCTACACATATATATATATATATATATATATATATATATATAATATTATTTAATTTATTCTTCTTGACTGACTGCAAATGATGATGATTTTGTTTATTTCTAGATGATATCTATGATATCATAATCATTTCATATACTTGTGATATTATCTCTATAATACCTCCACCTAAAATAATCAATATTTCAATGACACTTACTCTTGAATTTCCTCCTCCTGTTGGAAGGTCGCCTCCAGAATTAAAATCACCTCCTCCTAAGCCACCACCACCAAAAGGACCAGAAGCACCTGTATTATTCTTCCAGGATCAGCAGTAGATAAACCAGCAGTTAAATTATTTTTTTTCTTCTAATTCTCTTACTTCATTTTCATATAATGTCTTCTCCATAATTAAATCTTTTATTATGCTTCATCTTTTGGGTTTGACGCCTCCGCGTCCTTTATTTTTTTTTTATTCAATTCTTCTAGGGCTATTAGCTTACTGTTAATAGGCTTCTCATACTCATTATGTATTTCCCGTGTCTTACCACAATATGTAGCTGCTACTCTGGAAACATTTCCCGACTGTCCAATTAATTCACTTAACGATTCCTTAATAGGTCTATTATCTTGGAAAACATTTGGATGTCTTTCCTGTAGCTCGTTTAAATTTTTAGATGTTTCTTCTCTTAATTCTCCTTCTTTATCCAATGATTCAATAATTATTTTCGATTTTAATATATCTTTATATGCAACAGTTCTTATCTTAGTACATTCTTCGTGTAAAGGATCATTTTTTTTCTTAGAAAATTCTTTTCTTCTTTAGTATTCCTTTTTACTCAATTATCTTTTTTACTGTCACTTATACTTCTAAGTATAGACCACCTTTTAGAAAGATCATTTGATATTTGTCGATGAATATCAACACCTTTACCTTCAGAAATATCATTGAATATTTGTTGAAGAACATCTTTAACATTAGCATTAGCATTAGCATTATCAGCATTAGCATTAGTACTATTAGAAGAAACATAACATTCCCCCACCACGAACAGTTATAGAATCACCTGGATATATTGTACTTGATCTAACATTCTTAAATATTGAAGAGGGTCTTCTTCAGCATTATCTAGACTCGGGTCGTCAAAATACAAGCTCAGTATATATTTTTTATATCTAAATTTAGAAGAAGAGCCATTATCTGGATTTTGATCAGCAGCATAAAGAACTATGTTTCTATCTTCTTCAACAGATGATAGACATGGTCTTAAACCACCACGACTACCATCAACAAGGTTAAGGAATTCAAGAAGTAAATTTAATATTTCCTCAGTAACTTCTTTGATAATAGAATTTAATATACCCGCCGCAGATGTCAACTTTGATGATAATAGAATTTAATATACCTGCAGCAGCAGATGTCAAATTTGATGATGATCATTGATAGAATTTAATATAACAGCTACTGCTGCAGTATCTCTAATAGAATTTATCAGAGATACTGCTGTTGCATAATAGTATCTACTAAAAATATTCTGACTGGCGCCAATAATAATAAAAAAGATCGCTCCCCTCCCCCCCCCCTTACCTTCATCCTTACTACATAATAACATACAGGGATACCTTCGCG